TTATTTTATAAATATCATTTTTTTAATTAGCATCCATGGCTGAACGGATAAAGCACCCAACTCATAATTGGAGAACTCGCAGGTTCGACTCCTGCTGGATGCATTAAAAAAGAATTAATGTGCTTTCAATCCTTTTAATAGAAAAAAGTCTATACATTTATTTTTAATACCGTATAATTTATAAACTAGGTTATTTACCTAGTTTACTTTATGAAATATATAATATCTTGTATTATAATATCTTGTATTAGATATAAATAGAAATCTTATATTTCAATATGATGCTATTTTATCATTCATTTTTTATTCCTTATATAACAATTAATTATAATTAATTAAAAATACAATTAAACAAGTAAAATATTTTTTTTACTATAAAATAAATTATTAATATTATTAAAATAAACCTAATATAATATAAGTATAATATAATTAATATAAATATAATGTTAATATATACTTATTATGTTAAATATACTTCTTATATATGGTTAATATAAATTTATATAGAAATAATATAAGATACTTTAATATCAGTTGATATATGTTGATAAATGTCATATTTAAACAAATATATGTTTATAAATAGAAATATTCTTATTCTAATTCATATTTTTTATTATAAATTATATAATAGTGTTATATATAAAATATATTGTAATATATAACACTATATTACAATATATTTTATATACAAATAAGAATTATTGTATATTAGAATTATTTTATATTTTCCAATCACATATCTACCATATTACTTATCTTATACCTTAAAAGTCAAAATTTTTATATTTATTTTTTTGTAATATGTTATTATCATATAGATATGTATCTACATATTTACAATATGTATATATGTTATTCTATAATAGATCCTATATTTTTTTTATACATAGTATAACTATCTGCTATATGTTATATCATTTATATAATATATTCATATAAACAATGATTAAATATATAGTATATCAATAGATAATATATACCAGATTAGACACATTAATATTACAAGATTAGAGAATTATATAAATTTTATTTATACATTTTATTTCTATAATAATTTGTAATTTAATTTTATTTGTAACTTAATTCTATTATTTGTTTGATTTATACTAATAAACTTTTATTTATACTAATAAATAAATTGCTGATAAAAATTATATTAAACAAGAAACAAATTAAGAAAAAAAGACAAACAAGAAACAGAATGTTTAATTTCTTAAATAGCTTAAAGAGAAGAAATCAACTTAAAAATTTGACTTTTAAACAGATCAAGACAATGAGAATATTATGGATAAAATAAAAAAACCAATATTAACAGAAAAAAGTATTTCTCTATTAGGAAAAAGACAATATACCTTTGAAGTAGATATAAATGTCACAAAATGGCAAGCAAAAAAATGGATGGAAAAGCATTTTAAAATTAAAATTAGAAGTATTAAAAGTTATTATGTTCCAATAAAAAATAAAAAAAACAAAACTAACATTGGAAAGAGAAAAAGGCGAAAAAGAATGATATTTAATTTACAAGTAGGCAATTCAATTCCGATTTCTTCTATTAATTAAATTTGTAAATTCTCATTTTTCGTATTTCTGGTATTCTAAATTTTGTTAAGTATTTAAGATATTTTATTGTTAGAGTAAATTTAGAGCAAATAATATTCTAATCATTAATGTTAGTACTCTAATTCTTAATAGATATATTAAGAAAAATATGTCTATTAAGAAAAATTTCTATGATCATAGAAATTTTTCTTAATGATTAATCAATATTTTATATGAATATTATATTTAGATGAATTTTTCATAGACGAGATAAAAAATCCGCTCATATATTTGACTAAATTCTAATCGTACATTCATATTATATATTAGAAAGATAAAGTTATTGTCTTATATTTATTAATATGTCGTGTAATATATCATATATAATATAGTTATTTTATACTAATATTATTATATACTATGTTACATACTATCTATTTATTATTATAATATAGTATATGTTATTGCCATATTCTTATTAGTAATAAAACATATAACATATATCACTATTTAATATACTATTTAATATATTTATTAGATATAAACATAATATAGAAAATCAAATATATTAACTATAAGCATTATATACAATATCAAATATATTAACAACATCTTATTAAATAGAAGATATTTAAGATAAGAATATATTTAACATGTAATATTATTTGGACATAAAATATTACTATTTATATTACTAGCATGTTCTTTATTTATTAAATTAATGTAATATATTCAAATACGAACTCTCATGTAACAAAAATATCAATTAAGATTAAATATTAATAAATAAATGAAAATTCTATAGATAACATACATCTACTTATATTTAACTATTCAACATTTATTTATATTGAATTATTAAATAATAAAAATTTTAAAACATTCAATAAAAATAGAATTGAATTTATATTCATTCAATATATCTTGATTGTAATTATAGTTGTTATTATTATAGATTAATTAAATTATAATAATATTTCATTATAAGATAGTATACATTATAAGATTAAGATAGTATACATTATAAGATAGTAACATATTTTATATACTACCTATTTTAATTACTTAAATTATTCTAATTTTATAATTTTTACAATAAATTTTAATCTCTTTTATTAATAAAGGTTTAAGAAAAAATAATAGAATAAATTATACTCATTTTATTCTATTGACTATCTAGTTCTATTATTCTAGTTATAGTTATATTATATTTGTTAATGATATTAATAATAGTATGATATTATTGATATGATAATTATCATCAGTATAGACATTATGTTCTAAATTATTACTAGTTATTAGGTTTATAATTAGGTATACAATAAATAGAGTTATATCTCTTTATATAAATATAGTTATTTATATGTTCTTGTATTATAAGAAAATAAACCATATATATTATCTAGTAATATCTAAATTGTCTATTTATATAATGTTAGACACACTTTGATTTAAATGAAAATTCTTTCTATGATAATAATTAGAAAATTCTTGAGAAAATAATAAGGGTAATAAGTTTGTAATAATTAGAATAATTTTGTAATTTCTTAATAACTATTAGTCTTTAATTAAAAATCAGTAATTTTTATTATTTCTAAATATTTACAAACAATTCTAAAAAACTTAAAAAATTTTGCATTTTGTAATATGGGTATTCGAATATATAAAGCCTACACACCAGGAACACGAAACCGATCAGTTTCAGATTCAAAGAATATTAGTTCTCAAGAACCTGAAAAATCTTTAACTTCTGGAAAAAATTCAAAAAAAGGACGAAACAATCAAGGTATTATTACTAGTCGACATAGAGGTGGTGGACATAAAAGATTGTACAGACAAATTGATTTTCGAAGAAGTAAATTAGGAGTTTCTGGTAAAATAATAAGTATTGAATATGATCCTAATCGAAATTCATATATATCCTTAGTAAATTATAATGACGGTGAAAAAAGATATATAATATATCCTCGTGGGATACAAATAGGAGATAAAATATTATCTAGTATAGATGCACCTATTTTTGTAGGAAATACCTTACCTCTAAGTGCGGTATAAATAGTTAATTTATGTATCAGAATAATAAATAGCTAACTGGATAGTAATAGCTAAAAATCTATCATTATTTCCATAAGAATTATGGAAGAAAGCATAATGAAATAAATATTCAAAAATATAATATTTTAAGATATAAGAATATGGAGAAGGTTGAAACTAAACTAAATTTTTCTAATAAGGAATAATAACATTCAATTAATAGACTAATATTACCAAAGAAACTAATCTAATTTAAAATTAGATTATTATTAATCTAATACTTTTCTTTTATATACATTAATTGAATGTCATAATTTAACAATTCCATTAATATAAAATTATTAATCAATATACAATTATTAATATATTGTAAAATAGAATTTATAATAAGATATAATTGAAAAACATAATTCATATTTATATCTTATTTAAATATCGTATATTTAGACTCTTTCTTGTATTATTAAAAATATATATTATTCTGATAATAAATTTTTAATGTATAAAATATAAGACACATGGAATAAATATAAAAATTTAACAAATATGAAAAATAATTAACAATTATTCAACTATTAACTTTTATATTATTATATGTGATTCTAAAAAAATATATTATATTAATTCTCTTATATTTATATGCATAAATAACATTTAAAATATATTAATAAATATATCTATTCCGTATAAATTTACATTATAAATAATAGTAATTTATACTCAAGTTTATAGTTATACTTGATAATGATGTATACTAAATAATAAGTATTATTGGGTATTATTGGATCATAGAAATATTAATAGTAGTATATATATAGTAAAATAAAGATATATAATACTAAAATAGATATAAACAAAAATAGGTACATATTATCTATGCATATATATAATTGTATAGATAATATAATATCCTACCTAATTTGATGGTTAGAGACAAATTGGGAGCTATCGTATCATATCTGCTATAATATGAGATATACAATAACATTTCTTAATATATTCTTTCTTATATAAGAAAGAATATATTAGAAATAATAAAAAATATATCAAAGTATAAATATGTCAAAGTATATTCTCCTACGTTCTCAAAAAAAAATATGTATTTTTTTAGTTAACATAAATTAACAAAGTTATACATACTAAATTTTATAATTCCATTTTAAAATTAAAAAGTTATTTAATTTGCATACAAATTGTATATATTAAAATTTAGATGAAGGCTCCATCAAGTCTAGGATGTTAGGTCTTTTTATTTTTTTGCTTTTTTTATTAATATTGTAATTATTTATGGTTTATTGTTTCTTTATGTTAACATATTATTTAGATATTTTTAAGTTATTTAGATATTTCTATTTAAATATATTAAAAAAATTATTCATAAATATTTTTTTAATATAAATAATAAAATATAAATAATATAAATTTAATTATTGTTATAGTATTTTAATTATTATTGTAGTATATTTACGGATATAAATGAATAATTAAATCATAGGATATAAATTGAAATTTTCAATTTATATCTATTTATTTTTTATTATATGATATTAACTGAAAACAATCTTATATATTTCATTATGTATATAATTATTCATATTAAATTCAAGAATGGTAATTTTTGTTAGATTATATCATAGAATAATTAAATATTAATTATTCTTCAATTTATCCTATTATATTTTTTTTATTAAAACATAAATATTCTATTATAACAATTCTCTTTAATAATATAATCTAATATAAATATTATAATATAAGATATCTTTAATGCAACATATATTAATACAATAGAATATATATTTATATATTACTTAAATAGAATAATAATCTACTTATATATAAAAAGAAGATTATAACAAACATATATTAGATAAAGAATAATCCAAATAATAAAATGTTAATAATTATTAATAACATATTTTTCCTGGTTAAATTATTCAAATAAATAAAATTATTAAATCATAAATAAAAATCTTAGATAATTAATCAAAAAATCTTAGATATCATTAACTATTAACATATTATAAAAAAACTTTAAAATAATATAAAAAACTTTTTGATTGAATATACAAAAATCATTCTTTTTATTTATTCAATCTTTTTATTATAAAAAAAAATAATTGACACAAGAACATCTTGAAAGCTGTATGCTTTGAAAAGAGCTTGTACAGTTTGGGAAGAGGTTTTAATAATTTACTAATTTATAAAACAAAGATTCATAAATGTTTATTCACTATATAAATAAAATATTTAATAAATACATATTTTCAATTTATATTTATATAAAATATGTTTTCTAAGATAGAATAATTTATATGATTATATTGTATTAGACAAATATCTATTTTAATATTTTAATATAATAATATTAAAATATTAAAATAGTATTATATATATTATTCCATTTAATTAATATATTATTACATTTAATTATGTTTTTAATATATTTTTAATATATGCATATGTGTATATTATACATAAATGTATTTAATATATACATTTATGTTATATAAATAATATTACATTATTTATATAACATATTAATTTATATAACATATTAATGATCTTAAAATAATAATGGTATTAATAAATATAAAATGATATTAACTAAAATATATTAGTATATAAATAATTCAACAATATGTTATATAAATATAAATAGAATTTCATTCCTTTTTTATGATATTTTAAATTAAAAAAAATATAGTTGATAAAAAACATCAAATAAATAGAAATAAATAGACGTATTTTATCAATAGATACAGAATATAATAGAGAATATAGAAATTATTATTAATACACAAATATAAAAAGAAAATATCATTAATATTTTATAATATTATATATAGAAAGAATTACAGGAATCTTTTTTATATAAAAAAACATTTTAATATTATTAAATATAATCTACATTAATTATGTAAATAAGATATTTTAAATAAATTAATAAATTTAAATATAAAAAATATAAAGTAATAAATCTATAAAGCCATAATATTTATTAAGTAATAAGATTAATTAATATATGAATAAATATTCTGTATCTACTATATTTACTTCTATATCTATTATATTTTTCTATTATATTTTTATTGTATAACTAACATTGATATTATTAGTTAATAATTTATGTAATTCTGAATAAGACAATAACATTAATTTAATTGTATGAATAATAATATTATTATAAATAATATTATTTATTTTAGTATCTTTGTACTTTTATAGATTAAAGTATTCCATATGAAATAATGGAAATCAAAAAATTAGTAACCTACTTCAACCCAAATTCCTTTAGGAACTGCCATTCATAATATAGAACTCCAACCTGGAAAAGGAGGACAATTAGTTAGAGCAGCAGGTGCAGTGGCTCAAGTAGTTGCTAAAGAAGGAAAATGGACAAGCATAAGATTACCTTCTGGAGAAGTACGTTTGATATCTCAAAAATCTTTAGCTACTATTGGACAAGTAGGAAACCAAGAATTTAATAATCAAAGAATAGGAAAAGCAGGATCACAGCGCTGGCGAGGCAAACGCCCTCACGTAAGAGGAACAGTAATGAATCCTGTCGATCACCCACATGGAGGGGGGGAAGGCCGTACATCTATTGGGAGAAAAAGGCCACTTACTCCGTGGGGATATCCTACTTTGGGTAGTAAAACTAGACAAAAAAATAAATATAGTAATATTTTTATTGTTCGCAAAAGAAATATTCATTAAATAAAAAAACAATTAAGAAGTACAATTAACAAGTATTTATATTAATAAATATAAAAAATCAAATAAAAAAAATAACAAATTTTTTAAAGGAGATTTTCTAAATGGCACGTTCTTTAAAAAAAGGTCCTTTTATAGCAAATCACTTACTAAAAAAAATTCAGATTCTTAACTTAGAAGGACAAAAAAAAGTAATTCTTACATGGTCTAGAGGATCAACAATAATACCTAGCATGATTGGTCATACGATTGCTATACATAATGGAAGAGAACATATACCTATTTTTATTACCGATCAAATGGTAGGTCATAAGTTAGGAGAATTTTCCTTTACTCGAACTTTTCGAGGACATGCTAAAAGTGATAAAAAATCTCGCCGTTAATTAGAGGTAGAAAATGAATCAAAGAAAAGAGAAGTTAAGTCCTACTGTACAAGCTTCTTTGAAATCACTAAATATTTCTTTTCATAAAGCTCGCAAGGTTATTAATCAAATTCGTGGTTGTTCATATGAAAAAGCGCTCATGATTTTAGAATTTATGCCATATAGAGCATGTAAACCTATTACACAATTAATATCCTCCGCCGCTGCTAATGCATCTAATAATTTAGGATTAAAAAAAGATACCTTATTTATCAGTCAAGCTAAAGTAGATCAAGGTATAACTATAAAAAGATTTCAACCTAGAGCACAAGGACGAGCATATCCTATACGTAAATCTACTTGTCATATTACAATTATCATGAATTCTAAGAATAGAAAATAGAAGAAATTTATTAAATTTCTTCTATTTTCTATTCTTAGAATTCATGATTCAAAGGAATAAAAAAAATCATGGGACAAAAAATAAATCCACTTGGTTTCCGTCTTGGCTTTACGCAACAACATCATTCTCACTGGTTTGCAAAATCAAATTGCTATTCAATCCTATTAGAAGAAGATAAACAAATAAGATTATGTATTTGTAACCATATACGTAATTATGTACGTAGTTCTTCGAATTATGGAGGAATTGCTCGAATTGATATTTATCGTAGAACTGACCTAGTTCAATTAGAAATTCACACTGGATTTCCAGCACTGCTTATCGAAAATCGAATTCGAGGACTTGAATATCTTCGTCGGGAAATACAAAAAAAAATTGATTATCAAAAACGAAAATTACGTATGACTCTTATAGAAGTTTCTAAGCCTTATACAGAGCCTACTATACTTGCAGAATACATAGCTCTTCAGCTTGAAAATAGAGTAGCTTTTCGAAGAGTTATAAAAAAAGCTATTCAATTAGCAAAAGTTTCTAATATTAAAGGGATTAAAATTCAAATTGCAGGACGTTTAAATGGTGCAGAAATCGCACGTACTGAGTGGGTACAAAAAGGCAGACTTCCCCTTCAAACACTTAAAGCTAAAATAAATTATTCTCATTATGCCGCTAATACCATTTATGGAGTTTTAGGAATTAAAGTATGGATTTTTCAGGAAACTGCTTAGAATATAAATTGAGTTTAGCTTTAAACAAAAATAAAGTTTAAACAAAAAATAGAAAGAATATTTTGAATATAAAAATATTTTTAGAGTATAAAAAATATAGAATGATTTTCTTTGCATAATTTTATTGACATTTAATCAAATAATATTGTTTTTTGAGAATAAATCTATTAAATGATTTATTGTATATGTTATAACTTTTATATTATGACTTTTATATTGCAAATTGATTGATATTAATCATAAATGACTTTATTATTAAATACTTTAAGAAATATTTAAATTATGATTTTTCTATAATTATCCTTCTCAATCATGATTGTTTTATTTAAGAATGTTTATATAAGAAAGATTTTTTTTACATCAAAATAAACAGTTTCATTTTGATGTAAAAAAAATCTTTCTTTTGTTTTACTTTAGTGAAAAAAACATTTTTAATATTTTTATATCATAATTATACTATTATATATGATTATTAATTGTATTTGAATTTAAAAATTAATAAGAATTTAATTCTTAAATTAATTTCTTATATATCCATTAAATATTATTCTATATATTAATTCTAAAATAATAAGATAATATGAGAGAATATGATATTCAATATATTTAATATTTTATATTTTATGTTATGAATAATTATTGTATAATAAAGAGAATTTGAGAATTTATTATAGGTTAATTGCAAGATATTATAAAAACAATATTTTTTTTATAAATATAATTTATTAATTAAAAATAATGTATTAATTATAAATAAAAGTATTGCATTATTAAATTTGATTTAATATTCTTGATTTATCTATCAATCTTTTATTTTCTATTATTAGACTCGTTTATAAACATCCTTTCATAAAAAAGTTGTAGGCTATTATGCTTAGTGTGTGACTCGTAATAAAGAATATTTTTATGTATTAATTATCTTTGGATAGAATAGTTTGTTTATATGATTACATTATTTTTATATGATTACATTCTAAAATAAGAATGATGTTTATTCTAAAATTAATTGATTATTTGTGTCAATATTAATATAGATTATAATATTATACAATATAAATTAATATCATATCATATATTAATTAATTTATATAATTCATTAACATATGATATGATATACATATACATCATACAATAGATATGTATTCTACATCTACAATATTAAATCAATATTATTAAAAATAAGTATTATATTTATTACATATTCTATTTATTCTATCTTTAAATTTTATTTTTTTTATATTCATTATTATGAAATATCAATAAAAATTTAATATAAGATTCTCAATTTATAATATATATATAATATATTATTATTTTCTTTCAATTAGTTCTATTTTCTATTTAACATACAGTAATAATATTATAAATATTTTTACTATGAATATTTATTTTTACTATAAATATTTTTATAACTAATTAATATATATTCATTTAAAATTATTTTAAAAATAATTTTAAATATTATAAAAAATGTATAAATATATATAAATATATAATATTATAAAAATATGATAAATAAATATAAAAAATATGATAAATAAATATAAAAACATATATTAGACTTTATTAATCAAAGATGCAAAAAAAAGCATAATTAACTTTTTAATAAAGTATGATTCTCTAAATAATAATTTTTATAGAATGTTTAAACAATTGATGATTTTGTTAAGTTAATAAGAATAAATAAAAATATTATTATTTAATACCATGGCTTATTTGCTTAAATATTAAGTCAATAATCAAAAATCCCTCAAGATAAAAAAATACTTGCGAAGCGGAAAATAAATAAAAAAAAATATTTTTTTTATATAAAAATATCTTATCCTAAAAAGATATAATTTTTAGCGCATGATTAGTGAAGAAAAACTTTCTAATTAAACAATTAAGTAGCCTTTAACATTTTATATGTACTCTAATATTTAATTATTAATAATATGTAATAGATTAATAAGATATTAATAGAATATGATACATAAAATATTAAAATATATAATAATCTATTACATATTATTTTCATTCAAATAAAATCAATAATCCAAAAAATAAAATATTAAAATAAAATCTAAAAAATACAATATTAAATATAATTTCACTTATCTTAGAGTAAAAAAACAAGATTTTTTTGCTTATCTGTTGAAGAAGAATCTAAACGCTAATAAAAGGAAAACCATGGTAACGATACAACCTATAAATTAAATTTTATTAAAAAATCAAAAGTGAGAAAAATTTATTAGGAAGGATGGCGAATGAATTATAATAAAAAGGTCAAACTTTCAATATTAAAGAAAAATGTTCGCTTGTGAGCAAAAATGTTTAGTTTTTGAGAAAATGAAATGAAAAAAAAATTCTTTCTTGTAAGTGTTTTAAAATTTAACTTATAACAAATTGTTCTTCAAAAATAAAAAAATTAAATTCTTTAAGTAAAACACTTGTAGTGTCTATAAAGTCTCACAAGAAGCCGGATGAAAAAAAAATTCATGTCCGGTTTTGAAGTAAAGGTAAGAAAATCTTTGATATTACCGATTACTCCCCCCGAAAAACAAAGTTTCGAAAATACCATAGAGGAAGAATGAAAGGTATTTCTACAAGAGGAAATTCTATTGCTTTTGGGAATTTTGCCTTACAAGCTTTAGAACCATCTTGGATTACTTCTAGGCAAATTGAAGCAGGTAGACGTTGTATGACAAGATATGCTAGGCGTGGAGGTAAAATATGGATAAGAATATTTCCAGATAAACCTATTACAATGCGACCTGCTGAAACTCGTATGGGTTCTGGAAAAGGTTCCCCAGAATATTGGGTTGCTGTTGTTAAACCTGGTCGTATTTTATATGAAATGGATGGTATACCAGAAAATATTGCTCGTGCTGCAATGAAAATTGCAGCTTACAAAATGCCAAATAAAACTCAATTTTTAACTTCTATGAATTCTTAAAAGTAAATTTTAATATAGAAAATTTTTCTTATTGCTTACTGTTTTATACTAAAAAAGAAGTGTTTTTATATAATTGTAAATTTCATATCATATAATTAGAAATTCAATAATATAGAAAATATAGAATTAATACATATATTTTAATAGATAAATATTATATTCTATATTAAAATATGTGTATTATAAAAAATATGTGTATTATAAAATATATAGATATGTGTATTATGATATATAATTGATACTAACACCAAAATATATATTATATATTTTTGATTCTAATAAGAAAGAATATACAGAATTTTAGATTATTTATATATTTTTTATGTAATTCTAATATTTTCAATAATTCTAATATGAAATATAATCTTTCTAGAACGATTATATTTCATATTAGAATTATTAAAAATTAGAATTATTGAAAATATTAGAATTATGAGCGTATATTATTTAATTATAAAATTTCTATTTTTTTCTATTCAGTCATATAATCATATCATTACATCTAGTATAAATTACTAATAAAAATTCAATTCTTAATTATTTATTAAATATTTTTTTTATTATAAAAATTAGAATAATTTTTTTTGTATTACTAACCACAGAATAACCTAGATTTAAATACATTACTAACTATATTTAATCACTATATTTAATATTTAAGAATGAATTTAATATTTAAGAATGAATATATGTATATGCTATTTAATATATTTATTTGATGATATTTAACGTATTTGTTTTTAGATCTTCTTATTTTCTAAAAGAAAGAATATTTAAATCAAAAAATATATTTAACATAAAAATATTAGAGAGAAATTATTTTGAAATATTTTCATTATAGAAATATTTCAAAATAATTTCTTTTATATATAATAGTCAAATATGAAATATGATCATATTTCATACATATTTCATATACATATTATAAGATATATTATTTATAATATTATTTATTTGTACAATATTAAATATTAAATGCATTAAATATTAAATGCAATTAAATATTAATAATAATATTAATTTTATATTGACAAATGCTTGAAAATAATTTCATATTTTCCATATTTTTATAATTTAAAAATTTTTCATGTAATAATATATTCAATTAATTATTTACATATTTTATATTAATCATTTAGAGAATGATATTTTCTATCATTCATATATACGTTTTCTATCATATATACATCATTGATTAATAAATACTAAATTGATTTATTTTTATACTAGGTTTGTATTCTACGGTTTATCTTTTATATCAATTGAATTCGAAAAATTCAATAACTTATTTGATAAGTACTATCAAATAAGTTATTGAAAAATTTGTGTAAGGCTGAAATTATGTTTCATTGTGTTATTATTTATTGGAACTCCAATTTTCTTGGTTATAACACTCAAATCATCTGAATTTAAAACTTTCTAAAAAAGAAAAGAGATTTATAGAATTTGTTTTCTTTTCTAAAATTAACATTTTTCATAATATATTTGGTAAATATTATATATATTTAAAATTTTACTTGTAAACAAATGATCCAAACTCAATCTTATCTTAATGTAGCTGACAATAGTGGAGCTAGAAAATTAATGTGTATACGAATACTGAAAACCAGTAATTGTAAATATGGTAATATAGGAAATACTATTATTGCAGTAGTTAAAGATGCAGTTCCTAATATGCCCGTTAAAAAATCTGAAATAGTAAGAGCAGTGATAGTTCGTACACGTAAAGGAATTAAAAGATCAAGTGGCATAACAATTCGATTTGATGATAACGCAGCTGTAATTATTAATCAGGAAGGAAACCCTCGAGGAACACGTGTTTTTGGACCTGTAGCTAGAGAATTAAGAGAAGCCAATTTTATTAAAATTGTCTCTTTAGCTCCTGAAGTCGTTTAAACTAAAAATTACTTTTCTTTAAAAAAATATAAAAATTCTATTTCAATAATTATTACATACTTTTTACTGTAAATAATACCTTAAAACAAAATATGATTCAAAGACTGAAAAAATTTTATCTTGAAAATGTTGTACCTGATTTATATAAACAGTTTAAATATACTAACATTCATCAATTACCTCACTTAAAAAAAATTGTAATTAATTGTGGTTTTGGTGAAGCATCTCACAATAGTAAATTTTTAGAAGGAACAATCCAAGATTTATCAATCATAACTAGTCAGAAACCTATTGTAACTCGTGCCAAAAAGGCTATTGCTGGTTTTCAAATAAGAAGTAAAATGCCAATAGGTGTATGTGTTACTCTTAGAGGAGATACTATGTATGCTTTTATAGATCGTCTTATACATCTAGCATTACCGAGACTTAAAGATTTTCAAGGGTTAAATTGTAAAAGTTTTGATGGTCGTGGTAATTTTCATTTTGGAATAAAAGAACAATTAATTTTTCCCGAGATTCATTATGACAAAATTGAGAAAATACGTGGTATGAATATTTCTATAGTTACTAGTTGCGATACGGATCCAGAAGCTCTTTGTTTTTTAACTTCATTAGGTATGCCTTTTGATGCTTAAATTCTATTTAAAAACTAAGATGATATTAACTATATCTAAAATAGAATTATATCTAAAACATATAAATACAATATAATCTATTAAAAAAATACATATATATATGTATTTTTTTAATAGATTATATTGTATACTATTTTATTATTTCTTAATACAAAACATATTTTATAGAAAGAATTTTTTAAATTGAAAATTCAATTTTGGAATCAAAAATATTGAGAATTCTATTATTAAGTTCTAAAATATTAAATTATTATAATTTTATATTTGTTAGTTATGTTTTTTATGTTTATTGTATTATGTTTTAATTATCATAATAATTAGATTTTATAATTTGTATATGTATCGATATTTATATTTTTATTATGTATAGATTAATCTATTTATTATGTAGAAATTAAGTATTTATAAATTAAAGATTTATAAATTAAATATTCCATTATTCTTTCTATGAAATGTATTTTTTCTATACTATATATGATACATTTTTCATATATTTAATCCTATTGTAATAATAGATATTAACTATTAAATTGATGAGTAGTAATTTTATTTAAATATTTTATTTATATATTAGTATTATTTTTAATATACATACTGATTAATATGGATTAGAGCAGAATTATTGATTATTTTTCTTTCATTTATAATCTTAATAAATTTTCTACCATGATAATAAATAGTTTAAATTATCATTCTACTACTATTATTAATTGATTTACTATTATTATTGATTAATAATACAATTAATTAAAAGAAACAATGTCAAAATACTCTTTAATTTTTTATTAATTTTATATATATATGTAATATTTATATCATATAAGGATATATAGATTAAGTAATTATTACATAGACTATATTGTAGATTGCATATTATATCTCTATTAGACAAATTTGATCTATTAGATATAATTCTTAGAATGTTAAAAATTATATCATAATAAATTTATTATTAGGAATAAATTTATTGGAATGATTATTTAATAAAAATAATAATAATAAATTTCGATAATTAAATTAATTATATTGAATATTAAAAAGTATCTATTTTTCATTTACAAACAACATCATAATAATTAAATTATATTATATAAAATATTATACAACATTCTATTAAATATCATAGAACATAATTATGTTAATGATTTAAATAGATTCAATTATCAATAATTCAATATTTTATATGATTAATATGTTATATGAATTATATTACATTCAAATCGAATTATAAATTATAATAAATAAAAAATAAGAGGAGCTCCCGTGAGTAAGGATACTATTGCAAATATGATAACTTCTATACGAAATGGTAATTTAAGTAAAACTAAAATAGTTCAAATTCCAGCCACACAAACTACTAGAAGCATTGCAAAAATTCTGTTACAAGAAGGATTTATAGAAGGCTTGCGAGAAATTGTTATTACTAATAATACTTCTTCTTTATTAAATTTAACTTTAAAATATCATGGACGAACATGTGAACCATATATAACTACTTTAAGACGAATTAGTAAATCAGGTTTAAAAATATACTCTAGTCATCAAGAGATACCTAAAGTAATGGGAGGTATTGGTATTGTAATACTCTCAACTTCACAAGGAATAATTACTGATAGACAAGCTAGGCAACGCAAAATTGGAGGCGAAATCTTATGTTATATATGGTAATAGTTTTGTATATTCATATATCTTATCTAATATAATTAACTAAGATTAACAATATCAATAAATAAAATATATAAATGTATAAAATATACATTTATATATTTTATTTATTGATAATATATCTCATTGTTATTATATTATTTATATCATATTTTATAAATTCTTAATAAATTAATTATTAGTGAAAAACAAAGGTTATAAAATATGTAAGGTTATAAGTATATAAGGTTATACATTAAAATATTATATTTATAATTATATATTAGTAATATATATAAACCATTTATAATAACGTCAATTTTTCATTATCATACTTTTTCAATTATAATACTTTAAATTCTAAGAAATGATTTTCATAGTTCTCATATTTTTTTTAAAAATTATATTATCAGATCAATTAATAGAGAATGAAATAAGTAGTAACTAAAATCAGTAGTATTTATCAAAAAATAACATAAAATCTATTTATCTATTTATTAGTCATGTAAGTTAGTTTATATTAGCAGAATATTATTCTAAAGGAATATTAGATAAATACTAATATTATATAAGCATAATATATAGATCAATATATATAAATCAATATTTAATAATCTAACAATATAGTAGTATTTAATACAAATAGTAAATACCTATAATAGTATTTATTAGAGAATATTTTATTCTAATACTAATATTCTAATAAAGAAAATAGTATATATTAAGAAAATAAAAATATATTTAAAAATATATTTAAATAATAATTAAATTATTTTATAAATAAAATTAATAATAAATAAATGACATTCTATGAATTGATTTTTTATCACAAATAATCTCAAAAGAATAATACTAGAATGTGTCTTCTATTTAACTGATATATATTAACTATATATTAATTAAATAGAGAATAGAGATTATCTTAATCTTAGATAAAACTATTCTAATATATGTCTTTTTATTATATTTTTATACTATTATTTCCATGATACCAAAATAGAGTTGCATCTTAATATTATGATCTTATTTTAATTCATTACAACATAAATATTTGATTCTAATATAATATGAATATATTGTACTATTTATTAATATATTTATATATTTTTCAATCTTGTATACTTTATATACTATTGAAAATAGTATATATTACTCTATATATTACTATTAATAGTTAGATACATTATTATTAATACTTAAATTATTGTTAATAGCAATATTTATTACATAAAATTATATGTAATACTATAATAGATGATTTAATTTTATACAATTTAATTTTATATATTATAATTATTCTATAATTATTACTTCTATAAGTATTACATTATACATCGTAATATTATATGTTCTGATATGTTATAACATATTATTAGAATGTTATACATATAATAAAATATAAAAAATAGAATATACTTGAGATATAATATATAGAATACAATAAATAGTTATTGAAAATTCATAAATACTACTATGTGGTATATGTTAATGTTATAAATAATATAATATACAAGATATAGAATCTAACTACTAATATTATTTAATTTAATATCATATTATCTTAATATATCATAAATATATTACACATATAATTAATACCATATATATTCATTGTATAAATATACTTATTTATATGTTGGATGATAATTAAGTAAATTCTTTACGTGAAATCATTCTAAATCTAAAAAATTAATTATTCAAAGAATCAATTCTTTTTAAGATAGAAAAATCTATTTTTCTATTAAATGTAATATATTATTTGACTATCTTTGTCAATATTTTTAATGAAATTTTATGTACTATACTTACTATTAATTTATATTGATTAATCTATATTCATGAATTTATATTTTCTTTAGTAAAATTATTGGAAATTAATAAATAATAAATATTACATCTTAAAAAAATATGTAAAATGAAAATTCTTTTACCCCATATTTAATTAAAGGGTAAAAATATGAATAAACAAAATCTTATTGAAATTGAAGGGTTAGTTGTAGAATCTTTACCTAATGCTATGTTTCGTGTTTATTTAGATAATGGTTCTCAAGTACTCACTCATATATCTGGTAAAATTCGAAGAAATTACATAAGAATATTACCTGGAGATAGAGTGAAAGTAGAGCTTAGTCCTTATGATTTGACTAAGGGAAGAATCACTTATCGTTTACGTTCTAAGCATATCAACACATAAAGTACCGAAAAGAAAATTATTAATCTAATATTATAATAAAATAACCATATAATACATATAATCAATGTATATTATAATCAATATATTGAATGTTATAATATTAAAATTAAATAATAGTATTAGAGAAAAGCTTAGTATTATGATTTTATATTATTACTTATTGAATTAATTCTTAATTGAAATGACTAAATAAAAATGTGATTATATTTTTATTATCTAATTCTCTTTTTATAATAGATTTTAGAATAAATATATTATATTTTCATTTAGTACATATTCTTGAATATTATTTGATCAATTTTTATACGAATAAAATATCTAAATAACATATTTAAATATTAACAAATACAAAAATATTTAAAATAAATTTAATTTGATGAAAAAAAATTCACTATATAAGCTATACTTTAAAGCTATACTTTAAATTAGAGAAATAATTTGTTATATTCAATATATTTGTCATATTGTTATATAAATTATTATTATTGTTATATAAAATGTTGTTATATAACCAATGCATTTATATAAAATATTAATTAAGTTAAATATTAAATTAAATATTAAAATTAGACTATTTGATTTTTTTTTATATTTAGATTTTAAATATTTTATTATTTTAAGAAGACAATTGATTTGGAGGATATTTATAAATGAAAGTACGTGCATCAGTTCGAAAGATATGTGAACATTGCAGGCTTATTCGAAGAAGAAGAAAAGTTATGATAATATGTATAAATCCAAAACATAAACAAAGACAAGGATGATTGAAAGATTATTTTAAATAATATCATTCTTCAATTTTAACTTTCACTGTTTATTTATAAAATAAACATATCATGTAATAAAAATATTTATCTTATTAATATATTTACAATTTACATCTAATAATAAATATTAATATATTTAGAATAATAAATATTAATATATTTAGATAAGTAAATATATTATAATATATTTACTTATCTAAATATATTAATATTTAACTTCTACAATGTGTTAATTATATATAACGTTATATATAATTAAAATAATTATTGTTAAAATAATACCAATATGTTTATATATCAATATAGGTATACTTATTATTATACATTATGTGTATATTTAAATTGTAGAATATGTCTATTTATATGCATATTACATATTAGCTATTAATAATAGATAGATTTTATATTCCTATTGAAAATTGAATTAGTAAAATATATCTCTTTTACATCTATATTTTAATATTAAAACAAAATCAGTAAATACGTATGTCTTATCAATACATATTTAATAAATAATAATCTCATTTTTTATGGCAAGAACAATAAAAAAAGTCAGTTTACGAAAAATAAAAAAAAAGAGCCCCAAAGGAGTAATTCATATACAGGCTAGCTTTAATAATACTATTGTAACTATAACAGATTTACGAGGACAAGTAATTTCATGGTCTTCTTCAGGAGCCTGTGGATTTAAAGGAGCAAAAAAAAGTACTGCTTATGCTGCTCAAATCACTGCTGAAAGTGCAATAAAACAATGGACAGATCAAAATACTAAGCAAGCTGAAATTATGATGAGTGGACCAGGGCCTGGAAGAGAAACTGCATTACGTGTTATTAGAAATAGTAGAGTAATGCTTAGCTTTATAAGAGACGTAACCCCTATACCTCATAATGGTTGCAGACCTCCTAAAAAAAGACGTGTTTAATGTATGAAATTTTAGAAGGATATTGGATAATGATTCAATATATTACTGAAAATTGTGATCAAATAATTCAATGGAAATGTTTAGAATCTAAAATAGAAAGTCAACGTATACATTATGGACGTTTTGCAATTGCTCCTTTAAATAGAGGACAAGCTAATACTTTAGGGGTCACGCTAAGAAGAACCCTATTAGCAGATTTAGAAGGGATATCTATCACATCTGTCAAATTTGAAAATATTAAGCATGAATATTCTACTTTAATAGGTATACGTGAATCTGTACAAGATATTTTATTAAATTTGAAAGAAATTGTCTTTCAAGGAATTCCTAAAAAGACTCAAAAAGGATTTATTTTTGTTAAGGGTCCTAAAAAAATAACTACAGCAGATATTAGAACTGACCCTTGTATTCAAGTTATTGATAGCAATCAAATCATTGCACATCTTACAGAATCAATTGACTTTAGAATAGAACTTACAATAGAGAAAAGTTGCGGATATCGTTTGCAAGATGAGAGGGAATTGCCTCAAGGCGTCTTTTCTGTAGATGCAGTTTTTATGCCAGTTCGAAATGTTAATTATAGTATTCACCCTATAGAACAAAGAGGAGACTTGAAAAAAGAGCTTCTTGTTTTAGAAATTTGGACAAATGGAAGTATAACTCCAAAAGAAGCACTATATCAAACATCTCAAAAATTACTCAATATATTTTTATCGTTAGCAAAGTTTTCTGAAAGTAAATTGGAAGTTAAAGATAAAGTTAACTTTTTTGCTAGAAAAAAAGAAGAAATATTTTTGACACAATCTTATAAATCTAAGATATCCTTAAAACATGAAATACCAAATGATTTACCCTATAAAGACATCCTTATTAACAAATTAGAACTTTCAGCTAGAGCATATAATTGTTTAAAAAGCGCACAAGTAAATACTTTATTTGATCTTTTGAATTTTTCGCAAGAAGACTTACTTAAAATAAAAAATTTTGGCAAGAGATCTGCTCAACAAGTCATAGATGCATTAGAAAAATATTTGAATATAAAATTTTCAAAAAAGACATCTGAAAAATTTTGGTTACAATTAAAAAAATAAAAAAAACTTATAAAAGAAAGTAATCTTTCCTAAGTAATATATTAATACTATGATATAATAAATATTATATAAATACAAATATCAGACATTATTATACTTATACAATTTCAAATTTAATTGGAAATTATATATTTCAAATTTTTCTATCTACAAATTTGAATTAAAAAAGCAATTCAATTATTGAATTGCTTTTTTTAATTCATTGAAAAATTTCTCAATTTTTTAATAAATCTATATTAACATATGTTTTATATTGACATATGTATTTTTCAATGTTTTAAAATATTACATACATTTTTAATATATAATTCTTTTTAAGATATAATTACTACTATATGTAGTTATTATATTTAACTATATGTATAGATACAATAACTATATATAAAAATATAGTTATATTTATTACATACTAATATTAATTGTCTAATATTGTTATATGATGTCATATGATATAACACAACATATAATATAACATATTTATTGAAGATATATCATATAATAATTATTTATATTGCAAAAATAATTATTCATATTAGATACTTATTTTACATAATGAAAAATAGATATAAATATTATTTAATTTATCTATTAGCTATTTTGAATTAGATTTTTTATTAATAATATTTTTAATCGTATCTTCTTTTTAATTGTATTTAATTTATTTATATTAAAATATTTGTTTGTATTAAATATGTAATATGGTTATATAAAAATGTATAATATGGATTGTGGAATATTAATATCATAAAAACAAAATCTTACAAATAAAATCTAAATATTAAAATAGAAAAATTTCTTTATGAATAAATATACGTTAAATTGTTACTAATTTTCAATTCATAAATATCATAAATAATTAAAATTAATTATTTACAAAGAACATATAAATAGAACTAACTAATTATTAAGAATTTGATAATATATATCACGTTTTTATCATTTTTGATATGTTAGTATTATAATATTGTTATTTATTTTTTTTATTATTATATGATATACATATCTATACATTAAAGAAAGTATATATGTATACAATATATGTATACTTTATAATGTATACATGTATTGTATTTGTATAATAAAATATATAAATAAATATTGATTGTATTTACACATATATTATTGCATTATATATATATTTATAAACTATATATTTATAAGCTATATATATTATTATTATCATGTTATTGTCTAGATATGTTGTATTAAATATACTATATTATACAAAAATAAATATATTTATACAAATAAACATTTTTATTACATTCTCTTTCTTAAAATTAATTTTTTTTCAAAATAACCCAAAATAATAGAAGTAAAAATACCAATAACACAAGTAAAATAATAATAAATTCACAATAGGAACACATACAAATAATAATTTTATTTAAAGTTATTTAATAAAAGTAAAATAGAATAACAAAAATAATAAAATTTAGACATAAAATTTATTGTGATGAAATTTATTATCATAATACAATATAGAGATTATTTTCTATACAATATAATATAATAACATATTGTATAGAAAATAATCTCTATATTGTATTTTCCATATTTTGCATATAAAATATGGGATTTAATTGTATATATCATATGTAATTTCATTGATACATGTCACAAACAAGAATTATATATAAAATTGTTTATTAATATTGTTTATATATTATCCTCAACATAATTCAAAAATTTATAAATTTTTGAATTATGTTGTCTAATGTGACATGAATATAAGTGGTTAATAATTTAATAAATAATACATCATTTTTTTTATATTTATTTCTAACAATCAATTAATTATAACTTAATCATTAAATAAATTTTCACTTAATCAAGTATATATTTCCAAGTATATATTTAATATTAATATATAGGTAGATATATTCAGTCATAAATAGTCTAAATTCATAGAGGTATATTTTTATGTCAATTAAAATAGAAGACCAAACTAAAGTAGATTTAAATAAATTATTAAATGATATAAAATCTTTAAGCCTTGAACAAGTGAAAATATTCACTGATAAACTTCAAGATGAGCTAGGTGTTAATACTGATAATTTTATTTCTTCAAGAGGATTATCAACTGAAACATCATCTCAAAGAAAAGAGATAGAACCTGTAGATGAAAAAACTGAATTTGATATTATCCTTGAAGAAGTCCCTAGCTCTAATCGTATTGCAGTAATTAAAGCTATTCGTAATATTACAAATTTAGGACTCAAAGAAGCAAAAGACTTTATTGAAGCTTTACCAAAAACTGTTAAAGAAGCAGTTTCAAAAGAAGAAGCAGAGGGTGTAAAAGCTCAGCTAGAATCATCAGGCGCAAAAGTTCTTCTAAAATAAATAAAAATGTATTGAATTAAAATTCATACATAAAATTGAAACATTCAATAATTAATTGAAATAATCAATATATAGAATTTTCCATATATTGATTATTTCAATTAATTATTGAAGTTTAGGATTATACCAAAGAACATTTAAATCTGTCTAATTTTGTGACAAATTTTCTACTTTCATGTTCTTTTTTACTTGCATGTTTCTTATAAAGTAAATATATTATAACGTAATTATGATTACAAATAAAGTATCTTATATCGTTTTGTATTACTATTATGGATTTTATAGATACTTTATTTACAATTATACTTATATTAGAAACCTTGTAATATTAAAGTGTTTTGTTATTTTTTATACAAGAATGCATTATTTAAATAATAGATAGAATAAGACCATATAAATGATATAAAAATATTCTAATAATGTAAAGATATTTTTAAAATATATTATTTACTTAATTATATACATAATACTTATAAATTAATTGTATCAACTATTGTGTTAAATTAATATATATAAAATATAGGATATTTGTAAAAAATTCTTCTTTATAAAAATGAATGAGTTTTGAATATTAATAAATTTTAAAAAAGTCCTAATGTTAAGGATTCATCAATAGGAAGCGCAGCTCCAATACCTAGCCAAACTGCTATTACAGTACCTAATAAAAATACCGTAGTAGCTACTGGACGACGAAATGGATTTTGAAATTTATTTACGTTTTCTAAAAATGGAACAGTCAATAAGCCAGCAGGCACAGAAGCCATCAATAAAACTCCTAATAACTTATTAGGTATGGTACGTAAGATTTGAAATACAGGAAAAAAATACCACTCAGGAAGAATCTCAAGAGGAGTTGCAAATGGATTTGCGGGCTCACCAACCATGCAAGGATCTAAGACAGCTAAACCTATTATACAAGCAATAGTCCCTAAAATAACAACTGGAAAAATATAAAGTAAATCATTAGGCCAAGCTGGCTCACCATAATAATTATGTCCCATACCTTTAGCTAATTTAGCACGCAATACAGGATCAGTTAAATCGGGTTTTTTTGTAACTCCCATTACTTTTTCTCCTTTGTTCTTAATGCAAATAGACAATAAAGAATGAATTCAAAACAATTCTCTTACTTAATGAGAGGAAAATTTACGAATAACAGATAGAAAAAATACATTCTTGTTCGTATTTATTTTTTGAATTGTCATTTCTTAACACTTATGTAATATTAACATTTATATTAACATTTATATATATTCATTTAAAAAGTATTATCTTAATACTATTCATTAATTTAATAATATTCATTAATTTTAACTACACAATTAAAGTAATGCTATGTTTAATTCTAATAATAAAATAATATAATAAAATCATAATTCTATCGATTTTATATTTGTTATATTATTATAATAATATATTTGTATAACAATTTACATATAAAGATTTATACGTATATAAAAATTTAGAGAATATTCGTGATATTCTATTTAAGTAATACATACCTTTCTAATATTAGAATATCATAAATATTAGGATATTCTTTTATATGATATATGATAATTATAAACATAATATCATAATATGATTGTAATATCATTAATTAAATTACTATATTACATCTATAGTTATAATTAGTATATTCCATTATACTGAATTCTTTTTTATTAAAAAAAAATTACAAAGGTCCTGAAATCCCTTGTTTTCGAATCATTAAAAAATGCATTAACATAAAAACAGCAGTAAGAAGAGGAAGCAGAAAAGTATGTAAACTATAAAATCTGGTTAAAGTTGATTGTCCTACACTAACACTTCCGCGAAGTAATTCTACCAGTGACGATCCAACTACTGGAATTGCCTCTGGTACACCAGTTACGATTTTAACGGCCCAATAACCAATTTGATCCCATGGTAATGAGTATCCTGTAACTCCAAAAGAAACAGTTAATACCCCTAAAATTACCCCAGTAATCCAAGTTAATTCACGAGGTTTTTTGAATCCGCCAGTAAGATAGACTCTAAAGACATGTAAAATCATCATTAAAACCATCATACTTGCAGACCATCTGTGTACAGAACGAATTAGCCAACCAAAGTTAACTTCAGTCATGATATACTGTACAGAGGCAAAAGCTTCTGTAACGGTAGGACGATAATAAAAAGTCATTGCAAAACCAGTAGCTACTTGAACAAGAAAACATGTCAATGTAATTCCACCTAAACAGTAAAAAATATTGACATGAGGAGGAACATATTTACTAGTGATATCATCAGCAATTGCTTGAATTTCTAAACGTTCTTCAAACCAATCATAAATTTTATTAGGATAGGTTACCTTACTAGGTTTCCTCCATCAGAACCATACATGATAAGTTTTTATCATATGGCTCAAGTAGTAATTTTTATACAAATTTAATTCAAATTAAAAGCAATTTTATTATAACTTAGTTGATTATAACTTAGTTGAAAAAATAATTATTTTAAAATAATTTATTGAATAAAGTCAATTTTTTGAGTACTACCTTAAGTTCAAGTTTTTTCTTTTAAATTAAAATTCAATATTGAATAAATTACATTTTTCAATTCGATTTTTTATTTAATTTAAATTTTATTTTTAAATTTTCAGAGTTATTGAACTTTCTATTTCCAATGCATTCTTATTTTTATTTTTTTATAAAAATAACATTAATAAATTGAAATTTCCTTGTCTACGAGTAAATATTAGATTAACTTTAGGTTTATGTTATACTTTGGTGATTTTTTAATTTTCTTAGTTTATAGAATATAGAGTATATAATGGATGAATATATTCTTTCTAAATCACACAACATGATTTGATATTTTTTAAAGAAATTCAAAAAAATTAATTCTAAAAAAGCTAAAACAAAATAACAAAAAATAACAAAAAAAGATATTATTTATTATAATACATGTTCAACAAATAATATAAGATAGATATAAATAATCTAAGACATATAATGTATATTAGATATAAGAACATAATGTAATACTATGTAATAACTTATATCTTAAATGTAAATGTTATATGTCTTTTTATTTAATTCTTTCTATTAATTTATATATCAATTAAATAATATTTATACAAAAAACTATATAAAAAAATATGTTATTTAAAAAATATGTTATTTATAATATGTTAATATGTTATTATTATAACATTTTAATATAGAATGAATTATATAAAATATTATATTATTATTTATATTGTATATGTTATAAAAAACAGATAATTTATATATAAGTATGATATTTTATTAAAAAATATCATATTTATATCATATACATTAATATAAAATATCACATATCATATACAGAATATGCTAATAAGACAATATTATTTATTAATGCAGGGATAGTAAACAATTGATTTAATAATATGATTTTAATTTAATTAATATATTAAAATCATATTAATTACAAAATAATAAAATTGACTATTTTTTAGTAAAGTTTCTCTATTGTAAAAATCAAAAATATGGAAATAAAATTTTTAGTTCTTGAAATTTCCCCAAACGACTTTTTATAACTTAAAAAAAATTAGATTTTCTTTTTATTTATAACATAGAGATATAAATTAATATACAAATATAAATTAAAATTGTTAAATTATTCTCTAATTAATAAAAAAAATCTTACTTTAAATTAAGTAGACAATAATTAAAAATATTTTAATCTTTATATTCTATTTATACTTTTTCTATCCTAATAATAATACATATTTTGTTTATTAATTAATTATATATCTCTATTATGTTATATTCCTATTTTATTCTTATATTTATGTAGTTTATATGATTATGTAGTTTGTTATATGTTAATACATTCTATTTATAGTAATATGATATTGATCTATAAAAATTCAATTTATTCTTATACATATATTCCATATATTTATTGGAATTATTATCCTATCCCATATAAATTATTATCCTATCCCATATATATATCATATTATTTTACTATGAACATATATACCTATTAATTAGATATGTTCATATGTATAGTTTATGTATATATTTAAATCTAACATTAAACATTTGATAATCAAATGTTATATTATATATATTAGATTTAATAATACATATTTAATAATACATATTTAATAATTACTATATGTAATTCAATAATATATCAAATATTCTATTTATGTTACCTATATACTCTATCTTATAATTTGTTCATTTTATATATTAATATTTTTATGCTATTTTTATGCTATATTATGATATAATTATCTAAAATTAATTATTTAATTGTATATCAATTATATAATTTTATATTGCACATTTGTAATTATTAATTTTAGATTGTATATTTATTATTATTTATTTATCATTTAAGGATATTGTAATCATATATATATTATATATATATAGTATATATATATTTAATAATATATTATATATGTACATATAGGTTGTATTGCTGAGCAAAGAATTGTTTACATATTTAATGATTTATTTAACCATAGTTAATATTCTTCAATTTAATTAGATCTCTATAAAAGATATATATTTAATATTATAATATTATTATATATGATTATATTTTAACATTAAATACATATTAATATTGATAACTATCTAAATATATAATTATTTATTTGCATGTTCAACTATCTAAAACAATAGTTAATGAATTCAAAAGCTCATATCTGTATTGTGAATTTAATACTCGTATTATAAAAATATAAATAAAAAATAGAAATATTAAACGTTAATTATATTTATGTTTCAAGTCACACACCCATATCGCAAAATACTCTCCATTTATATATTTTAATAACATAACAATACTTATTTTTAATATAACAATACCCATTTTTGAAAAAAAATATTTTATTTTTATTTGCTATGTATTTTCTTCAATAATAAATATTATTGAAGAATAAAATAAAATATTGTAACCATAATAGTTATAACTTCTAATAAAACATATTAGATTAATTATAGTATTATAATTAAATTGTAGTTTATACTATTAATGCTATTAATAATTAAATTGTAGTTTATATTATTATAATTAGAGTATTGTAATTAGAGTATTATATTTGTATAACATTGTTTATTCTTTATATGTTATATAAATTAGTTCAATTATTTTCTATAAATTAGTTAACAATATTCTTAACTAATTTATGATATGAGTATTATTAAATAAAAGTAGTTTTATTAGAAATATGCTATAGTTTATAAATATATTGTAGTATTATACTGTAGTATTATATAAACTATATTATAGTTTATATTTAATATATATTTGAACTATATACACAATATATACTACATATACTATATATATTAAATATATATTATCCTAATAATACTTTCTAATAATTTCTAATATTGTTATAAAATTAACACATTTATAATTAAAATTAACATATTTATAATATAATAAACCACATATTATCTAATATCTAAATATAAATTAACATATAAATATAAATTAAATATATAACCTAATCACATACATCTTAATTACATAACATGTTATATTTGTCATGTTATAGTTATTCACAACTAAACTTCCAAAATAAGAAAGAAATAGAATAATCAAATAAAAAGTAGACGTTTAAAAACGTCTACTTTTTATTTGATTACTCTAAACTAAACTTGTCCAACTAACTGAAATGCCATCTAACAGTACAGATGCATTATAAATTTCTAAAATTATTACTAAAAAAACTGCAAAAAGCGCCATAAAAATTCCCATCAAAACAGTAGTACCCCAACCAGGAGCAACTTTTCCATATTCAGAGTTAAGAGGTTTTAGAATATCTCCTACATCAGTACGTCTACCTTTAGACTTACTAAATTCTTCAATAATTTGTGTAGCCATAAATTTTTTTTTTATGAAAATTTGTTAACTTTCTATACTATGTATTATAATAAATTAAAGAATTAAATATTCAATATAAAATCATTCTTCAAAGTTTATTTAGAGAGGGAAAGCTGAATGGAAACTGCAACTTTAGTAACTATATTTTTATCTTCTTTACTTGTAAGTATAACTGGTTATGCCCTTTATACTGCTTTTGGAAAACCTTCTAAACAACTTAGAGACCCATTTGAAGAGCATGAAGACTAAACTATTAATAACTACTTTTCCTGGTTTACTAGGAAAAGTAGTTATTTAACTTTATATTTTATATGAAAATTTTATTTTTTTTGTTTAGCAATAATACGAGGTGGTTCTCTAAAGAAAATAGCAAAAAAAATGATACCAAGGGTGCCTACTAAAAGAAAAGTATAAACTAAAGCTTCCATAAACTGTATTTTTTTGTATTTAAATTTATTTTTTTCATTCTTTTTAATAAAAAATTATATGAATAATAACTTAAAATTTCTTATTTGCATTTAAATAAATTGAAATTAGATCAAATTAACTTTGTTATAATAATAATTTTTTTCTTCAAAAAAATATTTGTTTAAGTTAAACTGTTTGTTTTTTAGTAGTTGGATCACCAAGTTTTTGAAATGTTCCAAATTCAATTTGAGAATCAATATCAGGGTCAATACCTGCAAAAACATCTCTAAATAAGGTTCTAGCTCCATGCCATATATGACCAAAAAAGAAAAGAAGTGCAAAACAAAGATGACCAAATGTGAACCAACCCCTTGGACTACTACGAAAAACTCCATCTGATTTCAAAGTAGTACGATCAAATTCAAAAATTTCTCCTAATTGAGCACGTCGGGCATATTTTTTAACAGTAACAGGATCACTAAAATTCACATTATCTAATTCACCGCCATAGAACTCAACAGTAACACCAACTTGTTCTATGCTATATTTAGATTCCGCTCTACGAAAAGGTACATCTGCTCTAACAATACCATCCTCATCAACTAAAACAACTGGAAATGTTTCAAAGAAAGTAGGCATACGGCGTACAAACAACTCATGTCCTTCTTTGTCTTTAAAAACTGCATGACCTAACCAACCTACTGCAATACCATCTCCATTATCCATAGGTCCGGCACGAAATAATCCTCCTTTAGCAGGATTATTTCCAATATAATCATAAAATGCCAACTTTTCTGGTATTTTTGACCAAGCCTCTGAAAAACTAAGATTTTCAGATATGCTTGATCTTATTCGTCTATCAATTTCTTGTTGAAAATATCCTTGATCCCATTGATATCTAGTAGGTCCAAATAATTCAATAGGAGTAGCTGCAGAACCGTACCACATAGTACCAGATACTATGAAAGCTGCAAAAAAGACTGCTGCTATACTGCTGGATAACACTGTTTCTACATTTCCCATACGTAAAGCTTTATATAATCTCTGAGGAGGTCGAACACTTAAATGAAATAAACCAGCTAAAATACCTAAAATTCCTGCTGCAATGTGATGAGATGCAATACCACCAGGATTGAAAGGATCGAATCCTTCTGCTCCCCATGCAGGAGGTACTGGCTCAATTCTACCAGTAATTCCATATGGATCTGATACCCATATACCAGGACCAAATAATCCAGTTACATGAAAAGCTCCAAAACCAAAGCATAATAAACCTGACAAGAAAAGATGAATGCCAAAAATTTTAGGCAAATCTAATGCAGGTTTTCCTGTACGCTCATCTCTAAAAAGTTCTAAATCCCAATATACCCAATGCCATATAGCGGCTAAAAACAGAAGACCAGACAATACAATATGAACAGCTGCTACTCCTTCATAACTCCATATACCTGGATTTGTAATAGTCTCACCACTGATACTCCAACCTCCCCATGATTTTGTTATTCCTAAACGAGTCATAAAAGGAATAACAAACATTCCCTGGCGCCACATAGGATCTAAAACAGGATCAGAGGGATCAAAAACTGCAAGCTCATATAGTGCCATTGAACCTGCCCAACCAGATACAAGTGCAGTATGCATAATATGGACAGCTATTAAACGACCAGGATCATTTAATACAACTGTATGTACACGATACCAAGGTAAACCCATGGGATGACACCTTTTGTCAAAGACAAGTTAATATTTATTGACTTTCTTACTATTTAATAAAATCATTAGATTAAGAAAAAAGCGTTTCTTATTTTTTTTAATCTTTTATTTGTTATATATAGGCAAGAGAAAAATATCTTTCTCAAAATATCTTTATTTAATGTTTTATTAGCTATATATAAAACTAAAACACCATATACTATAAATAGATATACTATAAATAGATAGAATTTATAATTTTTACATAAAATTTTTATAGAAATTATATTTCTATTTAAATGAAATCCAAATCTGTTTATATTATACCATTTTAGGAGTTTAGCATCCAAGAGTAAGATTGGTTCCAAGAATTAAAAACTATTATTTGCTTTTTTTATTTAACACGAAACAAAAATCGTGCTTTTGCTTAGAAGTGTTATAGTAAGAATAAAAACAATAGGAGAAAAAATGCCGATTGGTGTACCAAAAGTGCCTTTTCGCCTCCCAGGGGAGGAGGATGCAGTCTGGGTAGATATATAGTTAGACTTGATGAGCAGATAAATTTTTTCTAATAGAAATGTATTAATTAATAAATAAAATAATAATTTGAAGATATATTATTTACATATTATATACTATTAATATTATATAAATAACATATTTTATTTTTATGTTAATATTATACATATAAAATTAACATCCTCTATTTTTAATTTTAAATTATGTTTTATAATATGATATAATAAAAACATATCATATTATAAAAATATATTTTTTATTATATTGGTATATTTTATTTTAAAAATATATACAATTATAAAAATATTATGATATTTTTACATACAATACAGATATAGATTAATATAGAATACCTATATGGATTATAAAGATATTATCTATTTATATTTTTAGAGATATTAATCGTTATTGAGATTGTAATCACTATTATATAAGAGAGATCTAAAATAGATATGTTATATGTTATATGATATTAGTTATTATATAATTTCCAATATAATATAAAAAGTGATTTACGGTTAGCTTTTAAGCAAATATAGATAGACTTCGTTATACCATGCTTAGTAAAAGTGAAATCATAAAAATGTTTTTTAAAAACTTAGAAGTTTCAGTTAGAAAAAAAATAGATCCTTTACAAGTAAACTAATAGGAATAGAATAACTAAACATAATGACTCAAAAGGAGATCCTATATATATATTCTTTTTTTATAGTCATCGGAGTAGATCATCAATCTTAAAATCATTGAAAATTAAAATCTGATAACAAGTAAAATTCAATAAAAATAAATCTAAAAAGATATTTACCAATTTTCAATAAATTAGATAAATAATGTAATTCTGTTAAGATAACCTAATTATATTTATTATTTGATTAAAAAAAGAAAAAAGAGAAATATTTTTTTATAATCTTTCAAAAATATTGAATATTAGAAAGCTCAAAAAATGACAATCCACTTATTCGATGATTCAATATTAAAATGTTAATTAAAATAGATTACTGATATAAATATGATTTAATATAAATAGGATTATTATTAAGATAATAGATAATAACATCATTTATCTATTATTTTAGATAGTATTTATCTATCATTTTATCTAGAACACTCATTATCTATCATATACAATATATTACATTTAAAATAATATAATATTATTTAGAATAGGTGTTTTAATAATATAAGAAATAAATATATATTTTTACTTATGTATTTTTATATAAAATATAATAATTTATTATTATATTTTATATAATTTATTATTATATTTCATATAAATTCGTGATGAATATATAAACTATATAACACTAAGAATATAATGAAGAAAATTAATTATGTATAAAATATATTAATAAAAAATAGCAGATAGTAATTATGCTCTAACAATTAAATTAAATATAAAAAATATTGAATAAAAAATATTTTTCAACAAATAATAAATATAGAAAATACAAGCTCCATAATCAATCAATATACATAATTCATATTTACATAATATAATACATACTATTTACATGATATATAAAATATAAATGAATATATTATAAATAATTCATATAATACAAATTTCAATTATAAAAATATTAGAAAAATTTTAAAATTTTTCTAATATTTTTATAATTGAAATTCTTTCAATAGAAATTCATTCTATAAATATTATTAAAAATTTAATAGATATATAGCCTATTATCATATTTAACTAAATTATTATTTGAATCAACTTAGAAAACAGCTTACTATTTTCTTTGTTATATTTACTTGAGCAAAATTTTTTTGTATACAAAAAATTAAGTTAATATTATATTATAAAAGAACCAAAGATTAAGAATATCAAATAATATAATTATATTATGTATATAATTATACTTTAGATTTTTGATATTTCATTTATTATTTACATACAACATATTACATACAATATTATGATGTTAATAATTACAATAGAAAATTCCGTCTATATTTAAAATATTGAATTATTGATTATCAAAAAAGAGCCGTATGCTTCAAAAGACACAAGTACGGTTCTCTAGGAAAAATAAATCAAATATGTGAAAATTTTATCCTAATCAATCGCTTATATCGAGAAAGACTTCTTTTTTTAGGACAAAGAGTAGATGATGAAATTGCAAATCAATTAATTGGTATAATGATGTATTTGAATGGTGAAGACGATTCTAAGGAAATGTTTATGTATATAAATTCTCCTGGAGGATCTGTAGTAGCAGGCATAGCAGTTTTTGATGCTATGCAATACGTAGGACCAGATGTTACTACAATATGCATGGGAATGGCAGCTTCAATGGGGTCTTTTATTTTAACGGGGGGAGAAATGACCAAACGTATTGCTTTACCTCATGGTAGAATAATGATTCATCAACCCGCTAGTTCATATTATGATGGGCAGGCTGGAGAATGTTTAATGGAAGCTGAGGAAGTTTTAAAACTGCGAGATTGCATAGCAAAAGTTTATATGAATAGAACAGGTCAACCAGGATGGGTTATATATCGTGACATGGATCGGGATATTTTTATGTCAGCTTTGGAAGCCAAGTCTTACGGGGTAGTAGATTTAGTTGGTGAAGATCCAACTGTTGCTCCATCAGTATGGTTTCGTTGGCCTACTTTGTTGGATTCTAAAGAACAATAAATCTAATAACAAAGATTAGTTTATAGTTTATTTAAATTAATATAATTATACATAGATAAACATATAACATGTATATGTATATATAATAAAGTGTATAATATATTAATTAATGTATTATATGTTATAAATAAAACAATATATACAATATTGTTTGAAATTATAAACAAATATGTTATCAAAACGATGATCTTCTCTAAAAAAAATACATATACAAATCGTAAAATCTAATTATTATGATAATTAGAATATATGATTAATATAAAACAATATATAACAATTATTGAATATTAATAAAATATTTATATTAATTACTAATTATATACAATAATATTAATTACTAATTATATAAAATATAAACTATATAAATATAAGTAATGGTAAATATTTTTATACATAAGAAGATATTATTTTTTATTAAAAATAATACTCTAATTTATTGAGAATTAAATATCTCATTTAATAATACCTTGAAAATAAAATTTTATAAATTAGAAGACTTTAAAATGAAGAATTCAAAACATTGAATTAAATTTTTCAAGAACTTAACTTATAATAGAAAAAAATTAATCCTAATATTTGCTTATATCCGATATAATTTCATCCAATATAAATAATAAAATATTTTTTTTGAAACACTAAGCACTAAGTTTAGCTTTAGAAAAAATTGAGTTTAACTATTTATTGATATTCTTTATATTTTTTATTAATTCTATTTGCTTTTTAAAATATTATTTTTCTTTTTATTAATAAACTTACTACTAACACAAATGTATTAAAGAATTTGGTTATGATATATCTTAACTTTATTTCTGCTAAATTATTTACCATTATATTTCATAATGACTACAATTCAACAACTTATTAGAAAGAATAGAAAGCCTATTGAAAAAAAGACTAAATCTCCTGCTCTTCAAAGCTGTCCTCAAAGACGAGGAGTTTGTATTAGAGTGTATGTGCGATTCGTTAAGATGTTTTAAAAAAGTATATTCAAGTTAAAAATAGCAGAATAACTTAAAAACTTTGATTAAAGTCTTAGTTCTCTAAATAAAATTTAAAGAATAATTGATGTTTCTTATTGATGCAAATTCAATCACTTTGGCATAAAATGAAAAATGCCTTTTCCATGGTATTAAATAATTAATAGTTTATTAATACATGAAGCGAAAAGGATAAAAAATTGAAAATGTAAAAACGGACTAAATAGGTTAGTATATTATGCAAACTCTTATTTTAAAAGTATCGTGACTAAAACCCGATGAAAATATTTTTTTTTAAATTATTGATTTTTAGAAAAATTAATTTGAAGATATTTTAATAAAAAATATAAAATGTTCGTAAGAGAGTTTTTTACAAAGTCTATACAGTTCTTTGTATATGCTTTTTGCTAAAATAGCAAATTGATTACTCCGGTATATAAAGAGAACCTAACCGTTATAGAAAAGAATCATTGAAACGATGTAAACTATTGAATGTTCTCTATATAAAGTCTAATTCTTTTTTATTTAGAGCAAATATGATTTTAATATTATACATTCTTAGTAAGGAAGGTTAACCTAGCTAATGCTATAGTAAATTTCCTTATATAAATTAGATCTATTTAGCTATTTCTAGAAACATATACAATAAATTTAATAAATTTCATCTATAATTTAAGTATACAATAAATAAAAAATTTCAACAATTATCTATTAAGAATCTTTTGATTTATTAATTAACGTATAATTTATTAACATATAAATCAAAAGATATTAAAATAGATATCATCAATCTTTGTTATAATTTTCAATAGTGATAATAATAAAATTGAAAAATTATATAGCATTAATAGAAAAGATATTACATAAGAATTAATATAATTTTAATTAAATATAATATATAAACATTATTTATTATTATTTGCATAATAATAAATTTGTATAATAATAAACAATAGAAAGATAAGTAATATTAAATGAATATTGAATATAAGCAATATTACAAACATATTAATTAATTAGAATATATCAAATATTTATTATGTATATCATATTTATTCTAAAATATACTACATATAACATATTCTTAATACTACATATAACATATTCTTATCTTTAATTTATTCAATATCTTAGATTTATTTCATAATTAGATAGTTTTATTTAAATAGTTCTTCAATATATAGTATCATAATAACAATTTACTTATATACAAGAATAAAACTTATATATTAAATAAAAAAATAGCATGTATATAAATAGGATATATATATAATATATATATAAGTCTTATTATATACAACGTTAATAAAATAATAAAAAAATATTTTAATTTGAATTATATAAGTATTATTATATCAGTATTGTTATGTAAATGTAATATTAAAAAATAAAAATAAATATAAAAATATAATAAGTATGATAATTAATTATCATATTATATATCTCTAAAATTATATAGATTGAGAATTGTATTAGATTATTTATATTAGATTATATTTATTTTAGATTACATGTCATATATACAATAATTTACATGTCATATATACAATAATAACATAATATTTGATAATAATACTATATTTATAATAAATAATATTACATTTATAATAGAATCTATTGTAAATGTAATATATCATAATGACATATTTTAATAAATCATATCATTTTTAGAAGAGATTATACCATAATATATAAAAAAATTATTTAATATGAATATATGTATTACTTCAATCTAATATCTAACGAGTATTCTTATTTATATAAAATCATTACTTAATTGTAAGGAGCAGATTTAGATGACTAGGGTAAAACGTGGTTATGTAGCTCGTAGGCGACGTCGAAGCATACTGCTTGAAAGAGCTGGTTCCAAAGGTGCCCATTCAATACTGTTTAGAAATGCACAGCAACAAAATATGAAAGCTATGTTATATTCTCAGAAAGATAGAAAAGATCGTAAAAGAAATTTTCGAGCTTTATGGGTTACACGAATTAATGCTGCAATCCGAGAACAAGATTTATCTTATAGTAAGTTTATTTTTTTATTAAAAAATAAAAAAATTTTATTAAATCGTAAAATGCTTGCACAGATATCGATTCTTGATATTAAAGGCTTTAAAACCCTTTTAGATATGATTAATTAAAATCAAATATCTTTCTTCTTTTTTGATATTCTTTTTTCAGAATATCAAAAAAGAAGACTGTCTTTGAAAAACAAGTTACTATACTGAAATTAGGGTTTATTGATTAGAAACTAGAGCTTATTGATTAAAGCATTTTTTTATAATAGAATGATTCTCTCTTTTAATTTTCTAATTGATTTTGTAGAAGATTTTAATTCTCATTATTTAAAAAAGGAAGTAATGCTAATATACGTGCTCTTTTAATAGCAGTAGTTATAGTACGCTGTTGTTTTGATGTAAGTCGGCTCACTCTCTTGGAAATAATTTTACCTTGCTCACTCAAAAATCGACGAAGCAAATCTAAATTTTTATAGTCTATTTTCTCTCCTGGCTTAATAGGTGGTAATCGGCGACGGGATCTTTGTTTTTGAATTGATTTTTTTTTCATATTGTGTCAAAACTAGAAGTTAGAGTTGTAATATTATGTTATAAATAATAATATTAATTATGAATATAATATATTTTTATTTATTAGTTATATTTTTACTTATTAATTATATATATAAATATTTATTAATTAAATATCAATTAAATAATAATGATATTATAATTTATATCATAAATATATCATCTATAATTGTAATTAGATTGTATTTTTTAATATTAAAATCTAATATTTTATAGTATTTTAAATATTTTATAATTTTTTCAATTATCTTATTAAATGAGATTAAAGTAGAATATTCAATGACATAATTAGAATGTTATTATATAATATTATTATAAATTTATTAAACTAAAGACAAATAATTATTAAACTAATAAAAATTATTTGTCAATTAAAACATTCAATAATTTAATATTAGAATAAATGATAATAATCTATTATTAATAGATATTATTAATATACATAATTTATTACTAATTTCTTAAATTCATACATGTTTATATTGTTTATATTAGAAATAATTTAACTACACTTAATTGAATAGTAATTAGGAAAATTAGCAAAATATATTTTTCTAAATAATCAATCATATAAAACAATCACTCTTTTAAATGTAGATTTCAATAATTCAATTTATGAATTTATTATTAGGATTTAATTTGATATTTAAATGAACTATTAATTTGCAATTTATTTTTTTATTTCATTGTAAATATTATGTTTTTTACAATTTGAACAAAATTTTTTTAAAATTAAACGGTTGGGTGTATTACGTCGATTTTTTTGAGTTGTGTACCTTGAGGACTTTATTTTTTTTTCTTTATTATTACTACAAATATTACACTCTAAAATAATGGTTATTCGTGTATCTTTACTTTTAGCCATACTTTTTAAATGAAAGAAAAGTTACTAAGATTTTTTATAAATAATTTTTAAAATTATACTAGAAGTGAAAAACCTATAATTATAAATAGGTTTGATTTTTGATTGTAGAGGACATGTATCTATTAGATTAATATCTATATTACATTAATGATGCATATTATGCAGTTATATTCTCAATATATATCTAAATATCCATAAATAGAAATACAAAATATGCATATTTAGACATATATAATATATGGATATTTTCTTATGGATTGTATGTGCATATATATGTACTATGTGTAGCATATATATGATAATTCATATATATATAATAGTGTATGGGATATTATAGTATATATTATAATATTTACATATTTATTATTTATACAGTATTTATATAATCTTTATAAATATGTTTTGACAAATATAAATATACCATATATGTGTATATTACATCTATATACTTATTACAAAGATATATTAGAAAAAATATGTATGATAATATGTTATAACATAAATATTTAAATGACAATATAAACATTTCATATAAAAACATCTTTTTATATGAATTAATTGAATTATGTTCTTTATATTAAAGAATATTTGTATCATATTCTATATCTTCTATTATCTTCTATATATAATCATATAGAAGATAATAGAAGATATAGAATATGATATATAGAAAATAGAGAAATATAGGTAATATATGTCTATATTTGATTATTAATTAATATATCTAGTATTATATACACTCTTTAAGGAACATATATTTTTTTAACTTACTCATAGGATAGACAGTGTATAATATATTATTATTTTTTCATATTTTAATATAGCAAAATATACCATTATTAATATAAGAAAAAATATCATTCTAATATAAAACATAATAAATGAAATCTTTATATAAAAAAATATAAAATACATTAGTAAAATATAAGATACATTAGATTGTGAAAATTTAAGCATTCTAAAAATGTTATAAATTCTAAAATATGAAACATAATTAAAACATATGAAGTATAAAGTTTAATATATAAATAAATAAATAGTATTAATAAATAAATAATATAATTAATTCCAATTTATTTGAATAATAGGATATTTATACTTATCTAAATATATGTATATAAATACATATATTTAGATATATAAAAACTATATATGAAAATATTTGAAATTTGTATTTAATTATTATTAAATATAAGTGAATATTATATAATAATATATAGCAAAAATATCATAAATTACATAAAATTATATACATAATGTATCATTAAAAAAAATCTATTATTAATAAAATATGGAAATACAAATTGAAAAATAAAAATAAATTACATAAATATAATTTGAATTTTATAATTTATCATAACAATAAATATATATGATAAATTATATATATTTATAATATATAACATAATATATTTGTATATGTATCTTATTTAGATGTATATTTGTTCTCATATCAAAAAATTAAAGGACAGTTTGATATTATTTAATTAAATAATGAGATTGTATATAGTATATATCATTATTTGAGAATATATATAAGTTATTATATATAATAAATAGTATATACATAAAATTTAAAAATAGAATAATAAAAGTAAATATTGATAATATTTTTTATATGATATTTATATTAAATATAAAATTTAATAAGACATACTATTACACTTTTTGCATTTTTTAATTGAAGAGAGTTATTAGATAAAAAGATTTTCTTTATTAGAAAATCTTTTTATCTAATAACTCTCTTTAAAAATTAAGGATTAATCCATCTGGAAAAAAACGATTAATTTCAATTAAAATACCAGCTAAAAGACCAAACCATAAAGTAGCTAAAATAGGAGCTGTAGAAAGGTAAGTTTTAAAGTCCTGCATTAAAAATCCTCCTTGATTATTAATCATAATAATAATTTATCATATAGAATCTGGCTTTTGTCTATTTTTTCATTGATAGAAAATCTATCAATGAAAAAATAGACAAAAGCCAGATTTAACATCACATAAAAAGAAAATATTATTTTATTATATAAAAACATATTATATTTATGTAGTATAATAAATAATATAATTATACTTTATATATTTTATTAATATAGTATTAATATTCTATTAATATAACATTAATATTATTTTTATAACATTATAAGTTATAATAGTTTTCTACATTATATAATTATGTATTATAGTATACTGTTATATATTAATATTAGAAATAAATATAATTAATCTTAAGATTCTTGATTATAATAGTAATATTGTTATTATATATATAAAAAAATAATAAGAATGTTTAATTTTATTATATTACAATATTTACTATTATATTTAATTGTATCATAATAAAAATAGAAAGAAACATAAGTCAAATTTTATTTATTGCCTATTAATCTTGATTTTAAAATATGAAATTAGAATCATTAAGGGTGAACATGATTATATTTACGAGGATTCTATTATTACATCTATATATAAACATATTATAAGTGATATACTTATGTATATTTTTTATAATAAATTCAATTTATGTCATAATACATACGACAAATGTGCTTTACTTAAATATTATTATTCAATGGTAGTATAATACATAATTTCATGCTAGTATTAATATATAAAAAAGATTAGTAGAATAAACATTATGTATGATATTAATAGAATATCATATAAGTAAAGAATATTTAGATATATAGAATAAATATAATTTGATATATACAGACAGATACATTTATTATTAAATTTATTATTAAATGGAATATAATTATCCGGAATATAATTATCCAACATATAATATAGAACTACATAAAAATCAAACTATATAAAATAGAATTAATATTATATCAATAATGTATCATATATGATCGAAATATAATAATATACTGTATTGTGTATGATGTATCTTACAATTTATATGTTAATTAATAATATATTTCATATTATAGCATAAAACTATATAAATATATATTATTACATAAAACTATATAAATATGAATCTACTACAATATTGCAGATAAAGAATCTACTTATATTTTTTTCTTACTTTTAAAATTTTTATAAGTTTTTATTATTAAGATAAACAAAAATTATCTTGGTTTCTAATTAATAAATAACAATTTATTAAGACATTTATAAAGTAAATCTTATTACTTATTTAGTATATACAATAATTTATTTTATACCAAATGATTCATTCAAATCAAAAACCTAAGTGATTATAAGATTTAAGTGATTATACATAATAAGATATTATTATGAAATTTATAAAACAATTATTAGAATATAATTCTATTATACTTCAATTATTCTATGTAACATATTACTATATAAAATATAATATTGAACTATTTGAATCTAATATTTATTTTTTATATTTATTATTTTTTATATATTTATTGTTTATTATATTCTAATATAATTATATTCTAATATAATTTAGAACATAGTATTTGAATATAGGATCGAAAATGCATAATACGATAATCTAGATTACAATCAAACTTAGAATAGTGTGTAATATAATTTATATTTAGAAAAGAAGTATAGAATTTCTAGTATAATAGATATTAAGTTAATGTATACGTGTATCTGTATGTAAACAAATATGAACAAATGAAAAATATTAATTTCATATATATATTATTAATTGAATTTTTAATATATTAAAACACACTATATGTAGATATACTGGATATTTATTAAAAAACTATGTGTAATTAATAAAATATTCTGTATATTATATATCATATATATCAATTGTATATATTATATATTATTAGATATCATTATTTATGATGTATTATTACATATTAATACATTATTACATGTTGAGATTTTATTATATGTATCTATTATATGATTTATAAATATGTGTTTTTTAATATTAATAATAATATATGAAAAAAAATAAGAATATAAATACTATAAGAATATAAATAATATAATATTGTATTATATCAATATTATAGTATTTATTATATTACATTCAAACATTCTATTTATATAAAAAGATGTGGAAATTACATTATGCTATTTTTCTTAATGAAAAATGTTGAATTAAAAATTAATGCTATATTCTAATAAAGTAATATTTTTTTTATCTAGCATTTATATCTAGTGTATGTATTTATTTATATCTAGTTTATTTATATTTAATATATAATTACTATTGTCTAGTATATCACATGTCTAGTATATAACATATACAATATAATTACTATTTTTAATAATCACTATTTTTATTTTATATTTTACATTAATAAAAAACGATAATCTTAATATATTTTTCATAAATCATTATATTGTTACACTATGATTATAAGAATAATGTAATCGTAGTTTTTTATAGATTTTTTTGTTATTATATTTAATTTATTAATGTTCATTGTAATCTCTATATTTATATCATTTATATCTTTATATTTTAATATTAAATATATTTTTTTATTTATATTCCTTGTTTTCATATTCTTTGTTTTAAATTTTCTTAATGTATTATTATTAATTGATATTTCCTATTATTATAATAAATTGTTATATATACGATTACTAATATAAGTATATATGATTACTAAAATTGTATACATATATAATATGTATACAATAAATATAAACAAATATAAACATATTATAACATTATGTTTCTTTTATTATGTTAAAATATAACATTATCATCTATAATTTATTATAGAATTTTATTAGTAATTTATTTAAAATATTAGTGATTATGTTGGTAGGATTATGTTGGTAATCTTTGTTATATTGGTAAAATATTCTATCAAAAATGGAATATTATTAAGGGCTTAAATTAGAGAGTATACAAGATTTCAATTGATTCTAATATTAATATTTATTTGGTTTTTTAATAAAGGTAATAAAAAATAAAAATTTTGTAGATAGCATTTATGTACTATAGTTGATTTTTTTCTTAAAAAAGAGATATTCTTTTATTCATATAATCTTAATTAAAAAGGGATGTAGCGCAGCTTGGTAGCGCGTTTGTTTTGGGTACAAAATGTCGCAGGTTCAAATCCTGTCATCCCTATATCTATAATGTAAGAATTTCTTGAAAAATATTGAAAGTTCAATTTTCATAATTCCTATTATACATTTTATACTAAGAATTATAAAATGAAAATAAATTTCTCATTTAAAGAATTATTATATATATTATATATCAAATTAATATTATGATATAATATTTGTCTAATATATATGATATTATTCATCATGTATGAAATAAATAAAATTGAATTGATAGCAAATGGTAAATATAAATTTTATTATATTTCATTTTATTGTTATTAGAAAAATATTTGTTTAATTTGAGATTATTTGTATATGTTATTTAAGTAAATTTACTATCATAATAATATTCTTATCTTAAAGAAAGCGCTTTTAGTTCAGCTTGGTAGAACGTAGGTCTCCAAAACCTAATGTCGTAGGTTCAAATCCTACAGAGCGTGTCATATCTATCTTATTTATTCATAATTTTCTGATATTTAATTATATGAATATATTAATTAGATTCTTTTTTAATAATTATATTAACATATATGTTTAATAATTATATTAACATATATGTTAACATATATAACTATAATAAATATATTAATATAGATAAATGAAAAAATATAGATAAATTAAAATAATATAACTATATATGGCATACTATAAATTTATACATAATACTAAAGTAGTATAAGTATATATAACACATATTCTTTATTTATACAAATTGAATTATTATTTATATAATATTATTAACATATTATTATCATGTTATATTTATAGTAGTAGTTAATTATTATAATATGTATATCATAATATGTATATATTAGTAGTTAAATATTTTAATATTAATAAACATATTACCTATCATAATATATTTAACAAATTAATAGAATAATTAATAGAATATCATCAAAAAATAAATTTTTAGTCTAAGATAAAAGAATATATAGAGTATGCAAGTTGATTAAAAATTTATTTTTTGATAATATTCTATTAAAACTAAAATACAAATATTATATTATTCAAAAACTTAAAAATAATGGCACAAGAAGTTTTTCAGCGCACTAAACCTCATGTCAATGTTGGTACCATAGGACACGTAGATCATGGAAAAACTACATTAACAGCTGCAATTACAATGGCATTAGCAGTTAATAGTACATGTGCTCCCAAAAGATATGATGAAATTGATGCCGCTCCAGAAGAAAGAGCACGAGGTATTACAATAAATACAGCTCATGTAGAATATGAAACAGCTTTACGTCATTATGCTCATGTAGATTGTCCAGGACATGCAGATTATATTAAAAATATGATAACAGGTGCAGCTCAAATGGATGGTGCAATTTTAGTAGTATCTGCTGCTGATGGACCTATGCCTCAAACTAAAGAGCATATATTATTAGCCAAACAAGTAGGTGTCCCTAGTATTGTAGTATTTTTAAATAAAGAAGATCAAGTAGATGATAATGAGATAATTCAATTAGTAGAATTGGAAGTTCGTGATTACCTAAGCAATTACGAGTTTCCAGGAGATGAAGTACCAGTTATAGTGGGATCGGCTTTAATGGCTCTACAAGCTTTAACTGAAAACCCAAGTATTTCAAGAGGAGATAATGAGTGGGTAGATAAAATCTATAAACTAATGGATCAAGTTGATTCTTATATTCCTACACCTAAAAGAGACATTGACAAACCTTTCTTAATGCCAGTTGAAGATGTTTTTTCTATTCAAGGACGTGGTACTGTTGCAACAGGTAGAATAGAACGTGGGGTAATAAAATTAGGAGATTCTGTTGAACTAGTTGGTTTAAAAGAAGAAACTCGTAATACTGTTGTCACAGGGCTAGAGATGTTTAGAAGACTTTTAGAACAAAGTTTTGCCGGCGAGAATATTGGTATACTTTTACGAGGTATTGAAAAGAAAGATATAGAAAGAGGAATGGTAATCGCACAACCAGGAACTATTCAACCACATACTCGTTTTGAAGCACAAGTTTATATTCTTGGTAAAGAAGAAGGAGGTCGCCATTCTCCTTTCTTTGCAGGATATCGTCCTCAGTTTTATGTGCGCACTGCAGATGTAACGGGAGCCATTGAGACTTTTGAGTACGATAATGGCAATAAGACAAGAATGGTAATGCCAGGGGATCGAGTAAAAATGACTGTCAATTTAATCTGTCCTATAGCTATTGAAAAGAAAATGAGATTTGCTATTCGTGAAGGTGGACGCACTATAGGTGCGGGAGTTGTATTAGCAATTTTGAATTAATAAACATTCATTTTTTCTATAACAGATATAAGTTAAATCCCATTTTTCTTGATCTCTTGATTTTTATTCAAAAAAACAATTGTTAGAAATTAAAATATTTATTTTCTTTATAAAGGTTTTAAGATTTTCTGCTAAAATATTAACAACTTGCTAATTATTTACAGCTTATCTTTAGTCTATTGTAGACTAAAGATAAGCTGTAAATAATTAGCAAGTTGTTAATATAATACAAGTTATTAATATAATAAGTTAGAATTAATGAAATTTATGATTGATTGAATACTTATTGATTGATTGCATACTTATATTTTATTAGATAGTTGTATTATGATAATTATATTTATATTAGAATTAAATCATTAAAAATCATTAAATAATTATAATATTATTATGTTATACATTTGAATTAAATATGTAATTCTATTATAGATATTACATATTTTTTTAATAAATTTATAATAAATTTAATTATATAATACTATATAATGTATAGTAAATATATTTATAAGAATATACGTTTATAAATATAAATTTATATTATTTTGTTATTATATAATAACAAAATAATATGTTACATATTTATAGTATCTTCATAATTACATGTTTAGAGTATATTAACAATATATTCTTGTTCTTATGCATAAAAATTTATCTATTTTATTAATAAAAAATAGTAAATTAATAAAAAATAGTAAATATATATATATAAGATATTTAAGAACAAAGTATTCATATATAATAATTTTCATTATTGTTTAATTTTTTCTTTTCTAACTTGTTATATTATTATAGGAAATTTACAAAAAAATGCAGGGATTATATTTAAATAGCTAGCTTTTAATTTTCAATGTGTATACTATTTATGTTATAATAAAAAAAAATGTCTATGTTTACAGTTATTAGTTACTTTAGTCTGTTGTTAGTCTCTTTTATATTTGCCCTAACCTTATTTATTGCTTTAAACAAAATTGAATTAATTTAATTTTGTTTAATTGAATTAGTTTATTTATTAAATAGGTATCATATAATAAATAAAATTTCCATTTCTCAATCACCTAAATCTCTAGATTTAGGTGATTGAGAAATGGAAATTTTATTTGATTTCAAGTATATATATAAGGATTTATAATTCATAATCTTAAAAAAACATTACATTGTTGAAAATATACGCTAGATAATTTTTTAATTTATTCTGTCTATCTATACAAAATTTATTATATATTTATAAAATGATTTGTTAAATTATTTTAATTTTTAATTATTTGTATCAAATCTGAAATTCTAATAACAAAATATATTTTCATATAAAATATCAAAAATTTTCTCTCTTAAATATACAAAAAAATATGATTGAACCCCTTTTATCTGGTATAGTACTTGGATTGATTCCTATTACATTAGCAGGATTATTTGTAACTGCTTATTTACAGTATCGACGTGGTGATCAGTTAAATTTATAATAAAGTTGATTATCAAATTAATATTTAATATTTATTAATATTGGGATTTTCTTTAATGCATTTAAATTTTATAAAAATATAATTTCATATATCTTCTAATTCAAGACAACATCTAATTCACATTTTGTTAAGTATTTAACTTTACTATGTTATATTAAGTATGGTAAATACAATAGATAATATACAATAGATAATTAATAGTTAATAATGTATATACATTATTCTTATAATATAATATTTCTTCTTATAATATTACACATAACATATAGACACATATATTATTATCTATTTAGATACATATTATATCTTATTATATGTTTTAATAGTTTATATCATATTATAAATTTATGATAGCAAATAATTATGAAATGTCATATTAATAAAGAATAATCTAATAAAGAAATAAAAAAGTTAAAAAAAGAATTTAAGAAAATTCAAAAAACTATACTATATTAGTATTGAAAAAAGTCACAAACTTAATTTCAATGTAAAAGAAGTTATTTTTTGGCTAAAAGTTGCTATAATAAAAGAAAGGAGTTATATATGTCTGGAAACACAGGAGAAAGACCTTTTGCTGATATTATTACTAGTATTCGTTATTGGGTAATCCATAGTATTACTATACCTTCTCTGTTTATTGCAGGCTGGCTTTTTGTAAGTACTGGCTTAGCATACGACGTATTTGGTAGTCCTCGTCCAAATGAATATTTTACAGAAAAAAGACAAGAAGTACCTTTAATTACTGATCGTTTTAATTCTTTAGAACAAATCAACGAATATACAAAATCAATTTAGGAGAAAAAAAGTGACTATCGATAGAACTTATCCCATTTTTACAGTCAGATGGCTTGCTGTTCATGCACTTGCCGTACCTACGGTTTTTTTCTTGGGTTCTATTTCGGCAATGCAATTTATCCAACGATAATTTACCTTTTGGAGAAAAAAATATGATACAGCCTAATCCAAATAAACAAATTGTTGAACTAAATCGTACTAGCCTCTTTTGGGGTTTATTACTTATTTTTGTACTTGCAATATTATTCTCTAACTATTTTTTTAATTAAATTTTCAAAAATAAAAATGATTGAATTTTAGGTTTGTTGAAAATCTAATTTCAAATACTTATGATCTATTAATGAAATTTTTTAAAATTTCATTAATAGATCATAAGTATTTGAAATTAGATTTTCAATATATTTCATGTAAAATTGTATACATATTAATATGTATAATATGTATATGTATTACATATACAATATACATATCATACATATTAATATAAATAAATATACAAAATAAATGATAAAAAATAAAAATTGAATTAAGTTCATATTGAATTAAAAATAAAATAGAAATTAACAATAAACAATTAAAAATAAATAAGATACATATAGATAAGATATATGATATGCTTTATATATTGATGTTAAATAATTTTTATTTTTATAATATAAGACTCATTTTATAACATATAGATTCAAAATTTTCATATAAAAAATATATGAGAAGATTTTTTTTATTTATAAAATCTTCAATTACCTAAATATTGAATTAGCAAATTGAAATGATTTTTTTATAAATAAAATATTAATTAATATTAGATAATTTATTACATACATATATCTAACATATAGATAAAATATACTCATAGATAGAAATATTGTCATATTATATTAATTATGATATAAATATGTAGATATAAATAAATATACATAAATATATATTAAATATATATAAAATTCTTCTATCTTAATTATTAATTATTTATATTATTCTGAAAATAATATAAATAATAATAAAAATAATATAAATAATAGAGCTAAATTTAGCTCTATTATTTATATTATTTTTATCACATGCACAATATATCATAAATAATTTATTATGTGTCATAATAACGATCTTCATAAGAAAATGACAAAAAAAATTTGATATATAAAAAAAATATAAATATTTTCTAAAACTAAGAAAATATTCTTCTAAGTCGTTATCAAAATCAAACAAGGAGATTAACATGTCAAATGTGGGAACAACAGGAAGAGTGCCTCTCTGGGTTGTAGGAACAGTTGCAGGAATTGCCGTTTTAACAGTATTAGGAATTTTTTTCTACGGTTCTTACTCTGGGTTGGGTTCTTCACTTTAATAGTAATAATATTTTTTTATTAAACGCAAGCAAAAATAATTATCAAAAAGATTAGTTACTTATTATATTTAGTTAGTTACTATATTATAATTCACATATTAATTTATGTATTGATTATAAATAAATTATAAATAATACTAACTATTGGTAATTGATAATAATCTAAGAATTGGCTATACTATAATAGTTGTTAAATAAAAATAAATATATTTTTCATATTTTACATAATATAATATGTTATTTTTAATATATAATACATACTATGATAATATTTCAACATTATCATAGTATGTATTATATTGTAGATTAACTATATTATAATTATAAATGTATAAAAATATCTAACATAGATTATCTGAATATATAAATAGAATGTAGAATATGTCTCAAGTACAATATTATTGAAATATAATCAATAAGAAAAAAACATAAACAACATATCAAAATTTTTTTTTATTTTCTATTACAAACATAAAACTTTAGTGATTATAAACAAGGACAAACTTTTTATTTGCAGTATATTTTATTTATATACAGTATACATATTAATCTGCTATAATTGTGTAATTTCCAAAAAAATAAATTTTGCGGGTATGGTTCAGTGGTAGAATGTTTCCTTGCCAAGGAAAAGATACGAGTTCGATTCTCGTTACCCGCCTTTATGAAAAAAGATGTATATATGTGTATATATGTTTCTATATGTCTTTATACATATATGTCTATATGTCTTTTTATAAATAATATGATATATGTATTATATTATACTATTCATTCATTGCATGATAAGTAACTACAATAGAAGGTGATATGCGGTTAAGATGTCGAAAAATCCAATATTTTACTATTGTATCTAATATAACAGGAAAGGTAGATACAAAAAAGGATATTATATGCGGATTAGGTACAAATCCAATATGTTCAGAAAATGATTCTACCACAACTTCCCATCCATGAGGAGAATGAAACCCAATACATAAATCAGTAAGCAATAATATAAAGAAAGCTTTCATAGTATCACTTAAACTATAAAAGAGCTCTTGAAGCCAAGAATTAAGTACAGTAACTCTTTTTTTAGCAATAAAAAGAATCATAATTATTGTTAATATTCCAACTAAATCTGTTAGTAAATCAATAAGAATAATAATACTTTTATGGTTATACAATTCTATTAAAGAAAAAGTTAAATCATGAATGTCTCTGGCAATTTTTTGTTGTGAACTATTCTCAAATTTTTCTTTTGATACTAAATCTAACCAAAACAATTCTTCCATATTTTGTAGACTTTTTAGAAGAATCTTTTCTTGTGACAGATTAAAAAATATAAGGCTATTCTTTTTATTCGCAGTGCACCAAAACTCTATTAAAATTTTAAAAAAAATAGGTTTTACAATTAAAGTTACTATCCAAGGAAATACTAGTAAAAAAAAGAGATACTGAATAGATGCTAAAGCTTGATATTTAGCAAACCAAAATTCTCTAAATACAAGTAGAGATGTTTGACCAGTTAATTCGACTTTAAATCTAGATAAAGTGGTAGTAATAGATCTAGGAATAAAGCCAATTGTTTCATAAGCTATCATCTCGATATTCGTAAGAACAGCTGAATCTTTGGTTTTTAGTTTTTTTCCTCTCTCAATATATTCTGAGAGAATAAAAGCCCGAAAATCTTTTTGCCAAGTTTCTATTTCTTGTATTACATTCTGAATCCATAAAATCTGAATATTTAAGTTTTGTAGATCTAAACTTATTAAATGTGAGATCTGATGGAATTTCCTGATTTTAAACTGATCTATTAATATTAAAACAAAATTAGTAATTTGATATTCTAATAAGCGATATTTTAAAATTAATTTGTATTTAGTTAGTTGATAATCTATATAAAAAAACATATTATGCCAAGAATTTGTAGAGAAAAGAACAGATTTTTTAAAAAAAAAGAATTCTTTTTTAATAATCTGAATTTTTTTGGTTACATAATAAGCTTTTTTACTAATTTGCTGAAGTCTTTTAAAAAACCATTGGTAGACTTTCAAGTTTGAAAAAAAAGAGTTTTTTTCTATCATTTTTCTATCATTTAATTCTATCATTTAATATAAATAAATGTAAATATAAAATAATTTGTATATCATATGTATAATAAATGTATATTCATACATATTTATAACAATATATATAACATAAATGTATATATGTATATTATATCACATATTGTAATATATTGAATATAAGTTTATTCTCTCTTTAATATTTAATATTATTGTGTATTTAGTTATAGAAATATTAATTATATCTTTAATATTCTATTATCTATTTAGATATCATCTATTTAGATATATATTTAGAGAGATTACATATTATAGATAGATTACATATTTTATGATTATTTATTGTATTATAATTTTCATTATTGAAATATAATTATTCAAGTATTATGATTATGAATTATTTTTGAGATATTATGAATTATTTAATTATTATGATTATTTATTATAATACGTATCTATATTGATTTATTTGAGAATAATATCCATATTAATTCTCAATTATTTTTGATATACTATCAGTCATAATAGTAATAATTAATAATGGTAATAATAAGTAATGATGGTAATAATAAATAATCAAATATATGACTTAGATTATATAATATTATTATCATATTATTTATCATATTATTATAATATAACTATTATATTTACGAACTAATTATATAAGTTATACTGAAACTATATAAGTAATTAGAATGAGAATCATTATATTTGTATTTTAATAAGACTATTTAATAGTCAAATTTTTTACAGTATAATCATTCTTGTTTGTAAAAAAAAGTAGAATGCAGAATATTCAGAATATTTAGTACAATAATTTATTGACATATTAAAAGTGATGTAGAACATATTAAAACGTAAAAGATAAAAACATATAGTTATTATGATTTATTATTTGTTCAATTTATAATTGAAATATTATTTGAGAATGTGAAAAGTTTTTAGTTTATTCCAAACCTTCGATAGGTAGTCGAAGAAAAGAAGCTAATTCTGTTCCTCTTTGTTCAATTCTTTCTAAATTAAATATTTCTTCTGTTAAATCTAAAGGCATATCCGGCATCCCTCGAATTTTTAGATATAAAGTGGAACGAGGAAAAATTGCATCTTTTGAGTTTATACGAATTGATTCAATATCTTTTATAAAAAATAAAATTTCAATGCGTCTATTTTTCCCAGGAAATCCCCATCTAAATATTCTTATAATACCTTCATTTTTATTAAATTCATTAAAACCACTACCTACACCAAAAAAGATTATAGACAAAAGATAAAAACTTAAAAAAATACCTGCTATCCCATAAAAGGACATCACGGCACCTTGAGGAATAAAAAGAATATTTTCTGCATGAAAAAAAGGAATTAAGTTGTATTTAAGATAACTAGAAATACCTACAATAAAAAAACCAAAACCACCAACAAAGATAGAAAAAGTCCAAAAATAACTAATGAATATTCGTCCACCTGCTACATATTCCAACCGAAAATTTGGATAAGATTCAATTTTCACACAAATTAACCTCCATAAATTTAATCTATTTAATAATATTGATTAACGTTATTAATTATTAATTTATTATTAGTTATTATTAAATCAATATCTTATTATAATAACAAATAAAAAATACTTATTTTATAATTCCTTTAGTGGATTATATCTCAAAAGTATAAAAAGGTTGTTTTTATATTTTTAATTGAATTGATTTTTTTTATTTACATATACTAGTTTATACGTTTTCTTTTATAAAAACTTGTTGTAATTTGCTTTTTTTTCCAAATGAAAAACGCAAATAATAAAGTTTAGCTCTTCTTATTTTAGAATGTCTAATAACTTGAACACCAGCTACTATAGTAGAATGAATAGGAATTAAACGTTCTACGGCAATTCCATGAACTATTTTACGTAAATTAATTATTTTATTAGCTCCACTGTTTGTTTGAGCTATCACAGTAGCTTCTAGTACTTGAAAACGTGATTTACTACCTTCTTGAATTAAAAGATTGACTTTCAGAATGTCTCCTATTCTAATAATAGGTAAACCAACAGTGACTTGCTGGGAATCCCAGCAAGTCATTAAATGTTGTAAAGATTTTGATGCTAACTGGATTTTGTTCATTGTGTAATTATAAGAAGTTTAATAAAATTTCAGAGAAAAACTAACTCCAGTTTTGAATTATATCAAAAACAGAGAGATAAAGAATTAAATCAATTATCAAAATAAATTAATTCATTTCATAATATTTATATCTCTTTATAAAAAGAAAAAAATTAGCATATTTGATTTTTGTCTAATTTTTACATAATATAATAATTTTTCTTATATTTTTATATTAAGAAATATTTTATTACAAAATATAGTTTACAATATATTGAGAAATATCTATCTATTTCTCAAGATATAGATATTATTTATAAAATACAATTTAAATAGTCAATAGAAAAATATTAGATTATAGGAAAATTATTTTAATAAATATGTATTTATACGAGTATATTTACTTACATAAGTTAATTAATATATTCATAATATTCAATGTAGTAAATTAGATGTTATATTACAAGACAAAATAGAATAATAACATTTTTAATAATAAACAAGAAATTAAATTTACTATATGTTTTTTTAACAAAAATCAATTTCAATATTTTCTTGAGAGAAGATTATGTCATCAATGGATTATGTTATCAATCACAATATGATGATAATTACATTACTAATTAATAGAATGTGTATTATAGAATTATAAAAAAATAATATATCACATCAGAAAGAATATTTATTATTCTATATTTGATATGTCACATATATTGATATATCAATATAATAAACATATAATATACTACAAAAAAGTGAAAAAAGATAATTTTTTAGATTTATCTTTCTTTCACATTTGCATTTTGAAAAATTCAATCAAATAAAATCAGTTAAATTAATTAAAATAAAATGGGGGTAGAGGGGTTCGAACCCTCATGGTTTATAACCAACGGATTTTCATCTTACTCTAATTTACATTATTACTCTTTTAGAGGTAGTAAGATTGGACTCTCTCTTTATCCTTGTAAAAGATGTTCTTCTAAAAAAGAAAAATCATAAAAAATAGATTTTTGGTCATTTTGTTTTAGTGCAAAAAATAAAAGGAATATGTAAAATACTAAAATATCATTTTAAGGTAAATAAAGATAGATATTATTAATACAATATATAAGTATAGTATTACTTATTAATTATAACAATTATAATTATACTTTATTATTGTACTTTATGATAATGTTATTTATAATAACATTATTTATTTAATATAATAATTAAAATTATAATAAGTTTCTTTCTTAAAAAATACATTTTAAATTTAAATATATTAAGAATCATATATATTAAGAATAATATATAAATCATATTAGAATATTAATGTAATAATATACAATAAATAATAACTTCATATTAATGAGAAGAAATAATATTTATATTAGTAGTATAACATAAATTACAATATATACAAAATATACATTGACCCATATTTATTAAATATAAAATTCAATAAGAATTAAAACAATTACATATCTTATTGTTTATAAAATTAATACAATAAAGAATATTGAATTAATTATTAAATTACATTAGGATAGCTTCCGTAGAGTCTCTGCACCTTTCTGAATAAAGAATTTTATATATCTTAATAGTATTTATTAATTTGTTATATAATATTACATAATATGTAATATTATCATTGTTTAAATTCTCATTATCTAATTCAATAATTTTCATAATGAAATATTATTGAATATCAGACTTGGCTCAGGATTGTCTGTACAATTTACATCCCAGATTTCCCTGAATTTGAAAGCAATCACTTAATAAGTTTACTTAAAAAGGCTCAATTTTAAATTTTAAGTCCGCAACGTCTACCAATTCCGCCATACCCCCTTTTTTATAAAACCAAGTATAAGTTAGTTTAATTAGTATATCATATTCAACATCTTACTTCAAGGCTAATTTATATTCGATTAAATTATTTTTTTATATTTTATTTTTTAACAACTTAAAAGGTAATTCCTGGTATAATTGTTTTAATGATAAATTTGGATACTAGAATGTTATTACTAGACTATCATATAACATAATATATAATTTGTACTATTATTAGATCTATTATAATATAACATTCAGATAGAATATATCATATATAATTCATATATTAAGATCTTAATATATGAATTATATATGATATATTCTATCTTTTTAATGAATATATATATTATAGTATTAATTCTTCGTTTATAAGTATATAGTAAATTAAATTACATATAACTATTATTTAATTAAATGTAAGTATTTTGTGGAAATAATAAATTATTAGAATTCATAAAATATTGTTTAAATTTGATTTAATACTAATAACTTCTTTAAATTTCAATTTAGATTGAATTATTTTCCTATATTAATTATTAATTATATTATATTAATAATAAGAGATTATCTTATTATATGTATTATAATTTTTTAATATTAATATTAATATATTACAATATTAGACACTAATAGTATACTTATATTTCATATTATCTATATCATTAAAATAATAATTATCTATAGTATTATCTATATTATTTTTATATTATAATATATGCATATTCTATATTTTCTCTATTCTACATAATATAGACTCATATTATACTTATAGACTCTATAAACATAGATTATTTAATATAATTCTATATTAATAAGAAACTATATTTATATTGATAAAATAACCTTAATAGTATAACATATAAATTAATAATATGACATATAATATTATATACATTTATTTTACATTATAATTAAAAAAAGATTATTTAATTTTAGATATACAAAAATAAAAATTGAAATAATCAACCAATATTTATTATTTCAATTTAAAAAAAGAATTAAGCAATCAATGAATTTAAAATTCCTACCATAAAGACTAAAAGGATCCAAAGAGATGCACCTGAAAATACTATATTTTTAGTATTAGACCAGCCTTCTGGAGAAGCAAGTATTACTGGTACTCCAACAATAAGAATAAAAGAAATAGCGACTAATGCAAATAAAGCAAATTGAAAAGCAATTATCATACTAATTATTCTCCAAAGAAAAATTTTATTTTTTTTGTATAAATTTTTTAAAACTTAAAAAGTAATAAATTGAAGTTTCATTACTCTTATGTATTTATCATTCTTTGTTAGTAAATATCAAATTAAAACAAAAAATTTTTTAAAAAGTTCTCTGTTTCAAACTCTTAGTATCTTATGTTTTAATATTTTCGAAGAACATTATAATTCTAGATAAATAGGAGAGATGGCAGAGCGGTTAATAGCCCCGGTCTTGAAAACCGGTGTAGTTTTTTACACTACCGAGGGTTCGAATCCCTCTCTCTCCGAATAAATAAGAAAATAATTATTTTGTTTTGATAATTGATTCTATATTACTATTTATTTTGAATAGCATGTACTTAATAAGTTTTGTTTATTTTATTATTTCTCATTGTTCTATTATAATATAGCATACATAATATAGATACAGCATACATAATATAGATAGATAATATAGCATACATAAGGATTCTTTTTACTATAAAATCAAAGATAAAGTAAAAAATAGAAAATGAATTTAGAGTATTTTTTAATAAAGATAGATATTAATAAATTTATCTAAAGCTAGATAAATATCCTAATTTGTCTTATATAGGTAATATGTTATATATGTTATATATTATATGTCTAACATCTATCTTATTATAATATATTAATACATATTCTATTGTAATTCTATTTTTTATATAGAAGATTTAGAATATATAAATTCTATTTAAAATATATAAATAGAATTATTTTAATTATTTCAATTTAATATTTTTTATTTAAATAATATTTTTCAAAGTAATATAATAAGGTATATAAATCCATAATATTACTATATATTACAGTATTAGTATATGTATTTTATTGAGCAATTTATCTTATTTTGTATTTATCCAATAACATATAAACTATATACTTATATAAACCAATTCTATTATTCACTTTTTATTTGAATTAATCGTATAATTAATCGTATAATTTATTTCTTTATTAGAAATTTTATATAAATTCTAATTCATAATTTTAGCATACTATCTGATTACATAATCGTTTTTATATAATCTATAAAAATGATTATATTAGATACAATCTAACTATTCTAGTATATATTGGAAAACAAAAAAACTAGAATATGTTAAGTTTAATATTCTTATTTTAAGCACTATAATCTAGCACTATAATCTATGATATAATACTATATTATATAAATATATGTTATATATTATATATTAAAATTAAAGTATATCATATACTCTAGTACTATAGTATAATATCATATCTAGTCTAAATAACTAGAAATGATATAAACTGTTAGAATAGTGTAATATATAATTAATTAGTATGTAATTAAGTAATCTAATCTAGAGATATTCTTCATAAATCTAAGAAAGTACAAAACAAAATGATACTAATATTGAGAAATATCAAATTATTATATTTTACATGAAATATATTGTTTTTTTATTTATGGCATACATCCTATATGCATACATCCTATATAATATATAGGTGATATATAGGTAATATAATATAAAATGAAACAAACATAAGTAACAAATGACAAATATATAGTTAACAAATATATAAATAAATATTAAACATGTTAATTTTTATATATTTATCATATTATTACTATATATTGATATTAATATAATTTGTTTTGTTAAATTTTATTTGATTATTATGTATTTTATATGATATTTTTACATGATATATGTTTATATTATATATTGAACATAGAATAATAATATGTATATTTATACAGCATATAAAGTAAAAAAAATTATGTATTTTATACCAATATGTTTATTAGCATTAATATATTTTTATAATATTCATTTTTCTATTATGTATTAAAAAATCTATTTTACAAACTTATTTAAACGACAGAATGCCAATATATTATAATATAATTTCATTCTAATAATATTAGATAGTACTTATTATATTGTATATTACATACTATACATTTATTATTCTCAAATACCAAATATTTATTATAATGATAAATATTAATTAATAATAAATATGAATATACTACATATATTACATTACTAATATACATTACATTACTAATATTATATTACTAATTACTATCTATGTATAGTATCATTAAATAATAAAATATGTATATAAAAAATAACATTATTTTTTATATTCTTTTTTTCAAGATTTTATTTAATCCAAAAGAGATATAGTTAGATTCTGTATAAAAATCAATCAAATATAGTATAAATATAACATATTAAGTTAATAATATTATGAATTTCATACTCAAAATTTATTCTCATAATTATGTTAATCTAAAAAATATTATCATACAATAAATGGTATAATAATGCGGTATAATAATGGTATTATATATCAACAAATTATATTTGAATAATGTCAGATTATTTGATATATTTATACAATAACAAATGATATAAAATTGTCTTATATTTTTTTTAATTGAAATTTTACATACTATTGAAATGCTTTTTTTAAAATATTACTTATTAAATACTTATTTTGTAATTTATTAGTATTTTCATAGAGATATAATTTTTCATAGAGATATGATATAATATATATAATATACTTTTTAAATATACAAATTCAAATATAAAATATATTAACAATATATCAACATATTAAGAAGACATAGACTATATTGCATGAAATCTGCAATATGTTAACTTAAATATAACATCAAATGATAGAATTAATTGAATTAAAACAATAATGAATCTAAAAATATAGTTATAATTACAAATTATGAAAATCAAGCATTATTTTTTTGAATATGTATTTAAATCTATTTTTAATAAATATACATATTTAATATTGAATCTATTTTATATAAAAAATATAAAATAGATTCAATATTAAATATGTATTTCACTACTTTTACTTTATATAAAGAATAATCGACTTTATTATATATAATAAAGCCGATTATTCTTTATATAAAGTAAAAGTAGATATATATAGACATTACTTATTTATATTTAAATATTTGTTGTTTTTATCTAAAAACCTAAAAAGTATTTTTAGAAAACAAAAAAATAATTCTCAATGAAAAATAATAAAAGATCTTTGTTCTAATTTAAAGGTTCCATAGACAAAACTGGTTCAGAATCACGATCTATACCTTTCTCAAATCCAGCTGCAGCTGCACGCGCTCTTCCTGCATGCCATAAATGACCGACAAAGAAAAAGAAACCAAGTACGAAATGAGAGGTTGACAACCAACTACGAGGAGAAACATAATTTACAGCATTGATTTCTGTAGCCACACCACCCACTGAATTCAGAGAACCAAGTGGTGCATGAGTCATATATTCGGCAGAACGTCTTTCCTGCCAAGGTTGAATGTCTTTTTTTAATTTACTTAAATCTAAGCCGTTAGGACCTCTTAAAGGTTCTAGCCAAGGAGCTCTTAAATCCCAAAAACGCATAGTTTCTCCCCCAAAAATAATTTCTCCAGTTGGAGATCTCATGAGGTATTTGCCCAATCCAGTAGGACCTTGTGCAGACCCTACATTAGCACCCAGTCGTTGATCTCTTACTAAGAAACTAAATGCTTGTGCTTGAGATGCTTCGGGCCCTGTAGGTCCGTAGAATTCACTAGGATATGCTGTGTTATTAAACCAAACAAAACAACATGCTATAAATCCCATAACCGAAATAGCACCCAAACTATAAGATAAATAAGCTTCACCTGACCATACAAAAGCTCGGCGTGCCCAAGCAAAAGGTTTAGTTAATATATGCCATATACCACCAAATATGCAAATAAAACCTAACCATACATGGCCTCCAATAATATCTTCTATATTATCTACGCTTACTATCCATCCTTCCCCTCCAAAAGGAGATTTTAAAAGGTAGCCAAAAATTACACTGGGATTAAGAGTTATATTCGTAATTTTTCTAACATCTCCTCCTCCTGGTGCCCAAGTATCATAAATACCTCCAAACCAAATAGCTTTTGCTACTAATAATAAGGCACCTATACCTAATAAAATTAAGTGAATACCTAAAATTGTAGTCATTTTGTTTTTGTCTTTCCATACATAACCAAAAAACGGGAAAGATTCTTCTAAAGTTTCTGGTCCAATAATTGCATGATATACACCACCAAATCCTAAAACAGCAGAAGAAATTAAATGTAACACTCCAGATACAAAATAAGGAAATGTATTTATAATTTCTCCACCTGGTCCTACCCCCCATCCCAAAGTAGCTAAATGTGGCAATAAAATAAGACCCTGTTCATACATAGGTTTTTCTGGAACAAAATGAGCTACCTCAAATAAGTTCATTGCTCCAGCCCAAAAAACAATTAATCCTGCATGTGCTACATGAGCCCCTAATAATTTACCAGAAAGATTAATAAGTCGGGCATTACCTGCCCACCAAGCAAAACCAGTAGACTCTTGATCACGACCACCTAATGCGAAAGTTCCATTAAAGAGCGTTTCCACGTGGAAGTACCTCCTCAGGGAATACAAGATTTTCATGAGGCTGATCTTGAGCTGCCATCCAAGCACGAATTCCCTCATTTAATAAAATATTTTTAGTATAAAAAGTTTCAAATTCAGGATCTTCTGCTGCACGTATTTCTTGAGAAACAAAATCATAAGCTCTTAAATTAAGAGCAAGTCCTACTACTCCAATAGCACTCATCCATAAACCAGTTACTGGAACAAATAACATAAAAAAGTGAAGCCAACGTTTATTAGAAAACGCAATTCCAAAAATTTGAGACCAAAATCTATTAGCCGTTACCATTGAATATGTTTCTTCAGATTGAGTTGGGTTAAATGCACGGAAAGTATTAGCACCATCTCCATCTTCAAATATAGTGTTTTCTACTGTTGCACCATGAATAGCGCATAAAAGTGCTGCACCTAAAACTCCAGCAACACCCATCATATGAAAGGGATTTAAGGTCCAGTTGTGAAAACCTTGAAAAAAAAGAATAAATCGAAAAATAGCTGCAACTCCAAAACTAGGCGCAAAAAACCAACCAGATTGACCTAGTGGATAAATTAGGAAAACTGAAACAAAAACAGAAATAGGCCCGGAAAATGCAATAGCATTGTAAGGTCTAAGTTGTACTGATCTAGCAAGTTCAAATTGGCGGAGCATAAAACCAATTAAAGCAAAGGCACCATGAAGAGCGACAAAAGTCCAAAGACCTCCTAGCTGACACCAGCGGGTAAAATCACCTTGTGCTTCTGGTCCCCATAAAAGAAGAAGAGAATGAGCCATGCTATTGGCAGGTGTAGAAACTGCTGCAGTCAAAAAATTACAACCTTCTAAATATGAACTTGCTAAACCATGAGTATACCATGATGTAACAAAAGTTGTACCAGTTAACCACCCGCCTAATGCAAAATAAGCACATGGAAATAGTAAAAGACCAGACCATCCAACAAAGACAAAACGGTCTCTTCGTAACCAGTCATCCATTGTGTCAAATATTCCTTTTGGTTCTTCAGAAGATTTTCTAATGGCTATAGTCATAAATATTCTCCTATTAAATATATTAAACTGTATTTAAGTACTCATAAATAAATATATTATGTACTCGATTTAAAATTTTATATTTGTTACTCTTTTAATATTTCATATAAGATTATATGTGTTATCTATTACATTATTTATTAAATAATCCTTAATAATGGGAATAATCTTGAATGATGGTATATTCAATTTAAATAATGATTCATATCATGTATTATATAATAAATAGAAAATAATAAATAACAAAGAGAATTAGAAATTTTAAGTATTATTAAATAATAATTAAAATCATATTTATAATTAATTCTGAATATCATATATTATTAATATAACATTTTACAAACTATATATCTTATATTATTTATGTTTATTATATATTTATATTTATTATACATATTATAAGATATATCATATATGTTATATATAAATAGGATATATGGTAAATATAAATAGTTGGTAAATATAAATAGTATTAATGACTAAAGAGAGGATAATACATTCAATTCAATAATAATTTAGATATTTATGATTATAGTAATTACTCTAATTTATATTCTATTATATTATAATCACTCTATTTTAATTATAATCACTCTATTTTATGGATTTTAGAGATATGATCGAATATAATTGTTTATTATTGATATTAAAATATCAATAATAAACAATAATAAATTGAAAGATTCATGTATTATATATAATTATATATCATAAGTATATATTATTTCAATATTCGAATATAATTTTTATATAGATCGAAAATCAATCAAAAATTTAAATTTTTGATTGATTTTCGATCTATATGCCTTTTAATGTATAGACTTAATCATTTCTCTAAAAAATATTATCTAAAAATCACAATTATAGATTAATATAGACGATAAATACAAAAATAATAAATATTACTTTGAAATTATTTTAATAACAATGTTTTTTTTATTAACACAAGATAATCCTTTAATTAATTTTGCTGTAATTAATTATTTTTTGAATTAATCTTATATATTACTTTCTATGTTTTTTCTATGTTCTATATTCTTCCTATGTATTATATACTCTCATACATAATATGATGTACATGAATACAAATATATAATAAATATATAATATTATCATATATAATACATAAAAAAAAGAAATAATAAAAAATCTCTGATAAAAAATAATAAACAAGAATATAAAAATAAAAATAGAATTAACAAAAACATGTTTTTTTAATGAATAATCATTAATTTTAAACAATAATAATGAAAATTTCTATATATAAATTTTCATTAGATAGAATTTTCATGTATTTTTAATCTCTAAGTATAATTATTTTAATTTAAAAGTTAGAATAATTTTTGATTTTATTCTTTATTTACTATATTATTCTTCTATCTATTATATTTAGAATAATTCTTGTATTATATTATTTTAGAAAAATGTACTATATTATTTAATTATTTACAATATATACAAGAATGAATTATATATCATAATTATAATTTATGTATCAGATATACTAATAAATTAGTTATTATACTAATAAATTAGTTATTATACTAATAAATTAGTTATTATATTTACATCTTATATGTAAAATGAGTTTATATTTTATATATTTAATTTAGATGTAAATGTAAATGTAATCGTCAATATAACTAAAAACATTCTAAAAAAATATTATGATAAAAAGAATATTATAAATGCTGATATATTATTTATTTCAATATTGTATTCATATTGTAATATATTCAATGTAATATATTCAATAATAATATTAATAATAATATTTGAATGTATTAATTAAAGAATAATATATTAAAATAATCATTATTAATATGATATGTAAAATGGAATATATTAGGTATTGATTAATAAATATTAGAAAACTTTTATTTATAAATTCATTAATTTATATTCTATTGTATATTAATTTATATTTTTTATATTATGATATAATCTACTATTATGTAGTATTTAGTATATATTAAATATATTAACTTAATATTTAATATTCTTATATTAATTAATAATATCATAGATTCTTAAGATGTAATTCTATCATAAAATATGAGAATATTTATTTTTATGTTATATTAGAGAATATTGTGTAATAATAATTTCAAATTAAGGACTTATTGTATTAAGCTAAAATAATAATAAATAAAATTAAATTATTAATTAGTACATTTTAAGTTTAAGAATTATATATCTTTTATATCTTTTATTAATAGTTAATTTAAAAATTTATTAAAGCACTTCAATTAAATAATTTGAATAACTATAACTTAAATCTATATAATATTGGATAAATTTACTTAAGCAAAGTAATTAATATTTTGAATGCCAAATATTTTTAATGCCATTTTTTTATATCTTTTTATTTTTTTTTACTCTATCATAATAGATTATACATTTTTTTTTAGAGAAAAGTTTTTTATGGGTCAAAGAAAAAAAAAAAAAATATATATATATATATATTTTTTTTTTCTTTTTTTTTATTTTAATAGATTTTTTATTATAAAAGAATTTGAATTGAAGAAAGCAGATGTCAATTATAAATAAAAATAAATTTTGTTGATTGAGTCAGAATTTTCTAATTAAGCCCTTTATCAGATTTGAACTGATGACTTACGCCTTACCATGGCGCTACTCTACCACTGAGTTAAAAGGGCTATGACAAAATTCAAATTTAAATATTCAAGGAAAAAACAAAAAAATCAAGTTTTTCATTAGGAGTATTTGAATTATATGTGATTAATACTTATTAAATATCTAACATAATAAAAGATATAACACGATAGGTTGGATATACAATAAATAATATTTTATATATACATAGAATGGCAGAGAATTTTGTTTCTAATAATATCATGAAGTATATTAAGAATATAGAAGTATATTAAGAATATAATTATTCTTTTATTTATGTATATTTATTCATTATAAGACATGTACTTTAATACTCTATAAATTAACTAATAAATAATATAACTAATACAAAATAGTACATTATAGTACATAATAAGATTGAGATTAAATGGTTAAGCAATCTGAAAAATAAATTTTAAGCATCAATAAATAGATATTAATAATTAAATTAGAATACAAATAGACTATAATAAATAAAAATTCATATACCAAACCAAACATACCTTTGTTTAATCAATATCTTAATTTCACTTTATTTTCCAAAAACTATAAGCATAACTAATTAGTTAAGCTTTAACTATTGACAGTTAATAATTTAAAGGTTAAACTATCTCTAAATTCAAAAAAGCCCCCATCGTCTAGAGGCCTAGGACATCTCCCTTTCACGGAGGCAACGGGGATTCGAATTCCCCTGGGGGTACCCATGGTTTATTTCAACATATTGCATGGGTTTTAGAAAGATCTTCTTTCTATTTAATCAACTTTATAAAATCTTTGTCAATTATAGAAGATATTTTTATTTTGCGAATAAATAAACTTTATAAAAAAATATAAAAAATTATATAAATCCTCTAATTTTTTTTACAGGTAAATCAAAAGGTTCCAAAGGAATCAAATTTATAACTGATTCTTTCTTTTTGCTTTTTTTTATGGCTTTTTATTATTAAATAAAAAATTAAGAAGAGAGAATGAAAGTCATTTTATTAAGTTTATACATGATCTTTCTTATTGAATTGATTCTAATAATACTAAAAAAGAAAACAAGCAAATAAATACTATTAAAACCATCTAGATTGAATCTAATCTATTAGATTGTCATATGGATATATACATGTTAATATTATTTTAATTAGGAACATTAGTATTTTTTACTTAATTTTTTTATGTTTACAAAAAAGAAATATAGGAAAATTAAAGAAGCAAAGAAAGGGTTGATGCCCGAGTGGCTAAAGGGGATAGACTGTAAATCTATTGGCGACTGCCTACGCTGGTTCGAATCCAGCTCGGCCCAGACTTAGCTTTTTGCAATGTAAGATTAGATTTATAATATTACTAATTATTACCATTAATTTTAATTTATATTACAACACAAATATTATATTATGTTATTATACTATAAATAATCTATACACAATATTATACTATAATTAATAGTAATTACAATATTAGGATGAGTAATTAGTATTTAATGAATATTTTAAGTAATTAAAAATTTATATAAAATAATTATTTATATTCTTATATTATTATACATATTTATATTTTTATATTAGATATTTTCTATTGTTTATAGATAATATAATATTTTCTATAATATTTTCTATTATTTATATATAATATCATATAATAACATTATCATTATACATTATGTATTAGAGATTTTGTTATATTGTATATATTATAACATATGATCTACAATTGTAGCTTATAGTACAATTTTATAGAATATATTATAAAATATATTCCATAAAATTGTATGATTGTATGTTATTTAATATTTAAAATTATATCTAAAAGATTAGATTAAAAATATATTTTATTATTTCATTAATTGAATATTATTAATTGAATATTAATTTTTAATAAAATTTATCTATATAAAACAATATACATATATCTTTATTATACATATGTTTTATTAAATGTTATAGATACATAATATATATTTTATATAATATATGTTATATATAATTATATATAACATATATAACATACATTAAATGGGATTGTAGTTCAATCAGGTTAGAGCACCGCCCTGTCAAGGCGGAAGTTGCGGGTTCGAGCCCCGTCAGTCCCGACTGATTTTAAATATTATTAACATTATGAATATATGCAATATAGTAATAAAATGATTAATGTATGTTATAAATATTTATATTATAAATATAATATTCAATATAACAAATGATACATATTTGTGTCAATTTCATATATTTATTAGAATGTTAGTATATTATAAATATATTATAGATGTATATTAGTATATATATTTTATATTAATTACATATTTACAATATAGTATATATATTGTATGTATATAACATATATCTATATATAGAACATTTATTATTACAAATTCTAACATGTATTCTAATATGTTATATTAATAAAAAAACAATATCTAGCACATATACTTCTATTCGAAATAGAAATATTCAAATTATTATGATAAGAAAAGAACTTGTATATAAGTGATTTTATTTTTAACAATTAATAATATATAAAAATACATCTTATACACTAATAATAGTATATGTGTTATTATTATTTTTATCATAATACAGCGTATAATATATATATATATATATATATTATACGCTGTATTATGATAAAAATAATAATTATGTATTTAAATTATATACTATATGTATACTCTATAGTCTTCTGTTATAGATAATATTCTATTATTTTATAAATAATATGATATTGTAATCTATAATTATAATTTATAATATCATATATGTATAATATATATTTTATATATTAGGATGAATTCTTGTGTAAATTAACATTATATTATTAATATATGCTCCAAGTTGGATTGTATGATTCAATCTAAATAATTTAATATAAAAGTATTGAGATTTTTCTTATTTATTATTTGTTGTTAATTCCAATTTGTTTCTTTTGATTATATATACATAAGAATACATAAGAACATATAAGAATATCTATTAGATATTCTTATATGTTCTTATGTATATAATACTCTATTTAGAATTCTATACTGATATTACATGTATTTCAATTTATTATTTCAATTTCTACGTTAGAGAAATTGTATTTTCCAGATTAAATAAATTAGATATATTCAGTTTTATTTATAGAAATAATAAATCTAAAAATACATGATATATACAATACATATATACATATACAATAATATACACATATACAATACATATATACAATTATATTTTTATGTAATCTATTAAAAAATATAATATGAAAATATACAATAAAAAACAACATATACAATAAAAATTATTAATATCTTTACAAAGCTTTATAGAAGGTTTTCTAATCATAAATAGAACAAAAATCTTTTATTTCTGTTAAATCTTTTTAGAATCAATATAGTAATCAAAATTACATAAAAATTATTGAATTCTCAATTTTGCAAATGCTAACTAAATTTATATAAAATTCATCAAATAGTTAAAATAATTTAAATAATTCTGAGATTTTGTTTGAAAATTATTCTTTTTTAATTTTAGTATCTAGTTATTCAAAATATAAAAAATTCAAGAAAAGAAAACAATTTTTTGCAGAATGTTCTCTATTTCTTCTTTAGATATACAATTAGATTTAACAAGTTTGTTTATTATTATATCAAAGATTTTCATGTGATTAAGAAAATGATAAAATAAGTAATTATAAGAATCAAAAATTAGGCTATATATAACAGAATCTATTTTAGTGAGACCATATAAATCAAATTGTTCATCACGTGCATAAGAAGGAATTGAATACAAAATACTGTGAGAGGATATAGCTTTTGAAAAAGATGAAGGTGGTGAAATTAAATGACCCCAAATTCGCATCATAGATAAATATAAAAGTGGACGTTGAAAATAAGGATGTAAAGTTAAAGATAAAACTCGAATTATTTTTTCATTTAATCCAAACCACAATTCTTCCGATGGTTTTTCTGAGCAAAAGGGAGTAATTGGATCTGATTTTTCTATAATTTTTGATACATCTTCATTATCTCTGAATTGCAATATTTTTTTCGGATCCATATATGTATATCCTGCGTAAAATCTTAAAGGTCCCATCATAGATAAATGAACTGGTAAGAAAAAATCAATTTTTTCCATACGTTTAATCATGTAAATTAAATACAATTTAAGCATATAGTCCAGGTCTCTCCAGAGAGCTACTTGAGAAAAATTTGGTAAAATCGTTTTTTGAGGATTTAGTAACCATCTAATTCCATCTTCATATTTATTCCAAATTTTATTTAAAGATAAAGAATTTTCATTAAAAATAAATTGAGTAGATTTTTTATTATTATCTCCTTTTCTAAAAACTAATGTTTCAAATTCATATTTTGAATATCTGTATTTTCGTTTTGAAGTGGAAGAACTTATTCTTTTTTCCTTTAAAGAAGGTATACGAAAAAAATCGGTAGAATTATTAGCTAAATAGAAACGTTCAGGAATGCACTTACGAGCTTCTGATTCTTTAGGAGCTTCTAAAGAAGTAAAAGAAGAAATAGGTAGTAAGCTATAGTATTTATGTCTATAGTTGGAATAAGGATGGAAATAAGAAATTCTTTTTTGAATTCCATTCATATTTCTTCTAATAATAGTCCAGATAGTAGATGTATAAGTTAATGAGAAAGGTGCAGTGCGTCGCATATAATTTGATTTTGTTTTTAAAGGATATCTAAATAACCAATCTCGGATTTCTATTTGATTATTTTTTTCAAACATATATAGAAGGTTTCTTGTTTCTATAGATGATGAAATGCTATTCTTTATTTTCGTATTATTATCAGAAAACGTTCTTATATTGTAACATTGAAACATTATAGCTTGAAATAAATGGTAAATTAAACACAAATCTTCACTAGCTCTAGAAGTTCCATAATTAAAGGTCCAAGGATTATTTTTTTGTAATCTTAGAAGAAATAAATCTCGAGAAACTAAACCAGATAAAGATTTTATTATTTGAACCATTACGTTGAATTGTAAAACTAAAGGTTCAGAAGAGCTAGATTCAATATATAAGCTTGATAAATAATAATTTTTTAATTCGTATTCATTATTATATAGAAAAAGCAAAAATGTAGGAGAATAAATAAGTAAATTATTTTCTAAGGTAATTCTTCCAAGAATATAATAAATCTCTTCCCATCTTATGAAAAAAGATAAATCCAAATTTGCATAACAATTCTTTGAATTCTTTGGGATTAACTGTAAATCTAAAACAGAATCATTGAGAATATAAAACTTATTATAAAAAATAAATAAGTTGTGAAAATTTAAAATTGAATTTAAAAGCAAATTGTTTTTTATCCACCAAAAATTTTCAAACTTTGAATCATTTATAAAATTAATGATTTTTTTTAATAAATTATTTTTTATACTTAAATTGACAAAAGAATAGTTAAAAATATCCTTTTTTTTATAATTAAATATTTTAAAAGAATCATCATAAATTGATAGATCTAAACTTTTTATATAAAAAACTTGTTTTACATAAAAAAAGAATGTTGGATCTAACTTTTTAGGTAATTTACTATAGATTAATAAGAATATATTTTTATTAATTTCTTGATAATTCAATTCTCTTAACCAATTAAAAAGAAATCGATATGAGTAAGTAGAACCAGAAAGTCTTGTTAGAGAATGAGATTTGAATTCATTTATTCTAAATCTTAAATCTTGCACTTTATTATTGTCTTGGAAACTGAAATTTTTATTATTATATACATTAGAATTGGTAACTTGACAATCCAAAAAAAATTCCTTTTTTTCTTGACTTTTACTTAAAGAATTTTTATTATTAGTCTCAAATTCAAAATTGTCCAAAGTCTCTTCTCTTAAATTGTTATTCTTAAATAAAAAAGAAGATTCTTCATAAAAAGAATCAATATCATCTAAAAATAAGATAGAAGGTGACAACTCTTTAGCCATATCAAGAGATAGAGCAACCTTAAATTGGAAAGCATAATTTGAAGAATATAAAAGATTTCTTTCTTTATTACTAGAAATATATAATAAATCTTTACATGATAAGTAAATTAAAGGAATATTAATAGCTTCAACAATACTACTTAAAAAAGGATATCCAGTAATTTCAGGTGAACCTATTAACATAAAACTATTATTATTTTCAAAAATAAATCTATAAGGTCCTTGAAAAAGCCAATGAAATAATTTATTTTTTTGATTTTCTTTACTAATATAATTTATATTGTTCTTATAAACAAAATATTGCCATGTAATGTTATTTATCAAGTAATTATGATGAAAACTATTTTTAGCATTATAACTAGCATATTGTAAAGTATTATTATAATTCTTTATACTTCTAGTAGAAAAATTAGTACATTGAAATTTCTTCTTTTGTAATTGCTTATTTTTAAAAAAATAAGTATTAATAGTAGTTAATTTTTTTTCTTTTTCACTATTAATAAAGTTATCTTTATTCAAATCATTAGTCAAAAACCAATCAAATAAAACTAATTTATGCTCTTTCTTTTGTTTTGAAATTACAAAAAAACATTTATACCAATTTTTATTGTTTAAGATAAAAGAGACTAAAGGTATTGGCCAATAGCTAGGCTGAAAACTTTTTCTTTTTGATAAAATGATGCGAAGATAAAATGAATTTTTTACTAGTATCATAACCAATCTTTTTATCTTTTTCTTAATTATATTCTTTAATCGAAGACCATCTAATTCTAATTTCAAAAAGAGAACAAATCTAATTATTTTATCAATTATTGTATAATAAAGTATTCGAATGAATTTTTGGTATTCATTACTTATATCAAGAATTAATGGTAACAAAGGTAATAAACCAAGAGGTTTTAATAAATTGATAAATATAGTAAAAATAAAAGATGATATCCTACAATAAAACAAAAATAAATTTTTAAAAAAATATTTTTCAATAAATAAAGGTAATAAACATAAAGATTCTGAAAAATAGAAAAATATGTTTATTGTACATAAAACAAGATTTTTCACTAAAATAAGAAAATATATAAATTTAGAGAGTGAAAAATATAAACCACAAATAAACAAAAATACGAAAAATAGAATTAATCCTAAGATGTTGGAAAGTACATAAAAAATGTACAAACTAAGTAATGTTAATCCAAAACTTGAAACTATAATATGTATATATTGATAAGATAAACAAAAATAAGTGAATTTGATTACTGTTGCGAATAATAACTTTATAAAATTCCATAATAAAAAAATTGATAAACTGTAAAAAAAAGATTTCTTATATTTTCTAAAAAAAACTGTGATCCAATAGATCCACAATTTTTGGACTATTTCATTTCTCAAACTTGTTACAAACATTGTTAAACTATTTTAAAAAACGTTTTACAAAACACTACTTTTTAGAGCACTATGTCAATTTTGATAACATATATAAAAAGAATTATTTACAAAAGAATAAAAAATGTGTAGATATGTATAGATGTTATCCATCTAGTTATACAATATTTAACTTAAAGTTAATAATTATTTAATTATTCCACTAAATTTTTATTATAATAAAGACAAAAAATTATATTTGAAGAAAGATTTAGATTATAAGAAAGATATTATAAAAATAAACAATATAATTACATTATAATTTAATAAAATCAAATTATAAATTAACTATAACAAGATTATAATAAACAAGATTATAATAATATATATATATATATATATATATATATATGTTCATCGTAATAATAAACTCATGGAATCTGAGAACAATATTATCTAATAATATTAAAATAGATAAATTTAATTAATAATATAGTAATATATATAATATATAAGAATAGATACAATCAATCAATTAATATTTTAAAGTATTAAAATCTTACGAATTTACAATAAATATATAGAATATTGTATTAATCTAGTATTAAATATATATTCTAAATTCTATATATTCTAAATTCACAAAATATTTCATATCAATAAAATTTTTATCAAAGAGTTTATTATTGAAATAAATAAGAATCTATTACATATTATATAATTTTTATACTCTAATATAATTCTTACTGAAATAAAATATAAAAAATATTTCAATAAGATAGAATCTTCAATAAAATAGAATAATACAATGTATTCATATTATATAGAGTATGTATTTAATATACTATATATTAGAATATATAGTATATTAAATACATTATATAAACATACAATGAAAATATATAAACATAAACATAGACTATTAATACTCTAACTTAATATTATTATAATATAATCTAAAATTAATATTCTAAATCTAGTTATTATTACAATAATGTAACAATAACATAAAATAGAATCAAGTATAACACAAATTATAACAGATAAATAACAAAAATTTCTTCTAATTTATAGAATATTATGCATTCAAAAATATGCATATAATAATAAAAATATGCTATATGTAATATAGAAAAACTACCTAATAGCGGGTGACGGGAATCGAACCCGTATCATTAGCTTGGAAGGCTAAGGGTTATAGTCGATACAAATATTTTTCAATCTCTACTACAAAACCGTACATGAAATTTTTACTTCATACGGCTCCTCAGTAAATAACACATTCACTAATAAAAAAAACAATTTTTTATGGTAGAAAAATTATTTTAGCTATTAATTTAGTTATTAATTTTGACAATTATTATTAAGTATTAATATTTAATTCTTCTAATAAGTATTTAATGTTTAGTAATATTTAATATTTAGTATATGTAAGAATTCTTTTTTATAAAAAAGAAAAAAGAATATTAATATAAAGAAGAATATTGACTAATTGATATTATTTTATAATATATATTATTCTCTTATATAAACATATTTTAGATATATAATTTAGATATATGATATAACACATTCTATATAAATAGAAAGAATAATATCATATATACGTAATATAACAAATATTTTACTTACACATAAAATATCTAATTAAAAAATACCTAATATAATTGATAATAATAATGCATAAATAAACATAATATAATAAATATGTAAAAAAAATTACAAACATGTAAAACAATTTTAGAATAAATAATATTTTCTGACATTCATAAAATATAGAAAATATAGTTTGATTTGATATGTAATTTAATTTATTATCATATTATAAATATTATTATATATATTATTATTATATATATATAATAGTATGTTATTATATATATATAATAGTATGTTACTTATGGAGAAAATAACATATTATTTAGTAATAAAATAATTATTTATATAATAACTATTATTTGAGAAAAAGTTTGTTTTTTACTGTATCTATATCAGTATTTATTTATTCAAATAATAACTTCTTAGATAATCCTTTCAAAAGATAAAAATAGAAAATATTGATTCATAACAATAAAATAAATAAACTTTTATTAAAGATCTATTATTTTAATCTATGAAATATTATCTCTGATTGTTTCGTTCCTTATAACCTTAAAAAAATCTCTAGGAGGATTTGGTTTACCGGGCTTAAAAAAAAAGAATCTTGCAAAAAAAAATTCTTTTTTATCCATAATTTTTTTTAAATAAACTAAGTATTTTATTTAATGAAAAATTCTAATACTAAAGTTTAGTAACGGTAGAACTTAAAATCTTTACAACATCTCCATAGATTTATATATTTATTGGTTTAAATATTGAAATGAAATATTTTCTATATATTTATTTAAATATATTTATTTAAAAAGATACTAAAGCAAATTAGTAAATGGTGATTTTACGGAATAATTACTTAATAGACTACTATATATGTACTGTTAACTGTTAATTATAATATAAATTTAATAATTTAATATTTACATATTAAAAAATATGTAAATATTAATTATATGTAAATATTTTATATAATAATTCATAATATGATATATCATAATATAATATAATAGTATCATATAATAGTATTATATTATAATTAATATATAAAATATATAACTTATATATATAATATGAAATTAATCTAAAATAAAATTAATCTAAAGTATAAGATAATAAATAAAAATTATATATAAATATAGTGAAAATATACATCAATAAAAATAATTGATTTCCGCTCTTATTAATAGTTTTCACAAACTCTTCAATTTTTAGGATTTTTTCTTGTTTTTATAAAATCTTAGAAAAGATACATTAATTTTGTATTGGAAATGAAGAAAATAGGATAATTATGTAAAGAAAGTGCGTCATAATTCATCATAATATTATGAACCCTTAACTATTTAATTTATCCACGAATCACACTTTTGCCACTAAACTACACCCGCATATTAATAGCATAGCATATATTCTTAGAATATTAAAGTTTCTTATTTAATCTTATTTCAATTTTTTTTTATAAGTAATATATGATACATATATTTTATATTTCATAGAAGATAAATCTAATGAATTATTAAATTTCTTTATCTAACATATAATGAATATTTAAATAAAAGAAAAAAAAATACAACTATATAAAGTTTTATTCTAATTTGGAGATTTATTAATATAAATAAAATCTAATAGATTATATAAAATCTAATAGATTATTTACTATATTTATTAGTTACTATATTTTCAATTATTTTTTTTCAAACATATGTATATTCCAAACATATATATATTGTTAAATTATAAGTTTATAAGTTTATTATGAATAATAATACCATTTAGAATTTTATAATAATTCTCTAATTTTTAGAAAAATTAGAAATAAAAATAATGAAATTTAAATAATTAATCACTCTAATAATATTTATTAATATGTAATTAATCATATATTTGAATAATAATATATTACATATCATATCTAAGACATATTGTATATACAATTAAAAATATTAATTATATGATATCAATTAACAATATTCAAATATTATATTATTTTACTATATTATTTACATTTTAGAATGTTTATAATATATACATACATTTATAATATATATATGTTAATATATATAACATATATATGTAATAAATTTATATTCTTCTATGTATTTATATATAGATGATATTTAAATATTTTTCAAAATATTTGTTATTAAAGATCTATGTTAAAGAGGTATACTTCTTACTTTTATAATATAAGAATATATAGAGAATACATCTATTTATAATATAATAAAAAATATGCATTCATAATATAATACTAATATACTAAAATATAGTATAACAAGACCGTTTTTAATAACAAAAATAGTATATTTGAATTGTTTATAATTTAGATTATTAGTACAATATTGTACATATTATGTACATTCATATCTTATTAATATTCACTATAATAGTTCTCTATATTCTTCAATTAATATCTATTAAATATAACAAATAAGTATTATATTTACACATGATAATATAACACAAAATAATACAATATATTCAATAACACATACAACATATCATTATATAATATAACAACTCAATATTTCTATTATAAAATATTATAACAGAATAATAGAAGTATTAACTATAAATTAGAATAATTCCATCATTATATCGTGCTATACTACATCTAGTAATAATATGATATGAGAATTTTTGTATATATAAATATCTTGCATATTTCATATATATATTTTTTTCTTAAAATTCATATAGGCAGAAAGGGACTTGAACCCTTGACTTCATAGTTCGGAACTATACACTCTAATCCACTGAGCTACCAGCCTACTCTTCATATTAATTAAGAACTTGAAAAGTATATAAGTGTAAAAAATAAAATGGTAAGACAAACTCAAGAACTAGAAGCTTCTAGTTCTTGAGTTTGTCTTACCATTTTATTTTTTACACTTATATACTTTTCAATAGATATTCACATAAAACATGAAAAAATAATACTTTATAAAGTTTGTATTTTGTAGAGTATTATATGATACTATAAATTAATATTATAATTAATGTAATAAAGAGTTATTATATTATTTATAATGTATCAATAGTATCAAATTCAAATTTAATTTCTTTCCAAACTTCACAAGCAGCAGCTAATTCAGGACTCCATTTAGTAGCTTCTTTAATAACTTCATTCCCTTCACGAGCTAAATCTCTTCCTTCATTACGAGCTTGTACACAAGCTTCTAAAGCTACTCGGTTAGCCACAGCTCCTGGAGCATTTCCCCAAGGGTGCCCTAATGTACCTCCTCCAAATTGTAATACAGAATCATCACCAAAAATTTCAGTTAATGCAGGCATGTGCCAAACATGAATTCCGCCTGAAGCTACAGGTAATACCCCTGGTAAAGAGACCCAATCCTGGGTGAAATAAACACCGCGACTTCTATCTTTCTCAATATAATCATCACGTAATAAATCTACAAAACCTAAAGTAACTTCACGTTCTCCTTCTAGTTTGCCAACTACAGTACCGGAATGTACGTGATCTCCACCAGAAAGACGAAGTGCTTTAGCCAAAACACGAAAATGCATACCATGATTTTTTTGACGATCAATTACAGCATGCATAGCACGGTGAATATGAAGAAGTAAACCATTATCTCGACAATAATGAGCTAAAGTAGTATTAGCAGTAAATCCTCCTGTCAAATAATCATGCATAACAATAGGCATACCTAACTCTTTTGCACATTCTGCTCTCTTAAGCATTTCATCACAATTTCCTGCAGTAGCGTTTAGATAATGTCCTTTTATTTCTCCCGTCTCTGCTTGAGATTTATAAATAGCTTCTGCTACAAATAAGAAGCGATCTCTCCAACGCATAAAAGGCTGAGAGTTTACATTTTCATCATCTTTTGTAAAATCAAGTCCACCACGAAGACATTCATATACAGCTCTACCATAATTCTTAGCTGACAAACCTAATTTAGGCTTAATTGTACATCCTAGTAATGGTCGTCCATACTTATTAAGTTTGTCTCTTTCAACTTGAATACCATGCGGAGGACCCTGAAAAGTTTTTACATATGCAGGAGGAATACGTAAATCTTCCAGACGTAAAGCTCTTAATGCTTTAAATCCAAATACATTACCTACAATTGAGGTAAATAAATTAGTTACTGATCCTTCTTCAAATAAATCAAGAGGATAAGCTACATATGCGATATATTGATTATCCTCACCAGCAACAGGCTCAATATCATAACATCGACCTTTGTATCTGTCTAAACTAGTTAATCCGTCAGTCCAAACAGTGGTCCATGTGCCAGTAGAAGACTCTGCAGCTACCGCTGCACCCGCCTCTTCAGGTGGAACCCCAGGTTGTGGAGTTACACGAAATGCAGCTAAAATATCAGTATCTTTAGTTTTATACTCAGGAGTGTAATAAGTTAATCTATAATCTTTTACTCCTGCTTTAAATCCAGTACCTGTTTTAGTTTCTGTCTGTGGTGACATAATTTCCTTCCTCCCTATAAGTCAATTTCGTAGATTTTACAAGGATAAGGTCTGCTCGATTAAATAAAGAACCTTTTTATATAGGTAATTAAAAACAAAAGCCTATTTAAAAAGAAGGTAAATCATTTTTACTATACTTTATTATATACATTCCTGAACACATAATGCAACTTCTTCTTTTAAGTTGATAATTTTAGAGTTTGGTTAACTCTAAATATGCTTATACAGTATATCTTGACTCAATATATATATATGTGATAAACTTTATGAAAATGTTCTATAGTTTAATAGTTTATATTGTATATTGTTAATAGTGTAACATATAAGTCTAATATATATGTATATAATTATATATATGCAAATATTATATCTAATGTTATATATAAATATGTTATATGTAAATATAGATATATTCTATATTAAATTAATTTCATGATTTTATTTAAATAATAATGTTAACAATTTTATAAAAATTGCTAACATTATATTAGTAATTACTAATAGTAATTACTATATTACTAACTATATTACTAATTAGAAGAAAAATCTATTATTAATTAAAAAAAATATAGGATATGAATTAGAAGACATATAAGTTATGAAAAATAAAACATATAAATATGCAATATATACATGTCATATGATGTAACGATATAATTATGAAAACATAAATTAAAACATAAATAGTATTAAAATATAAAATACTATTAAAATTTAAAATTAATATTTAAAGAAAAAATCAAATAGATTAACTAACTTAATATAAAAAAAATTTAAATAACAAGATTTTTAATTAATTGATTGGGTTAATATATTGTATAAGATTTAAGAATACTTTATTGTAAACTTAAAATCTAAAATATAAAATAAAAAAAATATTTTACTGAATAGATGTTATATAATAAATAAGAATAATAGATAAATAACGATATATAATTAAATTAATCATAAATAATACATATTATAAGATATGTTAGGTTATACATATTTATATAATATATAAAATAATATAATAAATGTGAATATATTTTAAATTTTGAATATAAATTAAAGAATGAAATTAATGATCTATTATATTTAATACATTATTTCTTCTATTAACTATACTTATATAGTATACTTATATATTATATATTATACTGATATTATATAGTAAGAATAGTATTGTAATTAATAGTATTACAATTAATAATATTATTTTTTCTTTATTAGATATTTAATATCAATTAAAATGTTAATATAAATTATATTATTTATTAACCTTAATATATTGTATTTTAATTTTAAGAATATATTTAAACATATAAATATATTTTAATATATTATGCTATATTCTAGCTACAAAATACTCCATAATAAGAATTATATTATAAGACATAAGTAAAATAAGACATTAATAAATAGAGTTCATTATATTAATAATTAATATTCTCTCTCTATGAACTATTATTGTTAGTATATAATAACATAATGATAATCTCAATAATCTAAACAAGAGAAAATTATGATTAGAGTCCATATAAATTATCTCTATGTTATTTACTATACATTACAGCTATATATTAGAGGAAACTGTATGTTAATATTAACTGTATATTAATTTTATTCTAAAATTAAAATTTATTACATATTTTGTATATTAAATGTTACATATGATATAACATATTATCATATTATATATAATATTATATGTAAATGTAAAATAAATATGAATATATTAAATATGAATATATACATAATATCATAAAATGAAAATATATATTAAATCTAGTATATCTCAACAACATATAACAATATGTAATAATATGTAAAAAAAATATGTGTTATTTAAAAATGTTTATTTATTATATAATTAAATCTTATTTATATGTGATTATATTACAAATTATTACAATTGAATTATTATAGTTAGTAAAATTACATACATGTTATAACTATGAATTAAAGTTTAATTATTTAATTAGAATGATTCTATATTAATAAAAAAATTGAACAGATAGTATTTCATATTTTTTTTGCAATCAGATATTTAATTGAAATATCAGTAAAATACAAAAATCAAATACAAAATAATACTAAAAATATATGAGAAGTGCTAATTTAAATCTACAAACGTCTGTAATTGGTAATAACAATATAGGAAAAATTACCCAAATTATTGGCCCCGTTATGGATATATCGTTTTTACCAGGAAAAATGCCTAATATATACAATTGTTTAACTGTAAAAGGAACAAATGCTGCAGGACAATTAATTGATGTTACTTGTGAAGTTCAACAACTTTTAGGTGATAATAAAGTTCGAGCAGTAGCTATGAGTGCTACCGATGGTCTTATGCGAGGTATGGAAGTAATTGATACCGGAGCTCCTTTAAGTGTACCTGTGGGTCAGACTACTTTAGGTCGAATTTTTAATGTTTTAGGAGAACCTGTAGATAATCTAGGTCCTGTAGATACAACTACTACTTTTCCTATACATCGATCTGCTCCTGCTTTTACAGAATTAGATACCAAATTATCCATTTTTGAAACGGGAATTAAAGTAGTAGATCTTCTAGCACCATATCGTCGAGGTGGAAAGATTGGTCTATTTGGTGGTGCTGGAGTTGGTAAGACTGTATTAATTATGGAATTAATTAACAATATAGCTAAAGCACATGGAGGAGTGTCTGTTTTTGGGGGTGTTGGTGAAAGAACTCGTGAAGGGAACGATTTATACATGGAAATGAAAGAATCTAAAGTTATTAATCAAGAAAATATTTCTGAATCTAAAGTTGCTTTAGTTTATGGACAGATGAATGAACCACCAGGGGCTCGTATGAGAGTTGGACTTACTGCTTTAACTATGGCAGAATATTTTCGAGATGTTAATAAACAAGACGTACTTTTGTTTATTGACAATATTTTTAGATTTGTACAAGCGGGATCAGAAGTTTCTGCATTATTAGGTAGAATGCCTTCAGCAGTAGGCTATCAACCTACTTTGAGTACAGAAATGGGTACTCTACAAGAAAGAATTACTTCTACAAAAGAAGGTTCCATTACATCTATACAAGCAGTTTACGTACCTGCAGATGATTTAACTGATCCAGCCCCTGCTACTACTTTTGCTCATTTAGATGCTACTACTGTACTTTCTCGTAATCTTGCTGCGAAAGGTATTTATCCAGCCGTAGATCCGCTCGATTCAACTTCTACCATGCTTCAGCCATGGATTGTTGGAGAAGAGCATTATGAAACTGCTCAAGGAGTAAAAGAGACTCTCCAGCGTTATAAAGAATTACAAGATATAATTGCTATTCTTGGTTTAGATGAATTATCTGAAGAAGACCGCTTAATAGTGGCTCGAGCTCGCAAAATAGAACGTTTTTTATCTCAACCTTTTTTTGTAGCAGAAGTATTTACCGGGTCTCCTGGAAAATATGTTAGTCTCATAGATACAATTAAAGGTTTTCAAATGATATTATCAGGAGAATTAGATCATCTTCCTGAACAAGCTTTTTATCTTGTTGGAGATATAGAAGAAGCTACTGCTAAAGCAGCAACGATACAAGTACAAAGTGAGTAAGAAATCTAATGACTTTAAATCTTCGTATAATGGCACCAAATCGAGTTGTATGGAATTCACAAACTGAAGAAATCATTTTATCTACTAATAGTGGACAGATAGGGATTCTTAAAAATCATACACCTCTCTTAACTGCATTAGACATTGGTATTATTAGAATACGTATTGATAGTACATGGACTACTATGGCTCTTATGGGAGGGTTTGCAATGATAGATAACAATAAGGTTACTATATTAGTCAATGAAGCAGAACAAGCAAGTCAAATTGATTTTGAGAAAGCTCAAGAAAACTTTCGAGTTGCTCAAGACAATTTAATTAAAGCAGAAGGCAAAAAACAGATTATTGAAGCTAATTTAGCTTTTAAACGAGCTAAAGCTCGTTTTGAAGCTGTAAGTGCTATTTCTTAAACATATTTATGATAATAAATATGTTTAAGAAATAAATTTTTATATTATCTTATGTTGTAATTAATATATGTACATATTATTTCATACATGTACATATTATGTTATTAAATTATTATAAGTCATACATAAAAAAATTTACTTATACATAAATATTTATAGGATATGAATCATGGAATCATCAAAAGTGTATAACAATGTAAGAAAAATATTCTTATAAAATAAAATGCAATCATAAGAATATAAATCTAAAATAGAATCATAAGAATATAATGATATAAAAATAATACTATCATAAATAATAATATTATATAATACTGTCATAGTAATACTATCATAGTAAATACTATTATAGTAATATAAGAAGTAATATAAGAGTAATTTGATATAAGAGTAATCTAACAATATAATCATATGAATCTCCTTATATAACATATATAACATGAATTCTTATAATAATTTCATATGATTATATTGTTAGATTACTCTTATATTGCTATGCTAAAAAATAGATAATATTTGTTTATTATGTAATATTATTTGTATTTTATTACAATTCATTTATATTACTTCTATAATTATAGTATGTCTATAATGATAGTATGTTATATGTGAATATAATATTATATTAGCTATTATATTATATAATAATAATTAGGTATATAACTATTACTTATATAGTAAGTGTAGTTAAAATATATTGTATTCATCATCCTAAATAATTAGAACATACTATTTCTATAGTACTAAAGTATACTCTAAATTAAAAATATTAATTTTACTTTATACATGAAACTTTATAATTATCTTTGCATATAAGACTTTATAGCTCTCTTTTATATTATTAAAGTTTTATTCTTAGAGTATGTTCTTATATTACATATCATATCTAATAGTGTATACATGATGTCTATACTAAATATGAGATATAATATCATATCTAAAATAATATACGACAAAGATAGAGCATATATAATTAATATTTATAATCAGATAATATCTACAATCTTAATGAGATTTATTGTGTCATATATAATATTATCTCATAAATTATATTGTCTTATACATATATACATTATTATTTTAATAAAAGTTCAAGTAATAATAAGGAGTTGCCTACTATTGGATTTGAACCAATGACTCTCGCCTTATGAAAGCGATACTCTAACCACTGAGTTAAGTAGGCATAATTAGTATGATGATTATTTTTCATGTAATATAAGGAAATATTATAATACACGTTGTAATTATCTGCAACTTTGAAAATTTAATTATTTTATTAAGTATTTTTTAATAAAAATAGTTAACAAACTATTATTAAACAACAATATATTTTTTGTTATATAAAATAATTGCTTATAAAAGATGTTAATTATACTTTATAATATTCTTATTATATTCTATTTTTATATTATATTAAGAACATTTTATTCAATCAATTTCTTGTACAAGAAATTGATTGAATGATTGTATTGTACGTTTATTATACATATAACATATTGTATTATACATAAAAATTATTATTAATTATTATTAATATGTATAATTATTGATATAAATAAAATTAATATAATATTTATTAATATAATATTTATTAATATATATACTATTATTAATATATTAATATATGCAAGATGTTTGATACTATGAATAATATATTAACTAAGAATTGTATACTTATATAATTAAGTATACAATATAGAGTAATAGTATTATTATACAATAATATTATTACTCTATATAAGAAATATTAATAAATAGAGAATATTTATTATATTTATTATAACTTTTTTATTTTTCACGCTAATAAAAATTTATTAGCTAATAAATTTTTATTAATTATATTGACAAATTGTTATTTTTTTTTAAAATAGACAAAAGGGCTATAGCTCAGTGGTAGAGCACCTCGTTTACACGTGCGCTAATGAATTGAAGAAAGGAAATCGAAATAAGTATATCGATCTACATTAGATATCTGTTGTAGTAAAATTATGTCTTACTTCAAAATTCTCTATTTGATCTTGGAGGACAATAGCATGACATTGTATTATATTATAGTATATTATAGAAAAATCAAATCCAACATTAATTATTTCTAGTGTTTATATTATTGTAGTTTTTATATTAATATTTATATTAACATATAATATAAATACCATGTAGTAATCACTATTATATTATAGTATATTATAGTACTTGTATATATATAACATTATTTTATATGTATATAAGATAATGTTATATATATTATATAACATTTATTATTTCTGTATATAGTATATTTAGAATGTATAGAATATTCTCTTTTTATAAATAAAACTGATATGGTAGAGTTTCGTATTTAACACTATACAAATAGAGAAATAGATTTACAAATTTCTTTTTAGATCGCAAAATCTAAAGGTGTACAAGGTTTAATGATATCTTCTGAAAAGAAAAAGTTTTAAGAATAGATATTCTGAGTAAACAATCTTATACTTTAATTTTTAGATTCTTTTATTCAAAAATGATAAATAAGCTATTAAATTCAATAATCAATAGCAATATTCAATAATATTCTATAATAAGAATACACTATTATTTTATTACTCTACTCTTATTTCTATTTGTAATATATATTAGTAATAATATATATAAGCTCATATTCTCGTAAAAAGTATATTAATTCTCATAAAAAGCATATTATCTTATTATCTTATTATATATTAGATAATTACTTATATATATTAGATAATTACTTATATATATTAGATAATTAACTGCTGTTAACATAAATGAAGTAAAGTTAAATATTTTTGAAATCTAAAAGTACTAAACCTAACTCAGTAACTTTCCCTTCTTAAGAGACTTTAGGATTATGAAAAAGAATCAATTATTTTTTCATAACGGAATCATAGTATTTGTAAAACAAAAAGTATGATAAATCCTTGCTTTTATTATTTAAAATTCCTTTTTTAATAAAAAGGGTTAAAGAGCTCAATGCATTGAAAGACGCAAATTGGGTTCCAGAAGGCAAAATATACCTTCACCGAGAATGTCTACGGTTCGAATCCGTATAGCCCTATCTGATTGGAAGATATTTGATATTATATTGTTTTATATTAATTGTTTTATATTAAAAAAAAAGTTAATTTTTTAATTAAAAACAATCTTTATTTACAAGTTTTTTATCTTACAATAATATAAGAATTAACTATAATAAATTCTTTATATTCTTTTGTCTTTTTAATATAAATTATAAATGATATAACAGATTCTTTAGAATGTTATTAACATTACATGTAACTTTAATAACGTAAATATGATGAATTTTGATAATAAATCATTTAACAGTTATCTTATTACTATAATATTAATCCTATTATACTATAACTACAATCATCTTATCATTATTTCTTTACGTTATATCATTTTAATATAAATTTAGAAAAAAAAATATTTATTAAGATAGATTTACATATTGAGATATATTAATTGAATATAGCATGTACTATATTAAAGTGTTTTATATAAATAGAAAGAGTATTCTTTTACATGCAACTTTTCTAAAAAATTAAGATAAATGAATATTAATAATTTTAACATAACTTCATAATTATGTTTATAAATATAAATTCATAATTATGTTTATAAGTATAAATAAATATAAATAGATATTTATTTATATTTTATTTTAATAGAAAGTTTATCTATAATAAAGTCTATCTATAATATGTTCTCTCTAATAATAGCACCCATCGTCTAAAGGATAGGACAGAGATCTTCTAAATCTCTAGCATAGGTTCGAATCCTATTGGGTGTAAGAAATAGTGAAGAAATATTAAAAAAAAATAATTTTTAATATTTCTTCAATTAAGAATTTATGAAAAATTTAATTTAATAAGATGTTTATATAATATGAAATTATTATCCTTTACTCTATAATTTTAGATTATAGAGTATAATAGAAGTAGTCATCTATTATCGACAAGTAATTATTTCTATTTATATAAATAATTGTTTCTATTTTTAACATCATATTATACACATATTCAATCTAATATGTGCATATGTGAATGAATATGACTCATAATATAAGTGTACATAAATAATTAAATGTTATTATATAATGTATATATTATGTTATGTATAATATAACAACATTTGCTTTGTAATTACTATCTTTGTAATCATTATCTTTATAATAGATTGTAGGAGAATCATTCTATAATGACTCTCTATTATATATCATGTATATAAAACTAGTCTATTTACATATTTTTAAATTGTAGAATAACATTCTTAAATATTAAATAAGAGTTTTTTTTTGTAGAGTGATATACTATATCTTAATATTAGTAATCACATATAAAAAATCTTTCTTATATCATCATTAAATAGTTAATATCAATACATAACTAACGTTACTAATATAACCATGTATTACAACTAAAATGATTTATATTATATAATTATTACTTGTAATAAAGTACATATTTTATAATAAAGTACATATTAAATTAATAATATTTTAATTTGATATATATTTAAATCTGATTGATATTTTATTCATAGAAACAGAACAATAAATACTGAACTGAAATAAAATTTAAAATAAAAATTATATGGCGACTATTCAAGAATATGACTCTTTATGGATTTTTCTTATTATAGCAAGTCTTATACCTATTCTAGCTTTTAAGATATCTGAAATTTTAGCATGTGTTAGGTATGGACCAGAAAAAATAACAAGTTATGAATCTGGAATTGAACCTATAGGAGAAGCATGGATTCAGTTTCATATACGCTATTATATGTTTGCTCTTGTATTCGTTCTTTTTGATGTAGAAACTGTTTTTTTATATCCGTGGGCCTTAAGTTTTCATTTATTAGGAGTTTTTTCTTTTATAGAAGCTTTAGTGTTTATAGGAATATTAATTATTGGCTTAGTTTATGCTTGGAAAAAAGGAGCTTTAGAATGGTCTTAGTCTCTTTAAATTCTAATTTTAAATCTTTTAAACAAAAAAAGAACTATTTAACAAATTCAACAGAAAATGTTTATATAAATCAGACACTGTCTACTTCTCTTATACTTACCACTATTAATGATTTAACAAATTGGACTAGATTATCTAGTTTATGGCCCTTGCTTTATGGTACAAGTTGTTGTTTTATTGAATTTGCCTCTTTAATTGGTTCTAGGTTCGATTTTGATCGATATGGTTTGGTCCCTAGATCTAGTCCTAGACAAGCTGACCTTATTATTACAGCAGGTACAGTAACGATGAAAATGGCTCCTTCTTTAGTAAGATTATATGAACAAATGGCTGAACCTAAATATGTAATTGCGATGGGAGCATGTACTATTACAGGAGGTATGTTTAGTACAGATTCATATAGTACAGTAAGAGGAGTAGATAAATTAATTCCAGTAAATGTTTATTTACCTGGATGTCCACCAAAACCAGAAGCAATAATTGACGGAGTAATTAAGTTACGCAAAAAAATTGCTCAAGAAGACATACATCAAAAAAAGGATATTTTTAACAATAAAAACCGTTATGTTAGCATTAATCATAGTTTAAATTATACAGTTTCTTACAACAAATCTTACAACAAAAATTATATAAATATGTTTTCACAACAATTACCAAATAACAAATTAATTTCATTTGTAAAAATCCCTGTAGAAGATTTATTTGAAGAATAAAAAAATTATGAACAAAAACTTTCTAAAAAAAAGTGAGATTTACGGAACAATCTCTCAATGGTTAACTAAGTATAAGATAGAGCATAGACCGTTGGGATTTGATTACCAAGGCGTGGAAACAGTACAGATAAAATCTCAAAATTGGTCTTCTGTGGCAGTTGCACTATATTTATATGGTTTTAATTATTTACGATTACAATTAGCCTATGACTTATCTCCAGGAGGCAAGTTAGTTAGTGTATACTACCTTACAAAAATGAGAGATCAAGCAGATCAACCTCAAGAAATATGCATTAAGGTATTAGTTTCAAGATTGAATCCAAAGCTAGCTTCAGTTTTTTGGATCTGGAAAACTGCTAATTTTCAAGAAAGAGAATCTTATGATATGTTAGGAATAATATATGAAAGTCATCCGTCATTAAAACGTATCTTAATGCCTGAAAGCTGGCTTGGTTGGCCTATGCGTAAAGACTATATAACACCTAATTTTTATGAATTACAAGATGCTTTTTAAATGTAATAAATGAATGATTCCTTAAATTTAAGGATGAAAAGATTTTTCAAATAGAATGTTTTATTGTATCTTTAATAAGAATAGGTAACTATATAAAACTATTTAGATTCTATGAATTTAGATTCTATGATTTATTTATTTAGGTAAAAAATAATAAATATTATATTAATAAAAAAATCAAATATGTATAATAACAACTAGTATGATTAGTCTTTTTATTATTATAATATTTATTGTATTACATATTCTCATTTATTATCGTATCATATACAAATTATACATATATAGTATTATATATATATAATACTATATATATAACACTATATATATACATATGTATGACAATAATTAATATAATGATATATAACTATCATTATAGTATTATATAATATTATAAGTATTATAATTATAATATTATAATTATAATTATTAACATTTAGCATGAAATATAAAATCATTATCAATTAATTAATAATATGAATACATAAATAATAATAATAAATAATTATATACTCAAATTAAATTAATTTAAATTAAATTACATGTTAGATCTCTATAAAAAAGAAAGATATAGAATAAAGAATCTATATCTTTCTTTTTTATTCGAATGCAAAAATATAATATTTTTTATATACTATGTAAAAAATATTATTTAGTATACTATTGAATATAGTATCAGATTTTATATGATAATGTATGTATATTAGGATGTATGTCTATTTTTATTTGAATATAATTGAGAATATATTTTATTGGCTATCTTATTATTTATTATTATTTTATTTTTTACTTATAATTAATAAAATAAGATTTATATTAATAGAGGTTTATTCAATCTATTAAAAAATATGTTAGCAAATATATTTTTTTAATGTATTCACTAATATATTAGAAAGAAGAAATATGTTTGATATAAGAATTATGTATTATATTTATTTATGGTTCATATTTATGGGTCAATAAAAGAATATTTATTACTATAATATGCAATCTATAATAAATAAAATATGTGTTATAAATTACTATTATTATATTATTGTATATTTAGATAGATTTAATTTAATAGCAAATATAAATATATTAATATAATGTATCATAATGGTATAATTTTATTGAAATTATAAAAAATTCATTAAAAATAAATTATATATTTCACCTAATTTATTAAATTCCATAATGCATTAATTTTTCTTAATATGTTATAATTGCTAATAATAATCTAAAATAAAATCTATAATTATTTTTAAATGAGATTATAATTACTAATGACTTTTTATAATTTTCATAATAAATCAATTAAGCATAATGCTTTTAAGAATATAATGCTTTTAAATAAACTCCATAAAATTAAGAGAATTTTAATAATTGAATTTTGACCTAAAATCCTTTAAAAAAACAAGTTCAAAGAAAAAAAGACAAACAAATTTTAATATTGAGTTTTCAAAACTCAAAAACTCAATATTAAAATTGTATTAACTTTTAAAAAGTATGCCAGGAACCAGACTTGAACTGGTGACACGAGGATTTTCAGTCCTCTGCTCTAACCTACTGAGCTATCCCGGCTTTATTGAGTTAGATTATCAGAAAGCTTTAATTATGTCAAGCATATTAGAATACATATTGGAAATCTGTTTAATAATATGCAAATCTGTTTGTTATCCTATACTTATTATATAAAAATATAATTTATACTATTAAAATGTTTACTTTATTGTATCTTTACTTTATTATATATGTATTTAATTATATATCTATTTCATTATATATGTATTTATTTAACATTCTATTATATTACTATATAAATAGTACTATATAATTTAACATATAATTTAGTACTATATACTATATATTATTACTATATATTATACTCTATGATTTAGACTATATCTATTATCTAATATATCTATCTATTATGGAAAATAGATAGATTTATAATTACAAATAAATATCACAAATAAATTCTAAAGCATACAATTATAAACTTTAACTATAAATTATGTTACATATTATTATTCTAATGTGTAATATTTTTTTTAATAGAATCATAAATTATAAATACAGGATGAAATCATTCCATAAATAAGATAAATAATTAGACAAATATAATACTTAGAAAGTGAAAATTTTTTTTAAATGAACTTTTTTATTGATTTTCTAAATCGTATTGATCATATATTAATTGAACGTAAACTGTTACTTTCAAGACAAAAAGTATTAATTGCTGTTTCTGGAGGACGAGATTCTATTATCTTATTGATTTTATTATTACAATTACGTTCTAATTGGGAATGGGAAATAGGTGTAATAAATTGTAATCATATGTGGAATGATTTTTCTCGAATCGCATCTTCCCATGTTTCCCAGTTAGCATACCAAATGAAGGTAAACTACTATCAATCTGTATCTCCTTGTTATTATAGAAAAGAACAAAAAGCACGTCGCTGGAGATACAAAGTATTTCAACGAGTTGCATATTTACATGGATATGATATTATTATCACTGCTCATACTGCAAGCGATAGGGTTGAAACTTTACTGTATAATTTTTTCAAAGGGAGTAGTACTGACGGTTTACAGTCTTTAAGTTGGAAAAGAAACTTACATGCAAAAACAAAAAAGATTAGATTGATACGTCCTTTGCTCAGTACCACTCGTAGTGAATTAAGCGAACTTTCTCATGAAATTCAAATTCCATTATGGTTAGATTTTACCAATTTTAATTTAAAAATTCACCGTAATCGAATTAGATATCAATTACTTCCTTATTTAAGGTTTTTTTTTAATCTGAATCTAGATAGATCAATTGCACAATTTGCAGAAATTTTGCATGGGGAAATTCTTTTTTTTGAAACCTTAAGTAAGATTTTAAGAAAAAAAATAGAAATAAAAAAATGCAAGCAAAAAGCTTTAGACCTAAGATTGATTAGAATTTTCCCATTAGCAATTCAACGTCGTATTATAAAGCAATTTATAAATAGTCAATTTATTTGCAGCTTAAATTTTGTTCATATTGAAAAAATTCGTTTAATATCAAGTAATTTTTTCTATCAAATTCAGTTTTATTTACCAGGAAAAAGTAGGTTAAGAGTATATAAAAAACATCTTTTAATACCTTCAAAAAACTTTTCAATTGATGAATAAATAAAATTTTCTATCAAAATAGATTTATATGCTTAAAACTTAAACTATTTAACATAATGAATAGAATATTCTAAATATGTAATAATAATATTACATATAGATATTCTATTCATTATATAGAATTGAATGTTAAATATGTAATATTTTAAATATGTAATATTATTATTATATATTTAGAAACAGGAAATGAATATTTTTAGAAAGAGTAAATATCTGAATATAACACATATCAACTTCAAGTATGGGTTGCCCGGGATTCGAACCCGGAACTAGTCGGATGAAAGTAGATAAAAAAACTAATTTTTTATTAAGTTCTTAATTATTTATAATTTCACATTTTCCAATCTAGAAAAAAAAATGTTTTTCATATTAGTGAATTGAAGCTAACAAACTTTTTACAAAAAAATTAGATTAACAAAAAAATTAGATTGATTAACCTCTTCCCAAACCGCATATGCAATTTTCATTGCAAACGGCTTTCCTCATATATTCTAATTAAAAGAAATAATCTCAATTATTAATTTTTCTTAGTTTTTAATAATATAAGCAATAAAATTGTCTACTATATACAACTCTAAAAGCCAAAGTTGTTCTTTTTCAAAAAAAAGAGAAAAATCAAATAAAATATTCTTTTTTTTATTCAGATTGTCTTCTAAATTAGAAAATAACGAATGTTCTGTATATTGTTTCCATGTTTTCTTAATACTCGATTTATGTTTAAAAGCTAATGTTTTTATACATGAGAATTCAAAAATATAATGAATTTGACTTAAACCAAATTGATTTGAATTTCCGCTATAATAGAGTAATAATTTAACCCATAATTTGGAGTACATCCTTATAATATATTCATCACTAAATGTAGACCAAGTAGCTTTATGAATTGGGAAACCTTTTGTGTTACAAAATTGAATTTTACTTAAATTATAAATGAGATTATACACTGGTATCTCTGCAACTATTTGTTTACTTTTTAAAAATAGAATAATAAACCAAGAGAACCCTCTAATTTCTATTTTCTTTTTCCAAAATTTATTTATTATCCTATAACCTAAAAAAAACAAATTTTGATGAAAATTATTTTGTAATATTAACGAGTCTGAATAAAGACAAGATCCCAACCTTAATTCCATAAAATCAGAAGAATTATATTTCCAAAATCGAGAAAATCCTTGTCCTCGTTTAATAGCAATTAAGAAGGATACGCCACGTCGAATATAGTGTATATATGCATAGAGAGAATATAGGAAATTTAGAACCAACCAAGAATAAAAACAGACTTTTTCATTTTTTTTCTGAATACTTTTAAAGATATGATTTTTTTGTATAAAGGCAAAATCTTCTATAGACTCATTTGGAGAAAAAAAATGGCTTATCTGCCATGTTCTTTCAATATTAAAAACAAGAAAAGAATCAAAGTCATTTCTATAACAATTCATTAATAAAGTTAATAACTTAATATCATATACTATAGGAAAATATTCTTTTTTAATTAAAAAAGAATCATTATAACACAAGCATTCTTTATCTAGATAAAAAATTTTTTTTAATAAATTTATTAAAATTTTATCCCGAATTCGTTGATATAACAATAATAAAAGAGAATCTAATTGTTTAGATGTACAAAAAAAATTAACTTTTCCTTGTATTATTGACATACACCAATGAGATTTTTTTTCTAAAAAGGGAAAACAGAATTGTACAGACTTTTCAATAAAAGCTGAAGCACAATTTTTTTTTCGCCATACTACTTCAAACAATAATAATAAAACATTTTGTGTACTTAAAAAGTAAAATACATTTTCATAATGGAAGTTATAGTACAATTGATTATTGAAATTATTAAATTTATAAGAATTATTCCATTTGTAATTTTGTTTACGTATTTGACGAATTAGTCTTTTAACAAATAAAAAGTGAAATATTTCATGTGAATTAGTTAACTTGAATTGTTTTTTTTTGTTTTTATGAAGTATATGCTTACTAGAATTAAGACTTATTTTAGTATAGAGTTTCTCAATAAACAACAAAGGATATAATCCTTGTTTATATTCGTTATCTTTTGAAATAAATTTCATTTAAAAATAGTATTATTTTGAAAGTCCCTATCTATTTTCATATTAAAAATATATGTTATGATTGTGATATATTTCATATAAAGAAAGAATAGTTAAAAGACAAAGCTCTTTAAACAGGCTATTTTTCTTTTGTTATCATATTATCATTCTTCTGACTTATAAGAAACTTACGTAGTCAGTATATGGGATATTTTAAATACTTATTGAATAGGTGATTAGGATTCACATTTGGTTTATATCATAATCCGAAGAGAATAAAGTTTTCTTAAGCTGACTATTGATTAGCTCTTAGCCTACCAATTAATTTAAGAAAACTCAGAGTTGGCCATCTGAGTAAAGTCTCGCATCTTTACTGAACCTGTGATTTAAGTTAAATAACTTTTTTATCCATACACCCTTCAACTTACAATTCTGCTTAGTTATATAATTGAATGGAATTGTGAATCGGCATGCTATAGTCCTTATTATATTTTTAAATATCTAAGTAAGCCGTGTTTTTTATATTTTGTCAGCTATATAAAATAATATAACATTTATTTATGTATTGAACCCCATACTCGCACTTAAAAGCCGAGTACTCTACCTTTGAGTTAGCAACCCTATTTAAATACTAGAGAGTATTTTTTACTTAGTAAACATAGTACTTAAAAATAAAAAAAAATACAAAATATTTTTTTCACTTTTTCTTTGTTTTTAATAAAAAATTTAGCAGATAAATTAAAAATTAATATCTGCCATATTCTCTATGTATTATATCTATAAATATATTTTTTAATATCATACATGTGATATTATATAGCTATATGTTATATTATATATATAAATAATCATATAGTTAATCATATAGTTCTCATATTCCTATAAAATATTCCATATTATTTAGAATAAAGTAAATGATTAATATTAGGTAAATATAAATGAATATAAACAAAATGAAATGTATATAATTATAATGTATCTATTATGTAATAAACAATATTAAAGACAATATTGTTTATTCATCTTATAAAAATAAGATCTTGTTATTTTTACTATTTCTATAATAGATTTAAACAAAAATATGAAATAAAATATATAATATTTACACACCAAATACCAAATATTATATATATTATTTCAATAATATTAAATTTTAATATATTTATAAGATCTTATTTATAAAAATATTTATAGAAACATAAATAGAATAAAATTTATTTTTATATAAATTTATTAAATAGCATAGAATTAATTAGATAATTATGACTATGTAAGTTTAATATGTTAGAATATTTTATTATACTATTATTAGTGTATACAATATATGATTACTTGTAATTATTGTAATTTGTAATATTAGAACATACAAAATTATTAGAATCACATCAAATATAAAATAAATAAAGTATGATAGAAAATAAAGAATAATAGAACAAAAAATAATAATAAAAGAAAAAAAAGAAATTTTATATTTTATTTTATATAAATAATTAAATATGCCTTTCAAATTTATACTAATATTATATTTATTCTAATATTATGATATCATAATAATTTAAAAGATAATAGTTATATTATTGTATCATAATTAAATTATCTAATGAAATAAAAATTTTCATTATAATTAACATTCTATTTTTTCTTAAAATTCTATTGAATATATACTGTTATATTAGATTTATTAAAATAATTTTACTAGTTTATCTATTGAAATTTCAATTCTCTATACGATAGAAAATATTAATTAAAATTTCCATTAATTATGTATTAATACTTATATACATATAAGTATTAATTATATACATATAAGTATTATATATAAAATAAGAATAATCTAAATTATTAATATATAATAGAAATATATAATATATAAATATATAATATATATATTGTGAGATATAAAAATATAAGAAAATCCATATATTTATAAAAAAATATAACTAAGAACTATAATATTAACTAATATTAACTTAAAAATATTCTATTATTTATAGAATTAGACATATTATTTATAATATATTTATATGTATATAGTGTAACTTAGAGATGTAGTATTAATGCAATTTAAAATAAATATTATAAAAAGAAATAAAGAGATTCTATAAATAACATAATATTATTTAAATAAACTTCATCTACTAAGTACTAAATATTATTACTATATAGTATAGTGAGTAAGAAATTAAAATATTGAGCAATAGAAATTCTCACTTCTTATTTTATTATAGAGTACTCAATTCTTATTATGGAGTACTCAATTCTAAGAATTTTTCATAATCTATAACTTATAAATTATATATTTATAAATTAGACATAATTGTACTATAGATATATTATAATTGTACTATAGATATATTATATTGTACTATTTATATAGTAATATTCTCTATATAGAATATATTTATGTTCATTATAATCCTTATTATTAGAGTAATACAAAAAAGAATGTATTTCATGTTTTTTTTGTAGTTAATATGTTATTATGATATTATAAATCAATACTATATATTTTATTAATAGAAGGAATTTCTTTTTATTATCTACCATCTAACATAAATTGTTTATGTTTGTATATGGTATAGATTTTATTTTCATTTGTTACATATTTGTTATACTTATATTATTTATTATTGATTAATATTAATCAATAATAAATAATATATTTTAATATATTATTATATTGTATTTTTATACTAATGATATTACAAATTATGATATAATAAAGTTAACAGTGAATAAATATAAATATAATAAGATTATCATATATATATCATATTATTCATTTACATTAAACTCAATAACTCAATAACTAAATATTGAGTTATATGTATTAATATTACTCAATATTTACTGCTTTAATATAGAGAAATATTTTTTGTTGCATACTTGTATTTTTCCTGAAAATTTTACTTATATATATATAATATCTAAAAAAGAATCAAGAAATAGAATTTAATTTGTTATATTTTTTTAGTATGAAATTAAACAGGAGAAAAAATTTTTTCTGACTTTATTTATTTTTATTAAATGCATTAAATATAATAATTACTTATTTCTTTATAAGAAAATTATTATTATAATATATAATAAAATTAGAATAGATATCCATATATTAGATAGTATATATATTACAATAGAATAAATATTATATTGATTAATTAAATAATAAATTTGTAAATAAAGAATATCTAAATTTATGATATATTTAAATTAGATATAGAAATATTTTCATTCTATGTAAAAATTTATAAATCCTAATTTTACAACCGATAACTTTTTATGGACATTTTTATTAATATTTTGAATATAGAAAAAATAATATAAGTATATCAAATATATATAATAAACTTGCATATTATTTACAACTAATTTATATCTTTCTTATTTAGAACTAAATTATATATTTCATTATATTAATTTATATACAATATATCATTTATACATATCATTTATACAATATATCATATTATCATATGTATAGTATACTATTATATGTCTAGTATAAAAATATTATATATATTTAGGTTTAATGTTATTTTCAAATAAATATATTATTGAAACAATATACTTATAAATAAAAAAAATACAACAAGTATAATAGAATTTCATAAAAAATGATAAAGTATTATAAAAAATAAGACATAGAAAAAAGATTTCACAAAAAATATTCTCAAATATCAAAGGAATAAGTATCTTTTTTAATAGTAAAATAAAAAAATCAACATAAATAGAATTAAAATGAATGAAAAATTTTTTCATGAAAAAATTTTATTGAAAGTCTAGTTACTTAAAAAAACTTAATTAAAAATAAATAAAGCAAATGGTAGACAGATTATTATATGAAGCTTTAAGTGAAGGTATAAAGGAAGAAATAGAAAGAGATTCTAAAGTTTTTATAATAGGTGAAGATATTGGTCATTATGGAGGATCTTATAAAGTAACAAAAGGTTTTTTTGAAAAATATGGAAATTTAAGAGTGCTTGATACACCAATTGCAGAAAATAGTTTTACAGGGCTTGCAATTGGTGCAGCAATGACAGGACTAAGACCAATTATAGAAGGAATGAATATGGGATTTCTGTTATTAGCATTTAATCAAATTGCTAATAATGCAGGAATGTTACATTATACATCAGGAGGAAATTTCAGCACTCCTCTTGTAGTACGTGGTCCCGGAGGAGTAGGGAGACAATTAGGTGCTGAACATTCTCAAAGATTAGAATCTTACTTCCAATCAGTTCCAGGCTTGCAAATGGTAGCATGTTCTACTCCTTATAATGCTAAAGGTTTGATTAAATCGGCTATTCGTAGCGAGAATCCAGTTCTCTTTTTTGAGCATGTTCTTCTTTATAATCTTAAAGAAAATATACCTGAAGAAGAATATTTACTTCCTCTTGAAAAAGCTGAATTAATACGTTCAGGAACTCAAATTACTATACTTACCTATTCACGTATGCGATATCATGTACTTCAAGCAACAAAGGTTTTAGTAGATAAAGGTTATGATCCTGAAATTATTGATATAATTTCTTTAAAACCTTTAGACATAGGAACAATCTCTGCTTCGCTTCGTAAAACTCATAAGGTTTTAATAGTGGAAGAATGTATGAAAACTGGTGGAATTGGAGCAACTTTAAAGTCTATCATTTTAGAATATCTATTTGATTTTTTAGATGCTCCTATTATATCTTTATCTTCACAAGATGTTCCAACTCCATATAATGGGTTTCTGGAAGAATTAACTTTAATTCAACCTCATAAAATTATAGAAACTGTAGAAAAGATGATAAGATGATTATTTAATTAATATTTTCTCCACTGATTTTTTTCTCTTTAATCCAATAGACCAAATAATAATTAACTACATTGTAAATAAATTCAATAATTTCTTCAGTTTAGTAGTAAGTAATAAATAGTAGTAAGTAATAAATAGTAATTTTTTCAATAAAAAGAAAAAATTACTATTTATTACTTACTACTATTTATTACTTGTATCATAATGTCATAATATTTCTTACAGAGCTATTAAAAAATAATAATTTTTATTCTATTATTTAACATTATTTAATTATTATTAGGCTATATGCTCATTATATATGTATACTCTATGTTAGAGTTAATAATAATATATATGAGATGTATGTTACATTTATATTAAAAAAGTTAATAACTAATAAATAATATACTACTTATTTGCCACATTTTATCATTACTATATGTTTATTACTATATATTAATTTTATTATAAATTAACTAATAAATAATATTAATAATATCATTCTAAAAATTTAAATAGAGATATTTTTTAATACATTAATTATTAATGTTTTTATTTGATTGATTGTTTTAATAGTATAAATAGATTAAATAAATAGATTAAATTAACTTTCATTAATTTATTTGTATTGGTCTTTTAGAAATTATTTTTGAATTTTTCATAAAAAACTTTATTTTTGTTTTTATTAAGGTACAGAGAGTATTATTATCATAACAATATACTATTAATCATATATATGAATTTTAATAATATTCATTTCAATATTATATAACATTAATTAATAAAATAACATATAAATATTCTTAATTTAGAGTATTTATTTTATGGTATTAATAATAGTTTACTATTATTTTTTTGTATAATAAAATTCATGTATTAAATAAATAATAAAAAATATAAACAATAAATATACACAAAATAATCTATATAACATATATCCTAATAAATCATAGAATTTTCTAATCTAAATAATTTATTTTATTATAATGTAAAGAAGCAATTATAATCACATATTCTTATTATATTATATAGGAAATTATAAAACTCGAATCTCTATAAATAATTAAATAAACAAATTAATAATTTCTTTTAGTAATATCTAATAAATATCTAATTCTATCTTCTAACCATACAACTATAAGATTTATTTGACTACTTAGTAAGAATTTATAAATAGATACTGTATAGAAATATAAACAAAAATATAAAAAGATGAATGATAATTTCATAAATGTTTTTAACTTCAGATTGATTCAAAAACTTTAGCTCGAATAAGAATATCTTTTACTGTTGAAGTAGGTTGAGCACCTGTTTTTAATAAATAAATAATAGTAGTTATATCTAGTTGAGTTCGGTTATCTTTAGGCCTATATATTCCTACTTCTTTAAAAGCTCTTCCCTCTCTTCGAAATTTAGATTCAATAGCCACAATTCGATAAGTTGGTTATTAGGATAGGTTCTCCCCCCTTTAGATCCGTACATGAGTCTTTCAACTCATACGGCTCAAATGATTTTTTATTGATTTAGATCATAATTTTTTCAAATAAAAATAATACGTAGTTAAACTAAAATCTAATTCAATTATATCCAAGTTTAATAGAATAGTTTTTATTTAACCTGTAATTCTTTAATTATCACTATAAGTTCAAGTTTATAAAAAACATTTTTTTTGTAATTTTTTAATAATTAAATAGAAATAAAAATACTTCAATCTATTTGTTTAGATTCAGTTCATTAAGTTAAAATTTCTTGAACTATCTTATTTTCAATTTCTTTAAGATTTTTATTATATGTAAGTTTCTAAAAAAGAAATTGAAATTTTCTTGTTTTCATACTGGTACTTTTTCTTTAGGCTTATAATAAATTCCGGTGATCCTAAAAGTCAAAAAATATACTTAAGCAACATAAGTAAATATATAAGTTAAATAAAAAATAAAACCACTTTTTTAAAATTAATATGAGTAATTAGTCTATAATCAAAGAATTTATTCTTTAATTATAATATCGTTTAATCGTAATTATTAGAAGATAAAAGATAAATCATATTATATAAAAGATTATTATATAAAAGATAAATCATATTATATTAATCATTAATATCATAACAAAGAACAATAATAAGTGCTATATTTATATTCTTAATATTATTAACTAGAGTTAAAATATTAATTAATAATCGTATTATTTTATTAATACTTTGCATATTTTATAATTTCATTTGCATATAATAAAAAAATATATAAAAAAATATATTTATTTGTAAAACGGAAGTTTGATTTCATTTCATTTATATTCATTAAAATTAGCCATAGAATGTTTGTTTTATTTTCAGGTTCTAAATTCTTTCATTATTTCTTAATTACAGGAAATATACTGAGTTTTTAATTTTATTAATTAATTTATTTGATGGAAAAGTATTTTTTTCTATAATAAATTGTAATAAAAACTTTTTTTTATTGTTTAATCATTTTTTTATTTTTACCAGTTAATGAATATCAATTCACACGTTGCTTTCTACCATAACGTTTTAGTCTTAATTTAACCATGTAAATAATGAAATAATATTTAATACATCAAAATTAATCAGAATAATTTATATATATGTTCTATTATAATCATAAATTCATAAATTATAGCCGTAATTATAATCATAACAAATACAATATAATATCAATATAATATATTATGTATTATGTATTATATGAATAATATGATATATTACAATATTATAATAATACAATATTATATAAATATACATAATTTTAGGTATATTTATGTAATTATAATTAAATTAAATTTAGAATATATTCACTTAAAAATATTTGATTAAAAATTTAATTTATGTTTTCTGTTAATTATATTGTATTTCAATGAAATAATTGATTATTCTATAAAATTACAAAATATATATATTTTATTTAATATTCTCTATACTAATATGATTTATATTCATGTAATATGTAATCTTTATATCTCAATTATAAAAAATAGTATTATTGAAATCATAGAAAAAATTTTATCAATAGAATATAAGTGTAATTAGAAAAAGATCTTGCAATTATAACTAGAATCATAATAAAGAAAATAGATTAATATTATAATTATAATAGTTAATATCATAATAAATATAATTCATCTATGAATATATTAGATTCTAGGATAATATAATACTTCTACTAGAATGTAAATTAAATAAATCTAGTTTACCATTTTTATGTATATTTAGATTAGAATATATTAATTCTTAATTATAAGTTAGATTATATAACATTCAAAATTGAAATTAGAATAATTCATATTAATACGATTTTTATAATGATTTTTATGATTTATTTATAATAATTACCTTATTTTATATTGTAAGATTCTTATATTACAATAATATAAATAAGAATAATATAAAATAAAACAAGAATAATATAATATAATAATAGAAGTAATATATTACATGCACATAAACTGATATTTTTTAGAATAAAAATCAGTATTGTAAGTCATAATATCATATCTATTATATAAATGTATACAAACAACATATATTATATTCTAACTATATTACTATATAATCTAACTATATAATTGAATATTATACAATTTTAATACAATTAATATCAATATTATTATTTAGATAATTATATTATAACAGTTATAATATAATACGTTATTTATTATAAAATACTATTTATTATATTTATTATATTGCTATTTCTTATATTGAATATAAGATCTAATATTCTTATATTCAATATAAGATTCATAATAATTTAATATTTGTATATATAGGTAGATATATCATTAGATACATATATCATTATTCTATATTCATATATTTTTTAATATAAATCTTATTTAATAAATAATATAAATTGAATTATTTTTTATAAATTATATTATTATTTTATAATAATACAATTTATATCATATATGATATAAACAAAATTAATTAACATTTCTCATATTTTTTTACAAAGAAAAAATTAATAACCTAGGTACATTATTTATATTAATAACAAAATGTAAATAATCTATAATATTAAAAAATCGCACATATTTTGTTTCAATTTATAAATTTTACAATTAAATTATAATAATAGGTAATTAAATTAAATAGATAATAATTAGATTATGATACATAATAAAACATATAGAACTTATATATAAGTCTTTATTTTATTTATTCTAGATATTGTAAATATAAAACAATATCGAAAATCAATATCTAGAATAAAAAAGAATATAATAAAAAAGAAAAATAATATTTACCAAATTTTCTATCTACAATAAAACTAAAAAAAATATTTATTAAAGTTCCATACAAAATTTGTCTATTGTACTCAAAAAGTTTGATTATGTAATAGATTACATATGTAATATATTATTTATATAATATCCTAATCCTAATTGAATATATTAATTAAAATAGTATACCAATTATAATAATAGATTAATTAATAATAGACTAATTAAATATACTATTAATAGGATAATTAAACATATTATTAATTAAATATAATAACACTATATATAATATTATTATATTATAATATAATTATATTGTATAATAAAATTGTAATTAATCACACAATGATATTATATATTATTTTTTATGATGGTTAATATATATATACAATTAATATATATTAATTGTATATATATATTAACCATCATGTAAAGAATAAATATTTTATTTATAAAATAAAGTGATTAAAATTAATTACTTGACTTTTGATTTGGCGGAGAAAGGATTTGAACCTATGACCTCAAGGTTATGAGCCTTGCGAGCTACCAAGCTGCTCTACTCCGCGTTTATCTATATAATAAAGAAAAATATTTTAAAAACAATAGAACGTAAAAAAGAAAAAATTCTATTTTTCTAAAAGAAAATTAAACTAAAAACAATTAACTTAAATTAATTTATATATATATTCTAGATATATCTTTATTATAGATTACTTATTTAATCTACATACATTTATAAATTCTATCTATATTGTTTTTTAACAAATATTTTATATATTCTTTCTTAAAATAAATGTATATTATAATAAAAAGAAATATCAATTGATATTTCTTTTATTATATAAATCTTTTATTAGATTTATTATATATAATATAAAAAATATTCTTTTATTATATAAATCTTTTTATTATATAAATGGATTAAGCTATAATATATTAGAATGTGTAATAATATTAGCATGTATAATGATATTAGCATGTATAATGATCTAATATATAAATGTATGTTAATGAGTAAGTTGTGATAATAATAACACAGCATTTCAAATTAGAATTCTAATTTGAAATGCTGTGTTATATCTATTATTTATTTCATAATATGATGTATCTATATGTGTATTTATATATTAGATAAATCATATTATTTACAATATTTATAATTGTATAATACTAACTTTTTACTGTTTTTGTATTCTTTATTAAATAGAGAATATATACTGCCTTATTATGTTTTAATATTTCTTAACATTTAATGTATATTCTTAATTTATTTTTTTATACTTCTTTAATATAGATTAAAAAAGTAAAATAATACAAATTTAAATAATAAAAAAGGTTTCTTAGTTTTATGAAATATTTGTTTATTTCTTCATTACCAACTTGATTTAATAAGGCCCGGTAATAAACAAGCATGAGCCATTTCCCGAACTATATGACGCGATATTCCAAAATCTCTATAATAAGATTTGGACCTTCCAGTCACAAAACATCTATTTTTAATTCGAGTAGGTGTACTATTACGAGGTAAAGCTTGTAATTTTTTATAGAAAATCCACTTTTCTTCTATAGATAAAGTTTCATCCATTTGATTTCTTAAGGATTGACGTAGATAAAAATATTTTTTTGCCAATCTTTTACGTTTTTTGTTTCGCTCAATTAAACTTTTTTTTGCCATTATATTTAATTTATATATTTTTACATAAAAAAATAAATTAATGAATCAACAGAATAATTAATTTATTAACTTATAAATTTAATTAATTTATTAACTTATAAATTATTCTTTATATATGACAATCTTTTGTCTTTGTTTATGATATGTTTTTTATTATTGTTTTTAATTAGATTATAAAGATGTAATTTAACTTTATTTTTCATTTAATACATTGCATATTTATTATAATCTAATTATATTTTTACTTTGTATAAATTTTGTGTAAATCATATCTCTATCATTTTTTTAAGAAAAAATAGTATGAAAATATTCCATTCTACGATATTGCATTATACAATATTACTATAATAGATATACTTATTAATAAAAGACGTACAAATTATTGTATTGTGAATTTTAAATAACAATCAATATGTTTTTATGATAAAAATTATTATAAGATATATTATTAGTACACATATGTAATATTACATATGTGTACTAATAATATATCAATATTTATAATCCTAAAAATTATAAAATAAAATTAAATTACAAGTAAGAATAAACTGTTAATTAATTGTCTAATATTTTAATTACTTTTTATTTGATAGTAAATTAGTAAATTTATATTAATTTTTATATTAATTTAATCTGAGTTGTATATTTTTCAATTGCATATTCGTAATTTAAAATAGAACTTATTTTACTATGGATAATTAGGAAATAATTACTTAGGATATAATCTCAATTTATTATTCATTAATTAATATTGTATGTTTAATTTATATTCTTTCTATATTTATTTAGAATATTCATTTATATACTCTATTTAGATTACTATAAATATATAGAAGAAAAATGTTTTTCTACATATTTATCTTTTTGTATTTATCTATAAACATAGTATTTATATTTTTATTAAATATTTTTAATTAAAAAACACATAATCATAATATATAAATAATAATAATATGTAATTAATTATTATATTTTATAATTATATATTATGATTATTTAGGAATAATGAATTAATATAGGAATAATAAATTATATCATATATTTTTCATATCATATATCATATGATCTATATCATAGTAATTAATCATATATATCATAGTAATTATAGTAATCATACTTTAAATAATACATTATGTAACTATATCAATAACTATATGAATAACTATATGAAATTTTTATATGATATATAATACTATCAATTTAACAAACTATCAATCTAACAAATTTAATCTTAATAAAATTTATATTGTAATATTATAAGATGAAAGATTATAAGATGAATATTCTTATAAATTTTTATAATAAATTAATTATAAAATAAAAAATTTAAATGAATAATATATCGAATGATAGATAATGATATATCAATAAATGATATATATCAATCAATGATATATCATTCAATTAATTATTTCATTTTATTTATATTAGAATAAATATAAATAAATCATAATATAAATAAATGATATTAAATGAAATAATATATTAAATAAAACAATATAATATATTTATTTTAATATACTCTTTGTTAATATGTTATTTTTTAATAAAATACTCTACTTATATTATAACATATTATTATCCTAATCTAATATAATATTGCTCTAAATTATTATTTATATTAATAAATTCTAATAAAAATTTATTAATGTTTAAATAAATTATCTTAACAAATACAAAATTGTAATAAAAAGAATATACTATTTGTATAATAACTTAGTGTAAATTATGTAATTTACATTATTAAAATTTAAAACAGTGAAAATTTTTGAATTCGTTTTAATAAGAAATTAGATTCAATTTTGAATTTCACTAATTTTTCAACCAAATTTACCAGATGTAGAAGCTATTAGAAATGCAGCGTAGGTAAAAATATAACCTACAGAAAAATGAGCTAAACCAACTAATCTTGCTTGTACAATTGAAAGAGCTACAGGTTTATCATTCCAACGAATTAAATTTGCTAATGGAGTGCGCTCATGTGCCCAAGCTAAAGTTTCTATCAATTCCTGCCAATATCCACGCCATGAGATAAGGAACATAAACCCTGTTGCCCATATAAGGTGACCGAACAAAAACATCCAAGCCCAAACAGAAAGACTATTCATTCCAAGTGGATTATATCCATTAATAAGTTGAGATGAGTTTAACCATAAATAATCTCTTAACCAGCCCATTAGATATGTAGATGACTCATTAAATTGAGATACATTTCCTTGCCAAAGTGTAAGGTGTTTCCAATGCCAATAAAATGTTACCCATCCTATTGTATTTAACATCCAAAATACAGCCAAATAAAAAGCATCCCAAGCTGAAATGTCGCACGTACCACCTCGGCCAGGTCCATCACATGGAAAACTATAACCAAATTCTTTCTTATCTGGCATTAGCTTTGATCCGCGAGCATCCAAAGCTCCTTTTACTAAAATAAGTGTTGTAGTATGTAAACCTAAAGCTATTGCGTGATGTACTAAAAAATCACCAGGCCCAATTGTTAGAAACAGCGAATTATTTGTATTATTTATAGCATCCAACCATCCAGGTAACCAAAGATTTTGACCTGCATTTAAAGCAGGACTTTGGTTAGAAGAAAGTAAAACATCGAATCCATAAAGTGCTTTTCCATGTGTAGCTTGTATCCACTGTGCAAATACGGGTTCAATCAAAATTTGCTTTTCTGGGGTACCAAAAGCTTGCATGACATCATTATGTACATATAAACCTAAAGTATGAAATCCTAAAAACAAACTAGCCCAACTTAAATGCGAAATGATTGCTTCTTTATGTTCTAGCATTCTAGCTAATACGTTGTCTTTATTTTTTTCTGGATTATAGTCACGTATAAAGAATATAGCTCCATGAGCAAAAGCACCCACCATAATAAAGCCAGCAATATATTGATGATGAGTGTATAAAGCAGCTTGAGTAGTAAAATCTTGTGCAATAAAAGCATATGCTGGTAAAGAATACATATGTTGAGCTACTAAAGATGTTATTACTCCTAAAGAAGCTAGTGCAAGTCCTAATTGAAAATGAAGAGAATTGTTTAGAGTATCATATAAACCACTATGGCCATTTCCAAGACCTCCTGCAGGCGGTCTATGCGCTTCTAATATTTCTTTTATACTATGACCAATTCCAAAATTTGTACGATACATGTGACCAGCGATAATAAAGAGAACAGCAATAGAAAGATGATGATGAGCTATATCTGTAAGCCACAAACTTTGAGTCTGTGGATGAAAACCGCCTAAAAAAGTAAGTATTGCACTACCTGCACCCTGCGAACTGCCAAACAAATGATTAACTGTATCTGGCTCTTGTGCATAAACGCTCCAATTTCCAGTAAAAAAAGGTTGGAGTCCTTGAGGATGTGGAAGAGAAGTTAAGAAATTTTCCCATCTAACATGTTGTCCTCTAGATTCTGGAATAGCTACATGCACTAAATGTCCAGACCAAGCTAATGAACTAACTCCAAAAAGTCCAGATAAATGGTGATTAAGACGAGATTCTGCATTTTTAAACCAAGAAATACTAGGTTTCCATTTTGGTTGCAGATGCAACCAACCTGCTATAAGTGCTAATGTAGATAAGAATAATAAGAAAATAGACCCTCTATATAAATCTAAATTCGTGCGCATACCTATAGTAAACCACCATTCATATACTCCAGAGTATGAAATATTGACTGGTCCTAGTGCTCCTCCTCTAGTAAAGGCCTCGACAGCAGGTTGTCCAAAATGAGGATCCCAGATTGCATGGGCAATTGGACGTACATTTAAAGGATCTTGTACCCATTGCTCAAAATTTCCTTGCCAAGCTACATGAAAAAGGTTACCAGATGTCCACAAAAAAATAATAGCTAATTGACCGAAATGAGAGGCAAAGATCTTTTGATATAATTTTTCCTCAGTAATAGCATCATGGCTTTCAAAATCGTGTGCAGTGGCAATGCCATACCAAATTCGACGAGTAGTTGGATCTTGGGATAAGCCCTGGCTAAATTTAGGGAATCTTGTTGCCATATTGCTTTTTAACGCCTCCTAGCCATTGTTATTTTAATTTACGCTACAGAAAGAATTCTTGCCAGGAAGAATGCCCATGTTGTGGCAATCCCACCTAGGAGGTAATGAGCTACTCCTACCGCGCGTCCTTGCACAATGCTCAACGCTCTTGGCTGAATAGCCGGAGCAACTTTTAACTTATTATGTGCCCATACAATTGATTCAATAAGCTCTTGCCAGTAACCACGCCCACTGAATAAAAACATTAGACTAAATGCCCATACAAAATGGGCCCCTAAAAATATTAATCCATACGCAGATAAAGGAGATCCATAGGATTGAATTACTTGAGCAGCCTGTGCCCATAAGAAATCTCGCAACCATCCATTAATAGTAATAGCACTTTGAGCAAAATTCCCTCCTGTAATATGAGAAATGCCTTCAGGTGTTACACTACCCCATACATCTGATTGCATTTTCCAACTAAAATGGAAAATAGCTATGGATAATGAATTATACATCCAAAATAGGCCTAAAAAGACATGATCCCAGCCCGATACTTGACAAGTGCCACCTCGGCCAGGTCCATCGCATGGAAAACGAAAACCTAGGTTAGCTTTATCAGGTATCAATCTAGAACTTCGGGCAAAAAGAACACCTTTTAATAAAATTAGTACAGTTACATGAATAGTAAATGCATGAATATGGTGTACTAAAAAATCAGCCGTACCTAAAGGAATAGGCATCATAGCAACTTTTCCTCCTACAGCAATCATTCCTTCTCCCCATACCGGGCTAGTTGCTGATGTAGCGTGAGGAGCAGTGAAATTTGGTGCTAAAGCATGAGTATTTTGTATCCATTGAGCAAATATAGGCTGTAGCTGTATTGCTGTATCAGAAAACATATCTTGTGGTCGACCTAAAGCACGCATGGTATCATTATGAATATATAACCCAAAACTATGAAAACCTAAGAAGATACAAGCCCAATTTAAATGGGAAATAATAGCATCTCGATGACGAATTACACGATCTAATAGGTTATTGTATTGATTAGTAGAATCATAGTCTCTTACCATAAAAATTGCTGCATGTGCTGCTGCTCCTACTATACAAAATCCACCAATCCACATATGATGAGTAAATAAAGAGAGCTGAGTACCATAATCAGTTGCTAGATAAGGATATGGAGGCATCGAATACATATGATGTGCAACGATAATAGTAAGAGAACCAAGCATAGCTAGATTGAGAGATAATTGAGCATGCCATGAGGTAGTAAATATTTCATAAAGTCCTTTATGTCCTTGTCCAGTAAAGGGACCTTTATGAGCTTCTAGAATAGTTTTCATGCTATGACCTATACCCCAGTTAGTTCTATACATATGGCCTGCAATTAAAAACAAAACAGCAATCGCAAGATGATGATGAGCAGCATCACTTAACCAAAGTCCTCCAGTAACTGGATTTAAACCTCCACGAAAAGTAAGAAAATCAGAATAAGAGGACCAGTCTAATGTAAAAAAAGGTGTTAAACCACGTGCAAAGCTTGGATATAATTCTGCTATAAGATTTCTATTTAATATAAATTCATGAGGTAATGGAATTTCTTTGGGGTCTACTCCAATGTCTAATAATTGATTAATGGGCATAGAAACATGTATTTGATGTCCTGCCCAAGCCAATGATCCTAATCCAAGTAATCCTGCTAAGTGATGATTAAGCATAGATTCAACGTCTTGAAACCATGCTAATTTGGGTGCGGATTTATGGTAATGAAACCAACCTGCAAATAGCATAAGTCCAGCCATTATTAAGCCACCAATTGCGGTAGTATAAAGCTGAAGTTCACTAGTTATACCACTAGCACGCCAAATTTGGAAAAAACCTGAAGTAATTTGTATACCTTGGAAACCTCCTCCTACATCTGCATTAAGGATTTCTTGGCCTACAATGGGCCATACTACCTGAGCACTAGGCTTAATATGAATAGGATCGCTTAACCAAGCTTCATAATTAGAAAAGCGAGCTCCATGGAAATACATGCCACTAATCCAAATAAAAATAATAGCTAATTGACCAAAGTGAGCACTAAAAACCTTACGAGAAATATCTTCTAAGTCACTAGTATGGCTATCAAAATCGTGCGCATCAGCATGAAGATTCCAAATCCAAGTAGTTGTATTAGGTCCTCTGGAGAGATTTCTTGAAAAATGGCCTGGTTTTGCCCATTTTTCAAAAGAAGTTTTAACTGGATCCTTCTCAACCAAAATTTTGACTTCTTGTTCTGGTGGACTAATAGTCATCGAGATTCTCCTCTCTTTAGACGAGGCAAAAGAAAAATTTGCCTGAAACAATAAGAAAGATTTTTAGTAAATAGAACTAAAAAAATTAAATAAATAAATAAATTATACCTTATCTAAATTTATTTAATTATTAAAATTATTAAATACTTAGTTTTCTTTCAAGTATATAACTAGGACAACTATAATTATTTAAAGCAAACTTTCATACCTGTAGTATGACATATATATAAGGTGCTTAATGGACTACAAAAAAGTCTTTTTTGTTTTATTAATTAGTTTAGTAACAAAAAAAAAAGATTAATGACAATATAGTATATTATTTTTTATTTTAAATCAAAAGAAAAAGCAGTTTTTAACTATTAATAGCTTCCTTAGCTGCATACATAACTTCTACTGTGATTTCAGTAATACTATTTTCTCGTGCAAATTTTTCTGTATTTCTTTTAATTTTTCCTCTTACAAAGCCTGGAATTTTGTTTAATTCATTTAACCCTTCTTGATTCCAAGTAAGATCGCTGTCAGTGGACAATGATTTTGTTATAACTTCTTTCGTATCATGACCACCAAAAATTTCTAATAAATGATCTTCCATTCCAAGTGTAAAAGAATTATAAACTAAATCAGCAATTTGATTAGCTCCTTCATAACCTAAAAATGGTCGATAACCTAATGGAAAATTTTGAATATGAACTGGAGCAGAAATAACTCCACAGGGTATGTCAAGACGTTTTCCAATATGACGTTCCATTTGAGTACCAAAAATTGCAGCAGGCTCAATTCTAGCAATCATATCTCCTACTTCTGTATGATTGTCTGTTATTAAAATTTCATCACAATATTCTTGGACTTCTTCTTTAAACCAATGTGCATCATGTTTACAATATGTGCCTGCGCATGCTACACGAATACCCATTTCTCTAGCTAATATTTTAGTCATATATGCTGCATGAGTACCATCCCCAAAAACAATTGCTTTCTTACCAGTTAAGTTTTGACAATCAATAGATCTAGAAAACCATGCTGCTTGAGATACAAATCGAGTTTGTTTGTCTATATAAGGTTCAAAATTTATTGGATTTTCAGGTGTCGAAACAAGATTTTGAATTGCTCGAATACAGGTTGCAGTGTCAACTATCCCCATTGGAGTATTAGTAATATAAGGCATTTGAAATTCTTTTTCTAGATATTTAGCAGTCATTAATCCAACTTCACGGTAAGGCACAAGATTAAACCATGCTCGAGGAAGGTTTTTTAAATTATTTACAGAACAACCTTCAGGAATAATTTCATTTATTTCAATTCCTAAATCTTGAAGAAAGCGTCTAATTTCTCGACAATCATGTTGATTATGGAATCCTAATGTGAATATACCAATAATATTAGCAGATGGGTGATTAGATTTCTTTAGATCCAAAGTTCCTTGTTTATTAGCTTTTTGTAAATAGTATTTTACTACTTGTTCTAAGGTCCTATCCGCAGCTTGAAGTTCATTTACTCGATAATGATTGACATCTGCTAAGATAACATCTGATTCAGCTTCTATTGCAGCTCGATTAACAAAATTTTGTAAGTCTTCTTGTAATATACTAGAAGTACATGTAGGAGTTAATAAAATTAAATCTGGTCTTTCTTCTTTATCTTTTCTAATTATATTTTCTACAACTTTTTCTTGCGATCCTCTTGCTAACACATGACGATCTACAATGCTAGCCGTCACAGGAGTAAAATCTCTTTCTCGTTCTAACATAGAACGCATAACATTGAAATAATCATCTCCTAAAGGAGCATGCATAATTGCATGCACGTTTTGAAAAGAACTAGCTACTCGTAAAGTTCCAATATGTGCAGGGCCAGCATACATCCAATATGCTAATTTCATGAATTATTTTCTCCTTGTTTTTTTTGTTTTTATGTTTAATTAACAGATGAAAAATTGAACTAGTACATTATTGTAATTAAACAAAATGTAATATCTATAAATTTTTATATTATGTAAATTTTTACATTGTTTATTATATTTCTATTACACATAATTACATTATATCTATTACATATAATATATCTATTACATATAATATATCTATTACATATAATTACTTCTATAAATATAATTATTTCTATAAATATTTATTAATTTAAATTATTGGATTTAATCTATTTAATTTAATACTTATTTTTTAATATTAAATTAATATGATATTTAATTATTTATATCTTATTAATTCTTGAATGTCATATTTCTGACTTCATATTTCTGACTATATATTACTTAATATATAAATTAGATTATAATCACTTAACATGTTATTATATTCATATTCATTAATATTAATATTCAATTAACATTATACCATAAGTTAATATATTATACCATATTAGTATTATGGTAAGTGAATATATTGTTGTGAATATTTGATTTATTGTATATTAAATTAGAGATTGAATAGATATATTAAGTAAATATGACATATTATAGATATGATTAATATTAAACCAAATTAATATTTTTTATTATTTATTTAATATATGTTTAATTTATGTATTTAATATTTAATTGTAATATTTTTTCTAATATGTTTTTATTTATCTATTTATCAATATTAAATATATAGTGAATAATGTAACACATATCGTAGTTGTTATGTTATAAAAATATTTTTCTTATTATAAAACTTTAGAATTTAAAACTATTATAGTTTATTTTTCATATTTTATGATAATTTGAATTCTTTCATAATTATTAGGTTTTATAACATAAAACCTAAATATAATAATATCTAAATATGAATAAATGTATATACTAAATTAATACCTATAAAATTGATATGAGTAAGTAGATAAAATACATGTGAGATTATTTAGTACTTATAGTATTACTTATTATTATTTATTCATATCTATTATTTATCTATATGGAATATGAAATTGTTTATTAATATAGTATACTATATATTATTCAAACATTCAATTTATTACTTAATCGAAAATGTTATTTTATAATTCAATATAATAATAAAATAGAATAATAAATAAAATAGAATAATATTATATATACATATGATATGTATATTATAATATGTATATATTTATATGACCATATTTTAAAATATTAAATATTACATATAATATACGTGATCTACATATACTAATAAATATCTATATGTACTAATAATATTTATACATGATAATTCTTTTTATATAATAAAATTTATAAATAGAATACAGAAAAAAGATTGAAAATAAATATTTTGATATTTTTAGTTAAAAGAATTATGTTTATTAATAAAAATAAAATTTTGAATTGCTAATTTTTAATATCAATTAAAATCTGAAAAAGATTAAAACTGGGATAGAAGGATTCGAACCTCCGAATGACAGGGCCAAAACCCGTTGCCTTACCACTTGGCTATATCCCATATCGTTATTTATTATTGATACAATATATGATATTAGGAAACTAATTTATTAAAATAGTTTACAATATTTAAAATTGATTTTTTGATAGAATAAGAATAAGACTTTTTTTAAATTATTTGTAACTAATAGCCAATTTTGTCTTATCTCTTCCAACCTATAAAAATCTGTAGTAAGATATATGAGTAAAGACAATATTAATTAAATGTTGATAAAATAGTAATTTTTTTAGTACAATCTAACTAAATATGGAGAATTAATATGTTAAACATGATTTATTATTTTGATTTAAATAGCCTATTACCAATAGATTTATGTCATACTTCTATTATAGGTAAATTACCAGAAGCTTATGCTATTTTTGATCCAATTGTAGATGTAATGCCTGTTATACCTGTTTTTTTTCTTTTACTTGCATTTGTTTGGCAAGCGTCTGTTAGCTTTCGATAGCGTTTTTATTGTTAATAAAATTTTAAATAAAATAACATTAAACGTAATAAAATTACATGGATAAGTAAACATAATCAAAATATATGATAGAATACATATATTTTACATATAACATGTATTTTAAAATAGATGTAATTTAAAATATTAGATTATATAAATTTGAATTAATAATTCTAAATTACATAATGTTCTAAATTACATAATATAGTTTATCAATAGATCTTTGTTTAAGTAATATATCTTTATTTAGGAATATTTATGTGAAAAATATTTTTTTTACTTTAATATATAATGTATTAATGATCATGGAAATAATATATTGATATAATTTTATTCTTATATAATTTCTTTAATTTTTTTTATAATTAATTAAATATGTTGAAGATATCTTTAGATATCATAATATTCATAATAATATAAAAATAACAAGTCTCTATATATTATTATTAATAATATCTTACTAAATAATTTTTAGGTTAATAATATATATTTTCATTTATATTAGATTACCATAGATTTATTTATAATAGAAAATAATAGATGAATAGATTTCTATTTTTAATGTTATACTATAGAGAATTATAATAATTATTCTAGTAATATATATTACTAGAATAATTATTATGATATTTAGAACATACATCTCATATAATGTCATATTTTATATTATTATTCTAATTGACTAAATTTCCAGATTATTGAATTTGATATATATCAAATTATTTGAATTAATTTATTTATTAGAAAATCTAATAATATTTTGATTATTTAATCAAAATATTATTTATATCACAGATATGATTAAAATAGATTATTTAAAATTTAATATAATTATTTTTTTTATTTCTAATATATTTAATTCAAAGTATATCTAATTCAATATTAAATGAATGAAATTGATACTATTTATAGTTGCTAATTGACAGAAAAAATTGAAAATATTTATTTTGGAGGCTTAAATATGCTGACTTTAAAATTGTTTGTATATACAGTTGTAATATTTTTTATATCTTTGTTTATTTTTGGCTTTTTGTCTAATGACCCTGGACGCAATCCAGGCCGTAAAGAATAAAATTCGTTTAGTATTGTTCTATTTGATTTTTTTTTATTGTATTTAATGATAAAATGTATAAATATATATTTAATCTATTTACTATATATTAGATTTCATATATGGATATATATATTATTAACACATATACAATATAATATATATACTAATGTAATATAACTTATATGTAAATATAATATTTATTATATTAAAAAATTAATAGGATAATTCAATCTATTTTATATGTATAATGTATAATTATAGATATAAACTAAGATATAGAATATATATGATAAGAGAAAATATCTAATATAATTAGATATTTTCTCTTATCATATATATTCTATATCTTAGTTTATATATTAATTGATATATTAATTGACTTTATTATAAAAATAAATAATCTAAAAATAGAGATATATACATATAGAAAATATAGCTATTTAGATATACTATAAATCAAAAGTACATTCATCAATATTTTTTTCTATTTTTAGAATATAAAAATTATTCATATATATATATCTAAAGATACTATATATATGTCTAAAAATACTATATTATACAAAATAGAAATATATTGTACTTAGTGGTAATTGTATTAGTAATAGTCATTAATTTTGATAATTATACTAGTAGCAATTATAGCACATTATAATATTTTTATTACACTATAATATTTGTATTCTATTAATATTTATATTCTATATTATAATTTATATTCTATATTATAATCATGTTATATTATCATATTAGCAATAACAAATATATAAAATATAATATATTGCATTTGGAAATATTATATATTTTATCTATTACACAATGAATAGTATTTATATTGATATATTTTTGGATTTTTTCAACTAATCTAAGTGATATATTAAAGAAAAATGGAAAGAGAGGGATTCGAACCCTCGGTACGTCTAATATCGCACAACGGATTAGCAATCTGTCGCTTTTGACCACTCAGCCATCTCTCCTATATGTTATTAGAATTTAATAGCAATACTTGAAACATAAGTCCATATACCATATAAAAGATTAAGTTTAAGTATTGATCTTCTATGTTTTTTGCTATTGTAATCGAGTTTTCTTTTATAACTTTTGATATTTTTAATATAAAAAGATTTTCATAAATAGATTTTCATAAATTCATTCAATTTTTCAATGTAGCATGCTATTATGTTATATGATAAGATATAAGGTATTATTAACTCATAAATGATATATTATCAAGTATAATTTACATTATACTTGATAATATTATTTAGCAATATTATTTATGAGTTAATATTGGTTATTTATTGACAAATTTTTCTCTATTTTGTTTATTATATTATTCACATTATTGTTATAATAATTATTATAATAATAATTATTATATTTATTATTAACTCTCCATTTATTAATTCAAGAATATCCTGCTTAAAATAATTTAATTATATACTTAATTCATTAAGTCTAAATTATTCATATAATTTTTTTCCTAAACGTAAAGCTAATATACCAGTTACAAAAGCACTTATTAATGCTAATAAGATCAGATTATCTGAGATAGGCATTTTTTCTCCATTTTTCTTTCTTTTATTTTATATTCAATTATAAATGAATAAATATTCTTAATGTTTTATATTAAGAATATTTATTCATTTATAATTTTTTTTTATTTTTAATATGTCTTTTTATATTCAAACAAAGATAATTCTTGTTTGATCTTTTTATTTTATAAGTTAATTATGTTATAGTTAATAAATAATATTTTAATTCATACTATTAATCAACTAACTATATTATAATAATATTTTAATAATATTTTTATATACTATAATATACAGTAATTACATACAATAATATTACTAATGCAATAATATAAAATTCACACATATACATTATTGTATATTAAGATATGTTTTATTTATATTTATCTAATTTATATAATATATGAAAAAATCATAATGTTTAGCAAAAAAACTATAATACTAATATAAATTAATATTAAATATTTATTAATGATATATTAGTATTAATATTCATATTCTATTATCGTATGATATAAGAAATTTATAAGATAATATTATATGGTAAATAAATTTATTTTATATATTTATTATTACAAATTAAACGCAAAGTTTATTATTATAAATATTGAAAATATTATATGTTATAATATTTTCAATATTGTATCATATACTAATAGGATATACTAATATGAGACAATAATTGAAATTAATATTAAGCTATATTAATATTAAAATATATTTTCTAAAAAGTAAATAGGACTATTATATATAGTTTCTATATAATAGATATGAGAATATTATATTTTATAATAATGTATGTATTAAATGTACGTATTAATGTAATATTGTTATATGCTTATATTTAATAATCTTTCATTTATATTATATCTTTAATAATTTATTTAATTTTTCTAATATTAATTGTTAATCTTAAATATAAACATACATTTATATTCAAAAATAATTTAGATCATATTTTCTTTCTTCTTACATTAGTATTTACTCTATTAGTATATAATAATAATTGTATTAATTTTTTGGTTATTTTCAAGATTATTAATTTTTAAGATTAGTAAAAAACAAAAAATATTACTTCTAATAAATTTTATAATCTAATATTATATATTTTTGATAAATTCTATTATTGAATATTATCAATAGATAATACTTTTATCATCATTCTAAAGTATTCTTATAAGAATCAGTAACACAGCTACAAATTTTTATTTTATATTTCTACATAAATTATTCTATTTACAATATATTATTTATTATTTCTTATCATTCTATATTAGTTATTAAAAAGATATTCTTTATAATTATTGTAAATATTTCTTCTAACATAACTATTTATATGATTATCTTATTTATATATATGAATATAACATAAACATATTGGTGTTATAATCACAATAGTATATTATAAACATATGTAAATACTTTGTTTATAATTTTTAAGAAGAAAAAGAATTCTATTATTATTAAGTAAAATTATAATACTATATATAGTTGTATATAGTATTATATAGTTAATTAAGATAAATATTATATAGTTAATTTTTAATTAACAATATGTTAATTAAAGATATGTATACAATATAATTGACAAATACAGAATTAAAAATGAATATATAGTTATATTGATAATTAAAGACATATAATACATTCTATATGAATACATAGTATATATGTATAATATTGAAATAATGTATATACTATGTATTCATATAGAATGTATATATGCTATGAATATATAGGACATATGGTATTAATGATATTAATTATATCGTACATAATATCTATATCAACATTATTATGTAAATAATATATGATATTATAATATGATAATATATATTATAAATGGTATTATAAATGGTATTATGTTATAACAATCATAAATATTACAACAATATTATAAAGTATAATATAATTCTAATCTAATTTATTAGATTAATTTTAATTATATTAGAATACAATAACCATATTCTATAACAATATTATATTTAGTTAATCTAATTACATATTAACATAAATACATATTTATTAATATAGATAGATGTACAAAAAATATAAATGTCATAATATAAATGTTACAATGAAGATATTTAACAAACATATTATCTATTACATATTATATAATAATATGTTTATATATATAATAATAACTAATATATAAATAATATATAAATATAATACATATAAATTTATATGTATTATATTTATATATTAGAAGTAAATTTAATTAATTTAAATAAATAATTATGTATGTAATCTAAGAATATAAAATGATTTACAAATTAATCTAAATATTCTTTATTTTATCTATATTTTTTTTATATTTTTTTAGATAAAATTTCAATTTTAATATTTAAATATATATACTAATATAGTTTATCACTATTTCATTTTATTAAAAATCCATTAAATAAGAAATTCAAAAATACAATAAAATAAATAAACATTTTTATTAAATTTTGTTCAATAAAGAGAATTTTTAATAATAAAATGTATTTTATTGAGTAAATAAATTAATATGTATTCAAAATATGTATTTAAATCAATTAATTATGTTATAATATTGAATGTTAATAAAGAATGATCCATAATATTAAATACTAATTTATCAATATTAATTTACTTTACTAAGGAAGAAATAATATACTGATTCATTCTTTTGAAGAGGTGAAAAAATATGAACATAGAAGTCATTGCACAGCTTACCGTTCTTGCTTTAATTGTTATATCAGGTCCTTTGGTGATTGGTTTATTAGCAGCACGTAAAGGAAATCTTTAAAAAAAAGGATATTCTGAATATTCTTCATTGAAGAATATTCAGAATATCCTTTTTTTTTGTTTTATTTAGAAGTATATCCAAAAATCTCACTAAATTTCTCTTGAACTAATAATCCAGAATCTATTGATTCTAAGGGATCTTTTCGAAGTCGATGTCTTAAACAAAATGGTATTACCATAAAGATTTCTTTAGGAGTTACTTTTTCACAGTTTTTTAATGCTGCTAATGCTTTTGCAGCGCGATTAGTTACAATATCACCTCTTAATCCATCTATATTTAGTTCTGCACATATTTGAGATATTTTGATTCTTAATTCATAACCTATATTAACTTGAGACAATCTTTTTCTAGCATCTTTAATTTGTTGACTTAAGTTATCTTGTGAGGATCTATAAGTATCTCTAAATTGGATTGGATCTTTATCAAAACTAGATCGTTGTTCTACAATTTGTACTCTTAAATTTGGTTCTTTTACAGTACCTACTTTAACATGCATACCAAAACGATCTAGTAATTGAGGTCTTAATTCACCTTCTTCAGGATTTCCTGATCCAATTAAAATAAAACGAGAGGGATGAGATATAGATATTCCTTCGCGTTCAACAGTGTTCCAACCAGAAGCTGCTGCGTCTAATAAAACATCAACTAAATGATCATCCAATAAATTTACTTCATCAACATATAAAATGCCTCTATTAGCTTTAGCTAATAATCCAGGTTCAAAAGCTTTAATTCCTTCTGTTAGTGCTTTTTCAATATCAATTGTTCCACAAACTCTATCTTCCGTAGCTCCTAAAGGAAGATCGATCATTGGAATTTTAATAGTACTAATTATAAAATCTTCGCCATTTTGAAGCATATTACGAGCCTCTTCACTCATTAAATCTAAATCATAAGGATCTGAATTAAATGGATCATTGGCTATAATTGGAATTTCTGGCAATAAATCAACTAAAGCTCTTACGGTAGTAGATTTACCAGTTCCTCTATCTCCCATAACCATAACTCCACCAATCTTTGGATCAATAACATTAAGTAAAAGAGCTAATTTCATTTCTTCTTGACCCACAATTGCTGTGAAAGGAAATATTGGACGTTCTCTTTCAACGGTATTTTTTGTTAAGTTCATTTTTTATTGATAAAGGAAGGATTATATCCTAATAAATTTTTTTATATATTTTGCTTATTTTAAAAAGTTATTGTAATAATTTTTTTATTTGAATGACAAATTATTCTTCAATAACTATATTTACTATTTAATAACTATATGTGGTTAATATTAATATATTTTTAATAAAATATATATTTATTAGTCATATATATGAATATATATGATTTACTAATATTTAGTGTATTTATATTTGTCATATATATTTGTTATATTTTATATTTTTTTTAATATAAATAGAAGAACTCTATTTTATACAATTTCATTGTTTATTTTATAAAGAGACATAGTGATTTAGATAAGTATATTAGTTATTTATAATTTTTTTCATTATGTAATTATACTTTATATAATATTTTATAATAATTATAATTAATATATTATTATATATGGAATAATATATCATTCACGATAATTCTATATTATAATACATTACAACTTATAATATTCTATCATAATATTCTACAGCTTATATTATAAATATTCTGTATTTAGATTTAGGTTGAATTTATGATTTAATGTTAATCTATATATCTCAGATCATATAAAATAATATAAAATAACATATAATAAACATAATAATGTTACATTATTATGTTTATTATATGTTATTTTATATTATTAATTAAATATATTACTAATTAAATATAGTACTATATAATTGACAAGAATAACTTAATATACTACATATCAACAATAATTTAATTATATACATATATAAGTTAAAAAAAAATAGGAAAATGAAATTATTTTCATATTTCTGCAAAAATGGAAATTAAATAATTGAATGTGATTATTTAATATGTGATTATATGATAATAATAGATTTTGAGAAAAAGACAAAATTCTTTTAATCAAAAAAATAAATTAAGAATTAGCTAAAATTCTAAAATTTAAAACAAATCAAACCAATTTTAAAAATAAAAATTCAATATTCTTAAAAATAAATAAAAAAAATCATATTACTAAAGTATATAATATATATGTTATATAGAATGTATAAATATATAGATATATAATATGTAGATAATTGTACTACGTAGGTAATTAATAACATAGTTATATTATTGTATAGGTAATTATATAGACAATACAAAATATAGATAATATGTTGAATATATCTAATTTACATATTAGTATATATATATACATATAAGGATATGAAATACTTATTCCATATAATAGATAGATATTAAATATAATATAATTGAAACTCTTATAAAGAGTTCTATTCTAATCCATAATTTTTTTATTAATCTTCAATCCTTCTACTAATATCAAAACTAAAGACACTAAAAATCCAAATAACAAAATAAATGGGCGAACGACGGGGATTGAACCCGCGTATGATGAAACCACAATCCACTGCCTTACCACTTGGCTACGCTCGCCTTTATAAAAAAGGAACTTTGAATTTTATTCGTTTCAAAACAAATATTTTTAATTTTTAGAATAAATAGTGAAATTAATTAACCTGAGGATTCTATGTAAAATCCTCAGGTTAATTAAAGGTTAAAAAATCTTTATTAAATAAAGAAAAATAAATTAACTAAATTTATCTCAACAAATTACTAAAGTATGTTTTATACATCATTTAATATTTGATTATTTAATATTTCATATTAATACCTAATCTAATAATGCACATAATATACATATAGTAAGTTATACACATATAACACATATCATAAAATGAGATATTTTCTCTATAATTATAATGATAATAATAAATTAATAAATTCAAAATTGTAATATGTAAATGATAATATGTAATTTCTTTACATAAATCTTATACATTTATAGAAGGAGCATCAATAAGTGCTAAGTCAAGAGGGAAATTATGAGCATTACGTTCATGCATAACTTCCATACCTAAATTCGCACGATTAATAATATCTGCCCAAGTATTAATTACACGACCTTGGCTGTCAACTACAGATTGGTTAAAGTTAAAACCATTAAGGTTAAATGCCATAGTACTGATTCCTAAAGCAGTAAACCAAATACCTACTACTGGCCAAGCAGCTAAAAAGAAATGAAGAGAACGAGAGTTATTAAAACTAGCATATTGAAAAATCAAACGACCAAAATAACCGTGAGCCGCTACAATATTATATGTTTCTTCTTCTTGACCAAATTTATAACCTGCATTAGCAGATTCATTTTCAGTAGTTTCACGAATTAAACTAGAAGTAACTAAAGAACCATGCATAGCACTAAATAAAGAGCCACCAAAAACACCAGCTACACCTAGCATGTGAAAAGGATGCATCAATATATTATGTTCTGCTTGGAAAACAATCATAAAATTGAAAGTTCCAGAAATACCTAAAGGCATTCCATCAGAGAAACTTCCTTGTCCAATAGGATAAATTAGAAAGACAGCAGCAGCTGCTGCTACAGGTGCAGAATATGCAACAGCAATCCAAGGACGCATGCCTAGACGGAAACTCAATTCCCATTCACGACCCATGTAACAAGCTACACCAAGTAAGAAATGAAGAACAATGAGCTCATATGGACCGCCATTGTAAAGCCATTCATCAAGTGAAGCTGCTTCCCATATAGGATAGAAATGTAAGCCAATAGCTGCAGATGTAGGAACAATAGCACCCGAAATAATATTGTTTCCATAAAGCAAAGAACCAGAAACTGGTTCACGAATGCCATCAATATCTACTGGAGGAGCAGCAATAAAAGCTATGATAAATACAGAAGTTGCAGTCAAAAGAGTAGGAATCATTAATACACCAAACCATCCAATGTATAGGCGATTTTCGGTACTGGTTATCCAGTCACAAAAACGACCCCATAAATTTGAACTTTCACGTCTTTCTAAAGTAGCAGTCATGGGAAAACTTAGTATTTGAGTAATCGAAAATTTCACCCAAACTAATGATTTTATATATAATTCAATAAATATATATAATAAAAACTTAATAGTTGAATTTGTATCAATATATTGATATTATTTTAATAATTATATTAAACTCTAATTAATATTTATATTAACTATATTATAGTTAATATATGTTCATATAACACATGTTTACATAATATATGTTTAATTCTAATATCTTCAATTAATTTAATAATCTATTAAAAATTCTATTATAATTATCTATTATAGTTATAAATAATATATGAAAATATAAATAGAAGTTTGTTATTTAAGATTATAGTATTTTAGAGAGTATAATGTCAACTAAAATCTATGTTTTTGTTTTTTTTATTAAAATTTATCTTTTCATTTTTTTTATTAAAAAAAAATATAAACTTGTGCAATATCTCCAATAAATTTCATTCAATATTATCAATGAATGGAATAAGTTTGTAAAATAATAAGTCAATAAACGGGAATCTTATATATGTAATATACAGAATTTATAGATAATAAAAAATTTTAACTATGTAAATATAAATAGTTATATTACATAATAAACATATATGATTTATCTAAATATGTGTTATATTATACAAATATTATATTCTATAAATACTATACGAATAAAATAAATAAAAAATGTTTTTATTTATAAATTGTTGAATTTTAGAGTAATTAAAATTCAACAATTTATAAATAAAAACATTTTTTATGCTTAGATTGACAAAAAAAACAAAGAAGCTTTAAAAAAGAGCTTTTTATTTTTTTAATTGCATTAAATTAAAGAATTTCTTCTTTTTCTATATAAAGAAATATTAAAGCCATAGTAATAGCAGGAAAAACTAAGCCTACTAAAGGAACTAAAATTGAAGGTAAGTAAGAACCAATCATAAAATTATTTAAGTGAAAATGAGAATTTGTATTATTTTCCTTATAATTAAGAAAAAAGACTTTGTTAGCTGATTTAAAAAATGTTATGTATTTCTTATTTACTGATTTTTTTAATTTTCTATCTTTTTAAACATAATAAAGTATTTTAATTTTTTGATTTGCAAGGAGCTAATTGATAAAGTTCAAAAATTTCTCCTAAAACTCCTTTAAGAATAGCACGAGGAACAATTAAATCTAATAAACCATGGTAAAATAAGGATTCTGCAACTTGAAATCCATCAGGCACCTCTTGTCTTAAAGTTTGTTCTATAACTCTTTTTCCTGCAAAAGCAATATACGCTTTAGGTTCAGCTATTATAATATCTCCTAGCATACCAAAACTAGCAGTTACACCACCTGTTGTTGGATAAGTTAGTATGGAAATATATAATAATTTATTTTGCATTTGATGAACTTGTAATACAGAAGCAATTTTTGCCATTTGCATTAAACTCAATGTACCTTCCTGCATTCTTGCGCCTCCAGAAGCACATACTATAATTAAGGGCAGAAGATTTTTAGTTGCATATTCAATTAAACGAGTTAATTTTTCACCTACAACAGATCCCATGCTACCACCCATAAATTGAAAATCCATTACTCCTAAAGCTACGACCATACCGTTTAATTTACCAATCCCTGTTTGTACTGCGTCAGTTAATCCTGTATGATTTTGATTTTCATTAAGTCTCTCTTGGTATTTCTGTTGATCTAAGAATTCTAGGATATCATAAGGTAACATTTTATTATTCATAGGCTGCCAAGTACCAGAATCAATCAGGAGTTCAATTCTTTCTGTACTATTCATTTTTAGATGATAGCCGCATTCTTCACAAATTCGTTGATTTTGTTTAAGAAATTTTACATATAACATGCTTTTACAATTATCACATTGAACCCATAATCCTTTACTAGGATCAGATTCTGGATATTTTGGTTTAGGTGTTGTAAGTAACTTTAATTTTCGTTTTTCTTCAAACCAATCCACTAATGACATAACTTATTATTATCCTCCTATAATTTAAGATACTATTTATTAATTTATATAACATTGTATATTAACATTGTATATTATTTCTAAATTATTATATGATATTAAAATATTATGTAATAAGATTATATTTATAATATTTTATTATAATGTTTTAATTATATTATATTATATATTCTTTATTTTATATTAATTAAAAAAATTATTAAATAAATTGATTGTTTTATATAAAATATATTTTATTTATTTTGTTTATTGATTTTTATGATTTTTTTTATTAAATATGTGTATATTTTACTTTATGTTGTATGTATTTTATATTCTTTTCATTTCTTGTATTTTATTTTTTAGATTTATTATACAATTTATATTTCATTAGATAATTTATATTTCATTAGATATTTAATTTATGTATAATATATACTACTATATACATATATACCATATATGTATATAGTAGTATATATTATGTGTAGTATTAGTATATAATTAAATTTTATATTTCACATATTCATATTGCATATATTTCATGATATTATAATGATAGAGTATTATCTTTATATAAAAATTAATCAAAATATAATATTTTTTTAAGCATATATATATAAATATATATAATACATATTTAAGCATATTAATATTCTACTTTAATAATTTTTTTAGTGATATTAGTGATATTCTTATTTTATTATTTTCTATAATATAAAATTATTATAAATTATATTATATAATATATGACAATTATACAATATATTATAATTTTCTAAAGATATCTAAAGACACATTCTATTTAATAAAGAATTATAATATCATAATTGTTGTTATATAATTTAAGAATTATAATGTGTATAATAAAAAATTAGAATGTGTTATTGATACGTATGAAATATTGTGTTTAGAGTTATAATATACATATACATATAAAATATATAATACTTACTTATGTTTTAAAAATTACAAATAATATGCTTTATTTTTGTCCATAAATAGCATTTATCTTAGGTATTAAATAGACATGTATATGATCTTAGACATATGATTTCATTTATGTTAATATAGATAAAAATATCTTTATATTACTAACCAATACATTTTGATAATAACTATGATATTAGATAATCACTATTTTATTATCATATATTATAATAACTCTTATATTAGTAGCATAATAATTAAAATACAATATATCATAACTCAAATATATAAAAAACTATATTATAATATATAAAATATAATAACTAAACTATGTAATATGCACATATATCTATATTTTATATATTATATCATATTTAATTAATTGCATTATATCTTTACATTATTCTATAACAAATTCATTATTAGTATCTCAAATCTTTACAAAATGATATCTAAAATTTATTATAATACAATACATTAAATACAATACATTCTAATTATATTCTATATAATTATATTCTATTTATTATACTAATATTTATTATAATTGTATTAATAATTATATACATATATTTTTACATAATTCCAAATTTAATTAAGTCCAAATTTAATTAAGTACTTTTTCTTTCTATTTTTTATATTTTTTATATTTTATTATGCTATATAGCTATATATAGATAAGTCAATTTATAAGATTTTCTTTAATAGTATCTTATCTGTTAGAACATAATTTGAGAATAAAATTAAAATACAGAGAATTCTATTTTATAAATAGATTAAATGTTTCAAAAAACTAAAAAAACTTATATTGGACTGTCTTTATATACTAATTCTTATAAGATATGTATTATAATATAAATATTATATATCTATTATGAATATTTATTATGACATATAATACTTCTAATAATTATATGATAATAATAGTTATTATATCCAGATACCATCTAGTATTATTACATAATTAATTCATTATACTATATTACCATATAAATAGTATACTGCTTAAAAATACATATTCTTAATAAAAAATGTATTACATTAAATGATATTAACAATATTTTTGCAATATTGTTAAATATTATAAATGTTATGTACTATAGATAAAAGTATTATCTATCATCTACTATGAACATATTTTATTTTAGTATATGTTGTAGATATTAAGTTTTCAATTAAAATAAATTAATTTTATTAATAATGAGAAATTGTGTTTTTTATATTTAATATTTATACACATTGTAAAATTAAAATAAATACTATCAATATGATATATTATTATAGATAATATATATAATTATAGATCATATAAATATATACAATAATATAAACATATTATTATCATATTATGCAGTATTATATTCATTCTATTTATATGTTTTATTAATAATTCTTATTATGAAATGTTTTTTATCTTTTTATTTTTTATATTTAAATTGTAGAGTAATACATTTGTAATAAATATGTATTATTTGAGTTATATGCTATTATTATGCAATCAATAGATAGAATATTTTAGACAAATATAATAGATAATAGATAATATACAATAGAAGTATTATGAATTATATATAAGAATTGTATATGATAATTTTCAAATATGATTATATCATATTAAAATTATAGATTTTATATATATAATATCTTTTTATATCGTTTATACTCCATGTTTATAATGAAAAAAAAATATATTAGAATTCGAGGTAAATATATTAATAAATATTACAATTCAAATTCATTAAAATTTAAGTAATTTTAAGTATAAAAAAGAAGGAAGATATATTTAATTGATATGTGACATAAAAAAATATTTACCAACATACTATTTTTTTTTCTTAATTATTAACGATTCAAATATCAATATATTAATAAATTAATAAATATATGCTTCTATCTTTTCTCTAATATTTGATTTTGTTGATTTAATAATTAATAAATAGAGTGTAAAAAATAAAAAGAATATTTATATTTTTTATTTTTTACAGAAATATTAATATATTTAAGATTGAACAATAAAAATTTTTATGTTTTTTCATATAAATTTATATCCAAATAATTTATATCCAAATAATTATTTTACAAAGGTGAAAAATAGAAGATGAAATAAATGAAATTATTGATTGTATATTTTATTACATTACTTTATTTTATTAACTATTCTATTTACAAATGATTAATTAAATATAAAAAAACAATTTCTAGAAATTGTTTTTTATTTAAGATTAAGATTAGTAGAATTAATATAAAGAAGAAAATAATGTATTAATAGATAAATAATGTATTAAGATATATCTAAAAAAAAAATAATAATATTAAATTCAATAATACTATATTATAAGTTATACTAAAATATTCTACTTATACATAATACAGTATATTTTTATAAAATATATTAGATATATCTCAGAATTTTTATTCTAGTTTAATATATAAATAGATTTTAATATAATTATATAAATAATATTATATTATATTATTAATAATTATGTTATTAGTATATTATGTACTATATATGTTATACTGTATAATAATATAAACTGTATTATAATGTAATAATATTATAATAACAAATTATGTATTGACATACATTTGATTATTGTATATTCATATTATGTTATGAGTTTTAAAACATATAAGTATATGTGTAAAATATTGGAATATTATGTTTTTTATATTATTAAAATATTTAATTTAATAAAATTATTACTATTACAAAGATAATATTAAATTTATTAGAAGAAGAGTATATTTTTATTTTGATTTATATTTGCATTTATTATATTTCTTCGAATTCTTTTAATATTTTGTGAAATGTTTTTATCAGTATTCATATGAAATTTGTAGAACATTCAATATGTAAATCAATTAATTAAAACATATAAGAATAATTAATATTTCAATATAAGTATTTAATTATTCTTATTTTGTTTATATCTTAGATGTTTTTATGAAAACTATTATTGACTCTATGAATTTTAAAATATTAATTAGAATAGATTAATTATGATATTTTTTTATAAAATAGTACTATTATATATTTTTATATATTTTTAAATTATATTAATGTTATAATATTCTATTTTTATAGTTTACTATATTGAATATTCATAGTATTATATTAGTTTAAATATTGCGTTATTAAAAAAAATAATTAAATCCAAAAATAAAGCCATCTAGAAAATTATATTAATATGGAATATAGAATTAATGCCTAGATCTCAAAAAAATGATAATTTCATTGATAAAACATTTACAATTATTGCAGATATACTGCTTAGATTACTGCCAACAACCCAACGAGAAAGAGAAGCTTTTATGTATTATAGAGATGGTGTGATTTGATTGAAGTTTTTTTATTACAAAAAACTAAATTCACGTCCAATAAATATTATTCCTCTTTTTAAAAAGAGGAATAATATCTTTCTGTGTACCTACAGTTAATACAATCTTAAATGTCAATTTTTTTTGAGTTAATTGATAATATAGCAAAGAAATTAGAATAAACAAAAAAGACTAAGAGATTTATCCCTTGAAAGGGATAAATCTCTTAGTCTTTTTTGTTTATTCTAATTTTAGATAGGAGAAAGGAATACTTATAGAAACTAATTTTTATCAATTTTCCGTTAAAAAACTAAGAAACAAGTTTGTGGTTAATAGGGTAAAATTCCATCTCTGTTTACTTAATTGAGGTATTAATAAACCACCGGAATTTATTAGAAAGCCTATTCTCCATGTAAATTTTAATAAGACGATGAAAACAAAAAAACTCTGTAAATACAATTTATGGAGAAGGATAACTAGTAATATCATCTATTTAGTATAAAATCTAGTTCCAAATTTACAAACAAAATTGAAGGTGAAGCCGTATGAAATGTAAACTTCATGTGCGGTTTTGAAATGGAGATATTCTTTATCGACCGTGACGAATGTCTGCTCAAGCAGAAGGAGAATATGCAGAAGCGTTACAAAATTATTATGAAGCAATGAAATTAGAAATTGATCCTTACGATCGTAGTTATATACTTTACAATATAGGACTTATACATACCAGTAATGGGGAACATAGCAAAGCATTAGAATACTATTTCCAAGCTCTTGAAAGGAATCCATCTTTACCACAAGCTTTCAATAATATAGCTGTTATCTGCCATTACGTGCGACTATCTTTATTATGTTTTTCTCCAGACAAATTTTTTATCTGGTGCTTATGATCTGGTTAAGGCTAACCTACATATGTTTGATTAAATAAAAGAATGTATAGCTGTAGAAATATATAAAAATAAAATAAAAAGTTTTGCTTCTATTTTTTAATAGAGGATAGATCTTTGCCTTCAATTTCTAAGGATAATTAAATAAATTAAACATAAACGCATCGTTAAGGAAATTCTATGAAATTAATAATGACCTTATTTTGTAGGTCATTTATTAATTAGCTTATTCTGTAGGTCATTTATTAGACATAAAGGGACTTTTCTATGTAATGGAAATCAGTCAGATCATCTATAAACAGCGGTGTAGAGTTAAATCCTAAAGAATTGATGATTTGTTTCATCTAATAAAAATCACATAATCTAGGTTAGGTACTATCCAAAATTTTTCTTTATTTTTTTTATTAAAATTTCATTATATATAATATACAAATTCATATCATATAATATGATGTACAAATAATATGATGTACAAAATGACATATTAATATGGATATATTATATTTTAATATTATATTCATACAATTTATATTTTAATTTATATTTTAATTAAGTCAAGATTAATATTCTTTTAATTCAAGAAAATTAAGACTAGTATATAATATATCATTATTGTTAATTGTAATTTATTATTCATTAATTTGATATAATTATATTATTCAATTAATATTTATTTTATATTAAAAATATTTTTTCATATCATTTATATTACATGTTATTATACTACATGTTAATTATTTTTTTATGTTATTATATCACTAATTCAATAATAATATTAGATGTTAATTACATATTATTTGTATTTTATATTTATATATTATTTATAATTATATAGTATATCTATATAGTATATAATACAATAATATAGTTGTTTATTGTATAAAATCTATTTATTATTATTGTATAATAAGATTATTCATATTATGTTTCTTAAATAATTTGGTATATAGAAAATAATTCGTATATAGATATATAAAATGAAAATATTTTTAAATGAAGATATCTAATAAATAAAAGATAGAATAATATTAGTTATTAATATTAACATATTAGTATATAAAATCAGATATACGAATTATTACCATAATAGATGTAGTAAAAACATTTAATTTAGAATAATTATGATATATTAATATATTGTTTAGATTATTTAGATTATATTTGAAAGTTAATATAATATGGAATATGAAAAATATTTATTTTAAATATTTTTCATATTCCATATTATTTATATTTATACATATACATATTATTTATTAATATTTAGATTTATTAATCTAAATATTAATAAATCTAAATAAATAAATCTAAAAATAAATAAATGTAAATAAATATAAATATATTTAGATAAGTTTATATATGAAATATTTTTTATTTAAACTAATAATCTTTATTAATTTTATTAAGTACTCACTTATTATTGGTATTTACTTATTTTTTTATTAATATGTGTAGAAAAAAGAATTTTGGTTGGTAGGAATAAAGATAAGAAATACAATTATTCATTTTATATTAAACAATAAAAAAATATATAAAACAATAGAATAATATGAAAGATATTATTTTATTCTAATAAAAAATTTAGTATTAATTGTAATTGAGAATATTCATTCATAATAAGTAATATAATGATAAAATCATATTACCTATTATAATAGTATAGTAATATTAATAGCATTGAAATATATAGAATGTGTATTTTATATGTACTATTACATAGACTTTATATAAAGTCTATTAGATCATTTTTATTTTATTTAGTATTATCAAACTTATATTATTAGATTGTATTGATATTTATTATTATACAATAATATTATTCTATAACAGATTATTTATAAAGTATCAAAAATATTTATTTTTGATATAGCATATGATATATCCTCATTATAGTGATTTACATTAAAGTGTATATTATATTTTCATATTCCTATGTAAAAATAATAAAATAATATTAATATAAGAGAAATTATAGAAGAAACTTAAATTCAAGAATTTAAGTTTCTTCTATAATTTCTCTTATATAAGGCAATATTCTAAATCTAAATATTAATTCTAATAACATAAAAAATTAATATACTAATTCTTTGTTTTGTTTATTATATAATACATATATTTTGTTATAAGAAAATCTGACATATGATATGATAAACCCCTATATATAATAACATCATATACAAATATAATCGTATATGTTATAATATTTATTCAATTTTTTTATAATTTTGAATAAAAAGAATATCCTATTATATCGTGCATTATTGTTTTATAATTTTCATATTTTCTTCTAATAATATATTTTAATATATATATTGTATTTTCTTACAATAAGATGTCTTAGAATAAGATGATTAATACATAGAATTAATCAATATATAGGATGAATATAATATAGCGATATAAATATTCTATATAATAATTAATATTCTATATAATAATTTAACAAAAAGAATATAACAAGAATAATATAATATGATATAACAATAAACAATAAATATCATATATAGTTTTTATAATTTTAATGTTATAAAAAGGTTATTTGCTTATTAGAAAAATCTATTATTAATATATTATAACATAAAATATATTAACCAATATATCTAGAAATTATTAAGTAATATATCCATTATAATATACTATATAATAATTTGATATGTAATAATTTTATATATATTATAATATAATCTAATACATAATATAATCATAGGATTATTATAATTGTATTACATTATTCTTTAAATAATTTAGATAATATATGAGTATTTTCTTTAAATACAATACATATAAATAAAACATATAAATATAACATATAAACAATATTGTTATATGTAGTATAAAGCTATACTATAAATACTATTAATAAATAAATACTATCAATAAATTTATCAAGATATTTATGAATTTATTGAATATTGTATTACATTATATAGAGTGAATATTATAGACTGTATATATTTATAGACCATATTATCTCTATATATTTTATACACTATATTGTATATCATATTGCTAATTTATTATTATTGATTGGATATTCTTTAAAAACATATTAATTGTAAAATGCAATTACATAATATTCTTATATATAAAATATTATTATGATAATAAATCCAATTGTTCTAGAACACATTATTGTTTAAATTATTATTATTGTTGTTATTATTTAATATTATTTTTTATAGGGTAAATATTACTATTTAAATAATATAAATATTATATATTACTATTTAAATAATATAAATATTATATATATTATATCTTACTATTTAAATAATATATTTTATGCATTATTAATATAAATCATATACTAATAGTAAATTATGATATTTGTTAATACTATATTTATTAATACCTTATCTTAGAAAGATAAGGTATTAATAAATATAGTATTAACAAATATATTACATTCTAAATATGATAATATGATAAATAAAATACATGTTTTTATTATTACTAATATGTCTTTTTTATTATTTATGTATTCTTTTTATGATATATTCTTTTACATTCATTATAATATTGTTTAAATAGAATATATGATATCATTGTGAAATTTGAATAATGCTTAACTTTAAATCTCTATATTGCTTATTAGCTTATTATTTAAAAAGGTTACCTAAATTAGAAATATTTCATCAGTTTTTGAAAAATTTCTTTTTTAAGTGAATTATGAATATAAATGGCTGAGCCGTATGAAAAGAAAATTTTCAAGTACGGTTCTATGGGACGTTAATATAAAATACTATCTCAACCGAGGTGAGCAAGCTATTCAAAAAGGAGATATTGAAAGCTCTAAAATTTGGTTTAATCAAGCTACTGAATATTGGAAGCAAGCAATACAATTAGCACCTGGAAGCTATATTGAAGCACAAAATTGGTTAAAAATTACAGGTCGTTTGAGAAATTAACTAATCTATAAAAATTTATAATTTTTTGTAGATTCAAACATGATTCATAAAAAATATTTTTATTGATTTTTTTGATCTTTCATTAATGAAGAGTTTTATTCTAAGAATTTAGAAATTTGCTCTTTCTTAAATTTTACATATTATATTTTTTTTCATTTTATATAATCAATCTTCAAAATAAATAATATTCTATAAATTGAAATCTTTTTTATTAAATAAACTTTCAATTTTTCATTGTCACATAATTAATTTTTTATTGATAATATTTCATTTTAATTATTTTTAATTTGTTAGTGTAATTAGTGGGAATTTTTGAATTAGGATATTAGTTGAAATTTGTCTCTTTCATATTGAATTTATTTATTATATAATAAATTTTTATTGATTATCACTTATATGTTACTAAATATTTATATTACTAGATATTAAATATATACATACTAGATATTATGTAATATGTAGATACTAATATTTAATTTTTAGAGACAGATAAGAAATAATATAACTTAGATTTTATGTGATATAGATAAATTTCAAAATTGAAAATTGAAATATATAATAACTTTTTATTATATATTTCAAATATTCAAGATATATTGAATTCTTCTATATATCTTGAATATTTGAATATTTGAAGAAAGAATATTTTTTATAAATTAATATTTCAATAATAGTTTGAATTTTAATTGAATTAATAGATTCTTTTTGAATGAATAAATTCTTTTTTCTATAATTAGAATATACCTTGACGATTTGGTTGATTTCCTATTTTAGGCTAAAACCTTTTCCCATAAAGCCTAACAAGAATGTAAAAATAAATAACTTTTATAAGTAATCAAAAAATGACATTGAAATGAATATTTTATTTATTTTAGTATTTGCATTATATTGTCTGTAGAAACTATAATACAAATATAAATAATATACATTGTACTTATTATATATCATACTTCTATAATAGAAGTATGATATATAATAAGTACAATGTATATTATTTATGATAATATGTATACTTTGATAGGATATCATAATATAATTTTTTATGTTATTATTATTATTTATTTCTATAATTCAATTACTTCCAATATGTAATATGATAAACATATTTATATAAATAAACATATAAATAATATTATAATCTTACATATTGTTACATATAAAATAATATGATAAACATATTTATATGTTAAATAGTATTTTATTCTATATAAATTATTAAATAACTATTATATACAAATTATATCATTTAATAATTCTTTTTATTTTATTATGAAAATAGAATTACCAATTATAACTATTTATGTAATATATTAATTGTATTTATAATATATTAATTCTATTTATACATTATTACAATTTACAAATTATTAATCACATACAATATATTTTATTATGTATTAATTATTAAGCATTGCTAAGTTCTTAATAAATATAAAAAAAAGAGTATCCTATCTTCTTCTAATTAACTACTAAAAAATTTATATTAAACAGTTATCCCTGTTTTGAAAGTTATTAAAAAACAAAATGTAGCAAAACTATGCAAAATACAAACACTTTTATTTGGTTGAATAAGTTGATATACTTATCAATTTGTATTCCAATTATATTCTTGCTTTTGGTAATCTATCCAGTTTCTGTGGCAGCATATCCTGTTTTTGCCCAACAAGCGTATCAAAATCCTCGCGAAGCTACTGGGAGAATTGTTTGTGCCAATTGTCATCTAGCTAAAAAGCCTGTTGATATTGAAGTGCCTCAAGCTGTACTTCCAAATAGTGTATTTGAAGCAGTGGTAAAAATTCCTTATGATAAGCAATTAAAACAAGTTTTACCTAACGGTAAAAAAGGTAATTTAAATGTAGGAGCAGTTTTAATACTACCAGAAGGATTTGAATTAGCTCCTCCTGATCGTATTTCTTCTGAAATAAAAGAAAAGATAGGCAATTTGTATTTTCAACCTTATAGTCCTGATAAAAAGAACATTTTAGTAGTAGGACCAGTTTCAGGAAACAAGTATAGCGAGATGGTTTTTCCAATCTTATCTCCTGATCCTTTAGTTAATAAAAAAACTAATTTTTTAAAATATCCTATTTATGTAGGAGGAAATCGAGGAAGAGGACAAATTTATCTTGATGGTAGTAAAAGCAATAATACTATTTATACCTCTTCTATCGAAGGACAAATAGTAAAAATTCTCAGAAAAGAAAAAGGCGGATATGAAATATCCATTGATGCAATTGATGGTCGCAAAATAACGGAAACAATACCGCCAGGACCAGAAATAATTGTTTCCGAAGGGGAATTTATAAAACTTGATCAACCTTTAACAAATAACCCTAACATTGGTGGATTTGGACAAGCTAATACAGAGATTGTTCTTCAAAATCCGTTTAGAATACAAGGATTAATTCTTTTTTTCATTTCTGTAATTTTGGCTCAAGTCTTTTTAGTTCTTAAGAAAAAACAATTTGAAAAGGTTCAAATTGCTGAAATGAATTTTTAGTTAAAAATGTTTGTATTATTTTTTAATAATACATCTAAGTGTTTGATTAATAGATTAATCATTTGTTCCATTCATCTAAGAGTTTTTATTAGATGAGACTGGATCAATTTACTTTTTGTTTTCGTTATTTTATCCTATTTTGTATTTTGATAGAATTAATGGAATATGAATATTTATGTCCTTTATTGTCAGAAGCTAGTGATTATGCAGGCTTTTATCCTAAAAAATGGACTATTCAAAATATATTACAACAATCAGAATATCATCTTATTCAATTATCAAAATGGCTTTTTTTAAATTATCCTTTTTGGGATCTTAATTTTGAAGTTCCATTCAATTTCTCTCCTCCAATTTGCGATTTAATTAAAAGAGATGCAGATAATTTTCATTCTCTTCTAAAAATTATGTTAGATTTAAAAGTTTATAAAAGTCAAAATTTATATTTATGGGGAGCAAGAATGGCCGACCAAAAGGGAGAATTAGAAATCTCTCAAATTTTAAATAACATGTCTATTGCAGAAGCAAATATTGTAAATCTTTTACTTCAATATGAAAAAATCGATGAAAAATTTAAATAATTAATTTTTTTTCATATTCTTTTTTTTTATAATATATCTTTGAAGATGATGTAATTATTAGTACTTAGATATAATTGGTACTTAGATGTTATATTTTATATAATCTTTAGATATTAGATATTATCTACCTATATATTAATCTACCTACATATTAAATAATATATTGCAAATAGTATTAATTATTAATTATTTTTATCGAAATAATGTATAATTAGTTTTCTATTAATGATTGTATATTTATTCTACTAATTATACGTTATTAATATTTATATGTGAAATTATAATTATAATCATATATTAGATTCATTATCTAATTATATTCAATTCATTATGATTAATAGTTAATCAATTTAGTGTATTTTATATTAGAATATTTCTGTTATTTATATAATAAGTAGGATATTTAATAAATATTGGGTATTTGCAAATTATTCAAATTAAGAACATTATTTAATCAATATTTAATACAATTTAATCAATATTTAATAGATAATATTCAATTTAAATTATATCATTTATACTATTTAAATTATATCATTTATACTATATTTTATAATATAATAATATATTGAATATAATAACATATTGAATAATACTATATTTAATTGAATAATATGAATAACATACTATCTTTAATATGAAAAACATCTATTAATGTAATAAATATTTATATATAACAATATATAAATATTTATTACATTAATAGATGTTTTTCATATTAAACAAAATTAGAGAAAAAATATTCTTAATGATATTTTCCATAATATTCTATATTACATAGTAATATTGTACAAATAAAATTCTAAATTGATTCTTAATATTTAAATTCAATCCTACTTGAAATCATAAAAAAAATACAATTATATTAAACAATATAAAGTATTCAATAATAGCATTTAAATATATGATACGTAATAACAATAAAAGATCTAATCAACATAGAATGTATAAAAATTTAAAATTCAATAAAGTCAATATTAATATAATAGTTACTATTAATAGTAGATATAAATTTATTTAATATGATTTTTCTATATTATTAAGATTTATGTATTTAATATATATACTTATGAATTATGGTATGCTATAATTGATTATTCATATGTTAATTAATATTTCAGTATTAAATATAATCTACTGTTTAATAGTATGTATAGTGTATAAAAAATATATATTTTTTATATTATTATTATGTAGTTCTTATATGTAGTTAAATACTAAAAACTGAAAATTAAAAAATTAAAAATTAATATGAAGAATAAATAATCACAAATGTAATAACCAAGTATATCATTCAAAGTATATTAATTAAAATTAATGTTATATAGTTTTATTTATCTAATTTACTTTAGAAAAATATATTTTGAATGCATTAAGTCACAAAAAGAATTACAAAATTTTTTAATTTCTGTTTGTTTATTCTTTAATAGTTAATTCAAATATGATACAAAACTAAAATTATCACTATAATTTATTAGACAAAATAAATATTAATAAAATAATAGTTAGAATTAGTTTGTTTGTAATAAGTTATTAATAACATTTAACAAAAATATTGAAAAATACATATGCATATTTCTTAATAAAATTGTATAACAAATATTATATTATAATATATATTAAAATATATATTAATAATAAAATAAATATAACATGTATACAATTTATTTTATAGTTAATAACCTTTATTTTAAATTATATATCAATATAATATGGAAATATTAAATAATATGGGATAAAAGTAAAATTTATGAAATAGCATAATATAATATATGTTATATATATTTTTGACAACATTAATAATCTTGTATATTTCTTAGAATAATATGAAAAATGTCGTATATCTTTAAGTATTTTTAAACTTGATTATTTAAGTAATATTATTCTCAGAATAATATAAAAAGATAAGCAAATTTATTTGCTTATCTTTTTATATTAAAATATTTATAATAAAAAATATTTAATAAATAAAAAGGAAAGATGACCGAGTGGTCTATGGTGTAACATTGGAAATGTTATGTAAATTTAATTTTACCGAGGGTTCAAATCCCTCTCTTTCCTTATGCTGTATCTTATCTCTATATAAAAAAATCTATTATTAAAATGTTAAAAATGGAATTTATTCAATCAATAAAAAATAGATAGTAAAAAAAAAATATATATATATACTTAATTATTTGCAAATATATTGAAAATTCATATTTATCCTAAGCTTTTATTATTTATTATTCTATTGTATGTTAATTCAATAGCGAGATCATAATTTCAATAATCATATTAAACATTATTTATTATTAATATAGATAATATAGATAATTACTAATAGAATCTAAATAGTATTTAATGCAATAATTAATATTAATCTGAAAGAGTACTAATAGAATAAAATGAATATTTTCTATATTCAAGCAATAATTTTAATTTACTTATTCTAGCAATAAATGAATATTGAATATTCAATATATTTAAATAAATATATGTATAATATTAATAGAATAGTGCGATATTATGTTATATAATATAGTTACTATAGTATATAGTAACTATATTACTATTTATTATTAAATATTATATGTTATTAAATACTATATTACTGTTTATTGTTAATTATTATTTATAATCGTATTAAATAGTGAAGATATTTACAATTAATTATTTTCATATTAATTAATATATTAATTAATATGAAAATAATTAATTGTAAATTGTAATTTTATTGCAGATTTTATTTTTTATTATAAATTATTTTATGTTATGATTTTATATTGTATGTTATACTAATATTTTTAATCATAGATTATCTTAATTAGATTATGTTAATATATTTATCTAATTAGAAATATAAATTACAATATAATATGATATATTTATATGATGTATAATACATGATCTAATATATATATACATATGTAGATCATAAATACATATTATCATCTAGTAAAAATTATAAAATAAAAATAATGTAGTTTGTTACTCAAATAAACATAATTTATTAAATATTATGTATGCATAGTTATATATCTATCAATAACAGAGATGAATTAAGTATATAATCAATTAATGAATTACGAATAAATGAGTGAATAATACTAATCCATGTTTTAAAACATGGATTAGTATTATTCACTCATTTATCTATATTTCAAATGAAATTTTATGGAAAAATCAACTTCTATTTAATCATATACAAAATTTTTTATGTGTCAGATTTATTATGAATTTGAGATTTATTTTGTCTTCAAATTTTATTCAAACTAAATTGAATTACACTTGACGAGAATAGTACTCTACAACTAATAATTCATTAATTTTAACGCCAATAGATTCTTTGTCTACTATTTGTGTTATTAATGCTTCATTTTTCAAAGTATCAACAACTAAATGACTTGGAAGCTTTAATAAAAAAGATTGAGAAAAATCTGGAGAAATTTGTTTGTTAGGTTTTGCTTGTTTTTTTAGTGAAATTTTATCTTCTAATTTACAAGAATAACTAGCTATATTTACTATAACACCATTTACTAGAATATGACGATGATTTACTAATTGGCGAGCTGCAGGAATTGTGGGTGCCATTCCTAAACGAAAAACTATATTATCTAGACGCATTTCAAGTAATTGTAAAAGTACTTGACCAGTAGGACCTTTAGCATTTCTCGCAATCCTTATATATTTCAGTAATTGGCGCTCTGTAAGTCCATAATAAAAACGTAACTTTTGTTTTTCTACAAGTCGAATATTATATTGTGAGATTTTTTTGTTAGTAGAAGATGATGTTGACGAATTTAAATATTGAGATCTAGATTTAGAGATTTTTTTAGTAAAACCTGGCAATGCACCAAGACGACGTACTATCTTTAGACGAGGGCCTCTATATCGAGACATAATTACTCCTTGAATATTTTTTTATATTAATATTAAATATTGTATTTATGTATTCTTCTGTTTAATATTCTTAGATTCTATATATTAAATGTATATTGTATCTTATAGATTAAGATGTTAATATAATGTATTAATAGTATGAAGAATATAATACAATGTATTAATACATAAAATTATGTTAAAATATATAGAATATATATGAGAATTGCGAATTATTGATAGGATGATGACAGAATTTAGATTGTGTAATTGATTCTATATTATGTAATAATATATATCAATATCTATTTGAGCTAGATCAAATAGATATTGATATATATTTGACCAGTTTTTTGTTATCTTTATTTATATAAGAAAAAAAAATGTATTGATATTGAAATACATTTTTTTTGTGATATGTAAATAGAAATTTTCATCTATTGTTTATTGATAAAAGAAAGAATTATATATTTTCATTTATATAATCAGTGATTTTTTAATGAATATAACTCTAACATGAATTATAATTCTAACATGAATTATATGATTATGAATTATATATATTACTATATCATATTACTATATCATATTATAATACATATAATATGAATAATAGAATAATAATATAGATATATGCATAATAATATAGATATATAGATATATCCATGATATAAATATATTAGATTATTTATTTGACTAAGTTATATTGTAAATGGCTATAAAATTGTAAATGGCTATATATTTTTTAGTTGAATACATTAAGTGAATTTATTAAGTGAAATTTTTGAAATTTTATTATAGTGATTCAAAGAAGATTGAGTAAAAAAATGATTAGTTATTAGATTCTGACAATCTTTTCTTCAAAAAGTAGTTAATACAAAATAAATAGTCTTAATAAAAAGATATTCTTTATCAAATAATATTTATCTGAAAATATTTTAGATTTAATCGTATATTATTATCATATATTGAAAATAAATAGAGTCTATTTATTTTCAATATATGATAACCTATATCTATATCTATATATAATAGCCTACTATCGGAGTTGAACCGATGACCATTGCATTACAAGTGCAACGCTCTGGCCTCTGAGCTAAGCAGGCTTGATAGAAATACATTATACTTCTAAATATAACATATTATGTTACAATATGTCTAGAATGTGAAGATATTATATAAAAATTTCAATTAATAGTTTTTTTTTATTTTTCTTTCATTAGAGTATTAATTAAAGCAATATATTTGTGAGTTGTTTAATATATTTTATTTTTTATATAAATTTAAACTAATAGTTTAAACTAATAGTATATATGCATATATTTATTATAAAATAATATAAAGTGTAATATGTATGTGTTGTTTATAATATATGTATATATAAAAATAGAAAATATAAGAGTCTAATAAATTCTCTATTTTTACATTATATAAATTTTTATGTTATATATGTTTCAGTTTAATATCTAATTGTGTATTCGTATTTTACTTTATTTATTATATTTTTTTATATTATATGCATTTTTATTCAAATATTGGGGTTTTGAAAAGAAAGAAGAAGAAACACTAAATATTTATTTAGTGTTTCTTCTTCTTTCTTTTCAAAAGAAAGAAAAATATATATATGTATTTATTTTATATATTTCTATTTATTTTGAAAATACAAAACCTAAGTTAACTTATATTATAGGTTTTTTATACTGTATATAATACCTGTACATAATACACATAAATAAAAATATAAATAATAAAAAATAATATATGGACTATATTTAAATATATAATATTAGTTATTTATATAATTTTTAAAATTTAGATAATTTTTAAAGTTTAAAATATTTAATTAGATATCTTTTTTAAGTACTAGTCAAAAAAATCTCTGTAAGTTCTTTAAGAGCTTCTTTTAGAATCATTTCAGCTTTTTCTGTAAATGTTTTTGTTGTTTTAAGTATTTCAATAAATTCATATTTATTGGTAGATACATATATACGAAATTGAGTTAAAAATTTTCTTACTTGTTGTAATTCTAATGTATCCAAATAACCGTTAACACCTGCATAAATAGTAGCTACTTGCTCTTCTACGGATAAAGGAGATGATTGAGATTGTTTTAAAAGTTCACGTAAACGCTGTCCTCTAGCTAATTGATTTTGAGTTGCCTTGTCTAAATCTGAAGCGAACTGAGCAAATGCTTCTAATTCTGCAAACTGAGCTAACTCCAATTTGAGTTTTCCAGCTACTTGTTTCATTGCTTTAATTTGTGCAGCTGAACCTACTCTCGATACTGAAATACCTACGTTAATAGCAGGACGAATTCCTGCATTAAATAAATCAGCAGATAAGAATATCTGTCCGTCTGTTATAGAAATCACATTAGTAGGAATATACGCAGAAACATCTCCAGCTTGTGTTTCCACTATAGGCAATGCAGTCATACTTCCTTCTCCTAACTGAGAACTTAGTTTTGCAGCTCTTTCTAATAATCGAGAATGTAAATAAAAAACATCTCCTGGATATGCTTCTCTTCCTGGAGGACGTCTTAATAAGAGAGACATTTGTCTATAAGCCTGAGCTTGCTTAGAAAGATCGTCATAAATTACTAACGTATGACGACCTTTATACATGAAATATTCTGCAAGAGAAGCCCCAGTGTAGGGTGCTATATATTGTAATGTAGCAGGAGAATTAGCTGTTTCTGCTACCACTATAGTATAGTCTAAAGCAGAACGACTCTCAAAAGTATTAACTACTTGAGCAACAGAAGATGCTTTCTGACCAATTGCTACGTAAACACATATAACATCTTGACCTTTTTGATTTAAAATTGTATCTATTGCTACAGCTGTTTTTCCCGTTTGACGATCCCCAATTATTAATTCTCTTTGACCACGACCAATTGGAATCATAGAATCAATAGCAATAAGTCCTGTTTGCATTGGTTCATATACTGAACGTCTAGATATAATACCTGGAGCAGGAGATTCAATTAACCGGTAATCTAATGCATCTATTTTTCCTTTTCCATCTATTGGACGAGCCAATGCGTTGACTACTCGTCCTAAGTAAGCATCCCCTACTGGAATTTGAGCAATTTTTCCAGTTGCTTTAACTGAACTTCCTTCTTGTATACTTAATCCTTCTCCCATTAAGACAGCCCCTACATTATCAGATTCTAAATTAAGTGCAATTCCTACAGTATTATCTTCAAATTCAAGCAATTCTCCTGCCATAACTTGATCGAGGCCATAAATTCTTGCAATTCCGTCACCCACCTGAAGAACTGTTCCAATATTAATAACTTTAATTTCTTGGTTATATTCTTCTATCTGTTTGCGGATGATACTGCTTATCTCATCGGGTCGAATATTACTCACCATTTATATTTTTTTAGTTAGATATATTTTTATTTATTGATATTTCTTAAAATCTCTTAAAACTCTAATTAATAATTATTCACTTATCGATTAGCTGGATCTTTAAAATCTTTTAAAAAAAAATTTATGTTATAATTCATCATTTGTGTTTGCAATTGAGAAGTTAATCTAGTTTTTAAAATCGCTAATGTTTTTTCAAGTGCTAGTTTAGAAATTTGTTCACGTATTTGCTCAATTGCACGTTGTTCTTCTAGACGAATAGTTATATTTTTTGATTCTTCTAAACGTTTAGAATCTTGATCTGCATTTTCAATTAATTCCAATTTTTCATTTTCTACTTGAATAAGACCTTGAACTTTAATTTCTTTAGCTTTTAATTTAGCTTTTTCTAAACGTATCTTTGCTTGTATAACTTTTTCTTTAGCATTTTCATATCGATTTTCAGCATCGCGAATATTAGTTAATATTGTTTCTTTGCGTTTATTTAGCAAATTGCTCATTACTCCATTATTGAAATAGGTGAATTTTTAGATTTTCCCCTTCTTAGATCCGTACGTGAATCTTGTCAATTCATACGGCTCAAATAGTAATTTTTACTAAGCTTTAAATAAAAAATATTTTATTAATCATTTTATCAGATTATTACACATTAGATACTGATATATCATATGCTTTAATATAAGTATAAACTTATATAATATGATTATAAGTTGGAATATTAATAAATATTAATATTCCATTCTTATATTACCATACTTATATGATACTGATAATATCATATAACATACATCTTCTATTATTATTCCATAACATGTAATTATTATATATGATATGTATAGTATAATTATAGTATATAATAATAACATATAATAATTCATATATACAATATGAATTATAGATGAATGAATTATAGATGAGAATATGAAATAGAAATAATAAAAAATAGAAGAAATAATATTTAAAACATTCTATTAATATATAAAATTTATAAAATATTAGACTATGTCTCTCTCTCTCTATATATAGTATAGTTAATTTAGTATATAGTATAGTTAATTTAGAATGTTATAATGAATGTTATAAATTATAAAAATATGAATTTAATTCATATTTTTATTCTATTATTTTTATTTTGTATATATTTTTGATATACATCTTCTTATTTAATGTACTATATAATAATTGATATATTCTATCATAGTTTTTCAATGTTTATATTTGTTTTATTTAAATATCTTTCTATGTTTGTATTTTTTTCAACTATATGGTATTCTTCTTTATTTAATATTTACTTTATATTTTATTTGTTATTAATAAGAACTTCATATGTTTTTATCTTTTTAAATTTACTTTTAGATAAGTGTATAAATATCTCATATAAATTCATTCAATAATATAATATATTGAATGAATTTATATGAGATATTTATTAAATATTTATTATATTCTCATATATTCTGATATTATTGTATAATATTGTTATATTATAATAATAGGTATTACATGTTTACATAAGTATAATATTTATTGATAGTATGTATTTATTTATATTTATGTATTATATTTATGAAATTTATATTAAAGAATATTAAACTATTTTAAATATAAGATTCTTTTATGAATAATATAGAGTAAAATATAACTTTCTCTTACTTATTATTTATGTACTTTTACACAAACATAGATATTCACTATACATAATATATGAAAATAATTAAAAATATTTATAAAATTTGTATCACATAGATTAATCATACATTAGTTTAGTTACATATATTTTTATTAAATAAAGAATTTTGCTTAGTTTTTATTTAATTACTATTCACTGCTCAAGTTAGCCTTTTTGAAAGATTCATAAAATTCATAAAGAAAAGTATTAATTCATACATTTTCATATATGCTATTAAATATGTAATAGATTCTTTTTATTTAGATTTTGCAAAAAGAATATTAAAATATAGAGTATTTAATAATTCTAATAATAAAAAATAACATATACCTTAAATAATATATACCTCTTTTTATCTGTATTTTTCAATACATATTTTTTTTATATTTATAATTTAGAAATAGATGGTGGATTACATTGCACTTATAATTAAAAAAATATACAAAAATGTATATATATATTGTCTGGATTGGAGAATTTTATAAATAATATAGATCTTTATGTATCTTTTTCTCTTAATTAAAATATTATTAATATAGTACACAATAAATGAAATTTTGTTTTAATAAGCAATATTTTAATACATAAAACTAATAATATAAAATACAATTATACTTGGATTATAAAATAAAATTTTATAATAAAAAAAAATATTGCTTTCTGAGCAGTCTAGAATCTTACTTTGTTAGTAAAAGAATAATAGTAAGATTTTGCTTGTTAACATTTAGGTTATTTAATTAGATCTTTAGGTTTGTTTTATACTTCGATGGTTAATTATTTATATTCAATTTGAAAGTTTGATAAAAAAATATAGAATATAAATTACAAAAAACTATAAAAGACAGAATTTATATTTGACGAATTTACTCTGCTCACCATCATTTACTATAATAGATTGTTCTGTAAATAGATTTTTTTTATTATTATTGTTATATCTTCATATTATGATATAATTTTTAATTAACTATAGGCAATAAACTTATTGTTATTTTATTATTGTATTAGAATGTTTAAATTGTTTTAATAGATAAATTTAATATAGAATTAATTTGTAAATCCACTATATAGTTTGAAATCTATAAAAAGTATTAATAAAAAGTATAAAAAGCATTAATAAATACTATTATATATAACTATTTATCATATACATGTATTTATTATATATGGTATATTAGAATAAATTAATGATAATATTAGGTCATAGGTCATATATTAGATATATATTGAGATATATATTGTTCTTGTCTTTCTAATATTTATTTGATATCTTGTTAGATATTTACTTCTATTTATTTTTTATTACTAGAATACATAATATAAATAAATGTAAAATATCATAATAAATAAATTAATTTTTTTATTATTCTTTAATCTAACTATAGTAATGATAGCAATACAATATACATCTATTTAATAAAATAATATAATATAAGAATATAAGTATGTTTATACTATTTAGAATGTTCTCTTTATAATTTAGTAATTATAAAGTAATTACGAAGCCTAAAAGACATTGAATCAATTCCAACCATAGATTTGTGTATCTATCAAAATTGTTGTTTTGGATTACTAAAATATGAGTTTGATATATTTGAATATGAAAATTTTAAATATTGAATATTTTCAAATATATCTCATGCTTAGAATGAGAATAAATATGAAAAATAACATTGAGAATTATAATAAATATTAATATTTATATATTAACATTTCGAATGCTAAGATATTAATGTTAAGATATTGAAAACATCAAGTCAATATTTGATAATATCTAACTATATTAAATATATAACTATATTATTAACTATATTAGTATCTATAATATAGCTAACATATATACAATATATATTATATTTATATTTAGAAAATAGATATTTAGAAATAGAGTTTATATTTTGATACACATATAAATATAACAAATAAAAAAATCTAAATAAGATATTGATTTTATAATAAAATATTTTATTTAGATATTTTTTGTATTTTTATTTATATTTATTATCTTATTAATTTATTATCTTAGATTAGAAGATATCTTTATTCATATGATATGAAATATATTTATATATCTTATATTCTATTACAGCAAAAATTAGAATCTAGCTATATTAAAATCTAAAAAATAAATTGATTAGATAAAGTATTAATTGTTAATTTAATAATATCTATTATATTAAGCATTATAATACATATCGTTAATAAAGTGTATTAATATAATACATATGGTTAATAAAATATATGCTATATATTCTAATCTAAGATAATATTAGTAACTATCAGATTAAATATGCTATATTCTTCTTTATGTATTACCTTTGTAGTTATTTATGTATCTAAAATATATTCTTCTATTAAGCTTCTTATATATTGCCATATGATAATTACAAATATTAAATTATAATACATATATATTATGATAAGCATTCTCTAATATTCTATAATTTGTAATATAGAATTTGTAATATACGTGATATATATAATATTTATCATATTAAATATGTAATATAATAAATACAATGTATATACTCTCTATAATTTTATCATATGTATTGTTTGTTATAAATCTACATCATCTATTAATATAATATATATTATGTATAATATTATGTATAATAAATATATTCTGTCTATATTGTCGAATAATATTAATTTTATATCTTTATATATATCATATAAATATTAATATCTATGACATATAATATTGTAATCTACTATTATAGTATAAAATTATATAACCATTTAATATCTATTCTAGAATCAATTGTAATAAAATATATAATCAAAATAAGATATAAAAAGAATGTTAAATATTTTTTAATTGATATTCTAATATAAAATTATATATTATATTATATTATACTAATAATACTAATATTAAACTAATATTAATAGAAAGTATTATGTATTAATAGAATGTATTACAATTATAGTTTTATATTTCATATTATATGTTTATGATAAATAAGATATGTATATCATGTTTTTATACGTATAGCAGTTTATCTAATTTATTGTGTATTAGATCGACGTATAACCTAATAGAATATCTTGATATTTATGTATATAACTGAAATGAATATCAATATATAATTATAATTTTAGTTTAATGTTAGAATGCAAAAATAATATAATATGATAATAATATGATATATTATTATCATATTATATTATTATAATATCATATTATTATATAAAATATTTATCAAATATGTATTCTTTATTATTTAATATTTAAACATAAAAATTTAACCTAATTGCTTTTTCAAGTCACACGCCAAAATATAGTAATGTACCAATTACAATACCTAAGTTTATTAAATTAGTTTCAAAAAGATCTAAATTTAATCCAAATTCTAATGCAATAGGCGATTTGCCAATAGCATTTATTAAATTAACAACTTTGCACATAAGATATTGAATTATATAAATTTTTACATGTAAATAGATCGCAAGGTAAGAAACCTAGGTTTCTTACCTTGCGATCTATTTTAGGTACTTTTAAACAAAAGGATTTGCAAATAATAATGCTAAAGCAACAACTAATCCATAAATGGTCAAGGCTTCCATGAAAGCTAAACTAAGTAGCAATGTACCTCGAATTTTGCCTTCTGCTTCTGGCTGTCTTGCTATACCTTCTACTGCTTGTCCAGCAGCAGTACCTTGACCTATTCCAGGACCAATAGAAGCTAAACCTACTGCTAATCCAGCAGCAATTACAGAAGCAGCAGAAACTAAAGGATTCATAAAGATCTCCTTACTAAGAGGATGATTATGCAAACAAAAATAATGGGTCCTCTATTTTCCCTTATAGTACTAATTGAATGTTTTTTTTGTACTATTTTTTTATTAGTAACTCAAAATGTCTCTTATATGTGATAGTAACACCCGTAAATAATATTAATATTTTATAAAGAAGGATTAATGCTTTAGACTACTTAACTATAAATGAACTATTATATATTAGTATAATAGAAAATAAAAAATTTTACCAAAAAAGTAATTTATTTTTTATTATTTTTTTAATCTCAGGAATATTATGAATATAATTATGAATATATTATTATGAATATAGTAATGTAATTTATTTAAACAATATTATTGTTTTCAACTATAAAAAAATATAATAATTGAATTATCTAAAAATATATCATCTAAAGAATATTATTAAAAGAATATTCTATTTACATAGATTATGTTTAAATACTATATTATAATTAAATTTATAAAATAAAATTAGAAGATGATTATAAGAAGATGATTATAAATTATAACACTATTCTAAATTACTATCTTCATTTAAAATATTATGAGAATTTCGAAATCCTGACATTCCAATAAAAAAAATTGTAACACTTTCTTAATAATATTTATTATTCCAATTTACTAATTGATAATGTATATTTATTAGTATATAATGTATAAACATAGAATAATATGTAATAATAGAATGTATAATTGACATAACTAATATAAATAACAATATTATAAATAAATAATATGAATAAAAATATAATAATATAACGTATATATTACATTAGCAAAAATTCTAAGAATTTATTTATAAAATTGAAAAAGCTAATATTTAGTGATGATCCTCAATCGATTCTCCAATATAAGCAGCTGCTAAAGTAGCAAAAATTAATGCTTGTATAGCACTTGTGAAAAGTCCTAAAAACATCATTGGTATTGGTATAACCAGAGGAACTAAAGACACTAATACTGCAACCACTAATTCGTCAGCTAATATATTACCAAATAATCGAAAGCTAAGTGATAGTGGTTTAGTAAAATCTTCTAAAATATTAATTGGTAATAATACAGGGGTTGGTTTAATATATTTTCCAAAATAACTTAACCCTTTTTTGCTTAATCCTGCATAAAAATATGCTATTGAAGTAAGTAATGCTAAAGCTACAGTAGTATTTATATCATTAGTAGGAGCTGCTAATTCTCCATTAGGTAATTGGATTAATTTAAAAGGTATTAGAGCACCTGACCAATTAGATACAAATATAAAAAGAAACATAGTTCCAATAAAAGGAATCCAAGGACGATATTCAGCTTCCCCAATTTGATTTTTAGTAAGATCTTGTATAAATTCTAATGTAAATTCTATGAAATTTTGATTTACATTAGGTATAGTCTGTAAATTTCGAGTTGCTAGAAAAGCAATTCCTAAGATAACTCCAATGACGATCCACGAAGTAATTAAAACTTGTGCATGTACTTCAAAATTTCCTATTTTCCAGTATAGATGTTGTCCTACCTCTAAAGTAGAAATTGTATATTCAAAAAAAGTCTTTGTATCAAAAATATTACACATGGTTTGTTTTTTTCTCCAAGAAAATTATATTATAAATTAAAAACAAAAAAAGTAGCATATTATGTTCAAATTCTATCATTTAATTAAGTACTTACTACTACATAAAGATGTATATTCGATCTAATAGTGTTCATGTAATTCGAATATATGTAATTTTAATATTAATACTATAATTATATTAATAAATTAAATTATATTAATAAACATAGAGTCTAATATATTAATCATATATTTCAATACATATATAATATGCTTGATTTATTATGTTTATCTAAGAATAATATTCAGATATATTATATATATTTTTATTTATATTGTTATACATAATAGAATAATATATATGTATATGTTATAATTCTATTGATAATATTTTGTGTACTTTGTATGTTTTTTATATTAATAAAATAATAACATTGAAAACAATAATATTAAACAATTATATTTAATATTTAATAATACTATAAAATAATAATTCCAAATAAGAACTATATATTGTAAAATAGTATAAATTATAATTTGATCATATAATATTAACTAGAATAAAATTATATTAATTTTAGAATGAGAAATAATTTTAGATATAATACAATATTATGAAATATATAATTAAAATATATATCATATTACTATTATATTAATTGATTATATTGGAAAATATAAAAATAGTAATTAGTTTTCAAATATTAAATTTATCATATGTTTATGTTATATGTTTAATATTATAAGAGAATATATTGATTCAATATGTTCTATCTCATTATATTAAATTAAATTCAAATATACCGTATATATCAAATATATTTTCTAAATTAACAATTCCATTAATTATATCATAATAATTGATTAATAATTAATGGAAAATTTATTCTATAAATAAATATCATCTATGTATTTATAGAATACCTCTATATTTTATCCATATATTATAAAAAGATATACAATAATACATCTATTGTTATTATGTTTCTTAATTATCTAAAATTACATAATATTTATTTATATTTATAAAATATGTTATTATCTGATATGTTATTTAATATGTATTACATATAATAGATATTAATAATAAATATTAAGTATTAATACATATTAGATATTATAAATAATAAAATCTAAATTATCTCTAATATTAATATCTATATATTCTACTATTTATTATATTTCACTTATATCCAATATATATGTATGATAACAATATATATGCATAATATTGAACAATATATATGCATAATATTGTAGTATGATTAGAATTATATGATTCTAATATAATATACAAATTAGATGATAACAATGTAACATATCAATATAGAGATATTAAATAAACAATACCAATATTAAATATCATAACATTATGATTATCTGTAATCTTCGATTTGACTATTTGTAATTTTTAATTTAAATTTATTCTTCTATGTAGATTTATGATATGATTTATTATATGTTTCGTATTATATTTAAACTTAAAGATTAAAATGACTTTTTGACAGTGTGAATCTGACAGAACAAGAGTTATTTAAACAAAATTTCTAATAACGATTTTCTCGAATGGCTGCTGTTAGTTTAGATAAAATCCAGCGAATTGAAGAACGAGCATCATCATTTGCAGGAATAGGTATATCTACAAATTCTGGATCACAATTAGTATCTACCAAAGCTATAGTTGGAATACCTAATATTCTACATTCTTGAACTGCAGTTATTTCTTTTTGTTGGTCAACAATAATTACAACATCTGGTAAATGTGTCATATATTTCATTCCACCCAGGTATTTTTGTAATTGAGTTAATTGTCTTTTTAAATAAGCTGCATCTTTTTTAGGTAACTGACTAAAAATACCCAATTTTTCTTGTGTTTCTAAATTTTTAAGACGTTGAATTCTACTTTCTATTGTCAACCAATTAGTTAACATTCCACCTAACCATCTTTGATTTACATAATGACATCTAGACTTACGTGCTTCAGATTTAATTAAGTCGGAAGCTTGAAATTTTGTTCCTACTAATAAAAATTCTTTTTTCTTTCTAGCTGCATTAGCTACAAAATCACATGCTTCATATAATAAGCGAGATGTTTGTATAAGATCAATAATATGAACTCCTTTTCGTTCACTAAAAATATAAGGAGCCATTTTTGGATTCCATTTATGGGATTGATGTCCAAAATGGATTCCTGCTTCCATCATCTCGTCTAAATCTTTTATTGAGTATAAATTTGTCATTGAAAAAATAAGATAAGTCAAAAATTTAATTTGTTTTATTATTTAATCTAATATTAAATAGATTAAATTTTACGTAATTCTTCATATTCAAAATCATAAATATATTTCAATAGTCATATAATATACAATAGTCATAAAATACAATATTACGTCCAATATATTAACTATACTTTAGTTTATTAATATAATAAACTTTTTATATATAATAAACTTTTTATTAGATATTAATAAAGTATTTTACTAAAATAAATAGAATATATATTAATAATGAACTATTTAAATATCAATTACATATTAATTAAATACTATATTGATAGTATTAAATACTATATTGATAGTAAATATTCTATTATATAAATATTATATTAATTATATGCTTATATTATAATATTATTATTTACATATAATATTTATATTTATGTTATGTTTTATTATCTATATTTAAATTATATTTTATACTAATAATATCACTATATAATATCCATAATATTAATTTTCTTAATTTTTACCATATGGATAATTAATGTTAATATGGTATGTTAATATTATTATATTAATATTATCAACATAATAGTATAAAAATACATATGAATAAATATATGACATATGATAAAATCATAATCATATGAGATATGTTATAATTATAGTATAACTAAAATTATAACATAATATAAATATATTTAATGATACACTAACATTATGATAATTCAAACAAATCATTAATTATTTGAATTAATAATTCTAATATTATTTTATAATATTAGAATAAATATTATTATAATTTATAATATTATAAATTAATTATATATATAAAAATAAATATATATACATAAATATAAATAATATGAATTATAAATAAAGAATATAAATGCATAAACAATATAATAATAAATAACATAATATGATATATTTATAAAGTTAATATAATTTATAATTATAAATACAAATATCAAACATATTTTTATGTTTTATTTATATATTAGATTTATATCATTAGAAATGGCTGATAAAAAATAAATATTGATGAGAAATAAATAGATAAATATTTAAATACATAATCTTATTATATATTTTCATTATACCTTGAGTAATAGAATATGATGTTATAATTCACTATATTTTTTATAAATTTTAAAACAAATTATCCAAATAAATTGAATAATAAAATAAAAGTTGTCTGAAGATCTTTATATTTGATAAAATCTATGATTGTCCATTTATAATTGAATTTATTAATATTTCAATATTGTAATTTTAATATTTTAATTACTTAATTATTTAATTGAATGTAAATTAGTTGTTTTTCTTAAGAATAATTGTAAATATTTCAATTTTTTTATTTTTGATTCAATAATAAAATAAAAAAATTGAAATATTTAAAATGTTTCTAGTCTTTTTTTTTATTTTGAAATAGATAAAAGTCTAAAACAGGTAAGACTTATTTTAGCTAATTTCTTATTGTAGGTAATTTAATAGGTAAGAAATTTACATTTTCCAAAATGACTTGAGAGAATGATTTTTCACTTTTTCGAAAGGTTTTTTTGAATTTTCTATTTTGTTTAAAAGATCATTTATTTTTGTATACAATAATATATTATTATTCATTGTATGATTAAAATTCACTACTTTGGTATGGTTATTTTTTTCATAAGAAAAAAATACTTTTATTTCCTCTTTTAAAGTAGAATGAAAAGTATCTGTGTTATTATTATATAAATAATATTTGTTATATGATTTATATTTGTCTAAAAAATAAAATTTAGAAAATAATAAAGATTGCAAAATCCAACTTTTATATTTTTGCTTTTCATTTTTTATTAATTTTTCAGTTTTTTCTAAAATTAGTAATTTTTGTAATATTGTTTCTTGGCATCCAGTTCCTGCTGGAATTAATCTTCCTAAAATTACATTTTCTTTAAGTCCTTTTAACCAATCAATTCTTCCTTTAATTGCTGCTTTCGTTAACACACGAGTAGTTTCTTGAAAAGAAGCTTCTGATATAAAACTACGGGTATTTAATGACGCTCTTGTTATCCCTACTAGGATAGGTTTATAAAACATTATAGATTTTAACGCTCGATTAGTTTTTCTAGCTCTAGGAATCTCTACTAATTCCCCAGGAAGAAAACCATCAGTCATGCTATCACCCAATATCACTACTTTAGATGTCATTTGACGAACAATAATTTCTATATGCTTGTCAGAAATATATACACCTTGAGATCTATAAACTTTTTGTATTTCAAATACTAAATCTAACTTACTTCGCTCTAGAGAAATCCAAGTACTAAACTGGAATGCCCATATTGTTCCTAAATACATACCTAATTCTTTTGTTAATAAAGTAGTACAATCTAAAAAATATTCATTTAAGATTAGTTCAACAATATTTTCCCGACGTGCTTCTAAAAGTTGTTCAATTTTTGGTAATCCTTGTATAATATCTCCTGCTTTTAATCTCTCATAAGTTAAAGTAATAAGTGTATCTCCTTCATTAATAGCTCCTCCATTTTGAGGATGTACAATAGCTCCATAAGTGGCTAAATAAGGTTTACCAATTCTTATAATTAAATGATTTTTACAGATAGATATAATCTGCCCTAATTCAGTTTGCATTTTAGTTAATTTTTTAATTTCCAATTTAGATAACAATCTTCCTAGATTATAAAAGCATTGATTGCTTAATATTGGAAAATAAACTGGAGATTCTATATTTTCAAATTGACTTAATCTATTAAAAATTCCCCAAAAAGAGGAAATAGAATTATGTTCATCTATGATATACCAACTAATAAAAAAGTGAGTAGATAATTCTTCGTTGTTATGAAGTTTCAAAATAATCTCATTATTTTGTTGAATAAGAGACTTTTTGTAAAAAACAAAATTCACTTCATTGTTTTTATAATAGATATAACCAATTAAACCTATTTTCTTTTCAAATAATTGTTTCACAGATAAACATGAATCATGAGTATTATTTGAGAAAGGATACTCTACTTGGTTTGATGCAGATAATAAAATAAAAGAATTTTTATTATCTCGTGATTTGCTAGAAAGTGTACGTATATAACCATAATTTTGTGTTGATATTGAAGTATAGCAAATAGAATCTCCTGAAATAGCTTCATTAATACTTTTATTACCTTGAATAAAAAAATTAGAATTATTGAATTTAGATGAATTATGATGTGAAAATGTTCTTTCTATAAGGTTAATTTTAAAATAGTAAGAGATTCTTTTTTGAAATTTAATTTTAGTCCACGAGATTTCTGCTTGTTCAACTAAATTTTCAGCTTTAAAGATAAGAGAAGTTCTTATTAATTCAACACCTGTGTTCTGTTTTATCTTTTGACCATCTTGAAAAGGAGTATAATTGAATATTTCAATATTCAATTTCTTTTTTAAATATAATGTGTTTAAAGAAAAAAAATGATTTAAATCATTTTTATAATTAACCTTATATTCCTTTGCTGGCGTAGCAAACAAAAAGGAAATGCCTTTGTCATTTTTCATATATTTCAAATAAACCCATTTATCTGATATATGATTTTCAGTAATTTTTTCTCCTGGGCTTATAAGTTTACTATCTTTCTCTAATGCATTTTGTACATCTTTTACATAATAAACTAAACCACTACGCAAACTAATTTCATAATGATTTCTATTACGCTTAAAAATTTCCACTAGACCTGATGAATGACACTTTATGTTTTCGCAAATACTTGTTCCCTCTTTAATTATTTGACCATTTTTAACGTTAATAAAGGAAAAAGGCTTGTAAATTACATATATTTCTTCAGGAATCAAAAATAAGCTTTGTCCTGGGCGAATTTCGATTTTTTCATTACTCAAAGTTTGCTTTTTTTTATTAATTTTGTTGACTTTAAGATTGTTGAAAACTTGTACTTCTAAAAAATTTAAATTATATTTTACCATTCCAGCCGTATAAGTTTTATACGAAGGATTATGAAAAGTAGCTAATAAATCATTGTTTTGTATTTTAGAATGATTTTTAATTTCCAATTTCAATTTAATGTTTATTTTATTTTTCTTAGAAAAAAGTGAATTTTCAAGCGTATAAGACATTTTTTTATTTTTGAAATTTGTTTTTTCTTTGAGAATTCTAAATCCAAAAATAATACCATTTAGATAATTACTGGAAATTATTTTTTTTTGTATTTTTCCATAGACATTAACATTATCTATAATATTTTTTTTGGCGAAAAAAAAACTATTATAGGTTGTCCTAGTTGTATTATATCTTTTCCCACGATAAGTTAAAAGTTCTTTTTGTGCAATATCAACATTATTACTAACCTCATCTTGATTTTGATAAAACATATTCTGAATATTGTGAAATTTATACACTTGACCAGAGAATATCCAAATATGTCCTGTTTTAGGTATAAACCAATGTGTATTTTGTTGACTATATCTTATAGAATTTAAGTTTATATTTTTATTGAAGGAATTCAAATAATTAACAGTATTATTTGTTTTAATTTCAGAAATATTAGAATTATACTTTCTATTGTTTAGAATTTTATTATTACTATAATTAGAAGTATTATTACTAAAGTTTGTATAATGATAAATATTATTGTTCCAAAAAAGTTCTCCTTCTAATTCAGAGTGAATATTCTTATTTATTTCTTCTTTAGATTGACGCATAGTTGAACGAATTTCTGCAATTACTTGTTTAGCTTCAACTCTTTGTTTATTTTTTACAAATAAAAAACTTTGAGCTGGAATATGAAACTTATGTATATTTCTTCCTTTAACTTGAATTTCTATGTTCTCTAAGCAAATAAAAGTAGGTTGACCATAGCGATTACGTACAGATCGAATTTGAGAATTTGGAAACTCTATAATTCCATTTAAAGGAGATCTTATTTGTTGAGCTATATCACCAGTAAAAACCCCCCCAGTATGAAAAGTTCTAAGAGTTAATTGAGTACCAGGTTCTCCTATGGATTGTGCAGCAATTATGCCTACTGCTTCACCAATCTCAATTAAATTTCGATAACCAATAGACCAACCATAACACATTTGACATATCCATCGTGTGCTTGCACATGTTAAAGGAGACCTTACCCAAATTGAAGTTAAATTATAAGCCAGTAATCGAATAGCTAAGTCGACAGATATATCTTGATTTCGACTAGCAATACAGCGAGAATCTTTTTCTATTCTTATATAATCTGCTAAAACACGACCAATTAATTTTTGCTGTACATACAAATTAATTCCCAATTTTTCTACAAAAGGTTTAATTGAAATACATTTAGTTGTTTTACAATCAGTTTTACGAACTACTACATGTTGAGCAACATCTACTAATCTTCGAGTAAGATATCCTGAATCTGAAGTTCGTATTGCAGTATCTACTACACCTTTTCTAGCACCGTAACATGATATTATGTATTCTGCTAAAGATAGACCTTCTCTAAAATTACTTTGAATAGGTAGGTCAATAATTTGTCCTTGAGGATCAGACATGAGCCCACGCATTCCAACTAGTTGATGTACTTGAGAGGTTGTTCCCCTTGCGCCTGAAAATGCCATCATATGTACTGGATTTAATGGATCTGTAATTCTAAAATTGGGATTCATCTCTTGTTTTAAATATTCACTAGTAGTATGCCAAGTTTCAATCAATTGTCGCAATTTTTCAACTGCATGAAGATTACCATACTTATAATGGCTCTCAGATGCTTGTGCTTGTTGTTCAGCATCCTGAATTAACCATTTTTTTGAAGGAGAAATAAGTAAATCATCAATGCCTAATGAAATTCCTGCTTGAGTTGCATATTCAAATCCTAGTTCTTTTAATTCGTCTAGAATATAAGCTGTATAAATAGATCCAAAATGAGCTACTAGCCTTCCAATTAATTGTTTGACTGTTCCTTTGTCAAGGACTTGGTTATAGAAGGGAATTTCCTTCAATTGTACCATTGAAAAAATCTCCTATCGTTTATTAACAAAATTCACGCTTTTTTTGTTATTTTAATTAATGTAATATATGTAATGTATTTAATATATTACCTATATATCTAGATTTAAGTTCTAAAAATATATACATATATAAAGAACATAATATGATAAAGATATCTATTCTGTGAAAACCTATTTTATAAAAACAAGTATATAAATAACTAGGAAATAGTATATAAGCTATTTATATATGTAAAATAGAATTAAATGATGTATATTATTAATAATATTCTATTGTATTTGTATAGATATTACACAATTTATTTTTATTGTATATCGATTAATATATTTATATTAATAGATATTTAGATAATGAATACGATATATATGGCATATAAGATCAAAAAAATGATTTAATTTATTTTTATTAAACAAATACATGAAATTTTAGGTAAATATTTATTTATTTACTATTTTTTATTTTCGATATTGTCAAAAAAATATTTTATAAATTTTTCTAAAATGTACTTTGTTGTAAACCACATTTTAATTTTTGATTAAATATTACTCGACCTACAGTAGTACAAGAATATATGGTAACACATTCTCCCTGATTATTCTGACATATATTCCAATCTTCATATGTTCCATATTTTGTACCAATTGAATTATATTGGATTTCAATAGGTAATTGTTGGAGATGGGATGTTATTGCTTCTATGTTTTTTAATTTAAACCACAAAAGTGAGTAGATATGAATTTTTTTTTCTGTCCTTGCTTTAATTACATCTTCAAAAGTTAAAAAAGATGGTATTTTAAAGAAGTTGAATTTTTTAAATAAAAATGTTTTGTAGAAATTAAAGTTCCTTTGAAAATCTTCAAGTGTTAACATATATAAACCTAATAACATATCTTGACTAGGTAAAGTAATAGGATCTCCTGTGGCTGGAGATAAAAGATTAACATAAGAAAGCATAATTAAATTTGCTTCTGCTTGTGATTCTATTGATAAAGGTATATGTACAGCCATTTGATCACCATCAAAGTCAGCATTAAATCCAGTACATACTAATGGATGTAGTAAAATGGCTTTTCCTTCAACTAAAATAGGCTGAAAAGCTTGTATTCCTAATCTATGTAGAGTAGGTGCACGATTAAGGAGAACTGGATGTTTTTGTATTACTTTTTTTAATATAAAATGTATAATAGGATGTTTTGATTGAATAATACTTTTAGCAACTCTTAAATTAGATGCTAATTCATTACTTATCATATAATTAATTAAAAAAGGTTGAAACAATTCAATAGCCATGATTTTCGGTAATCCACATTGATATATCTTTAAATTCGGGCCTACGACAATGACAGAACGTCCAGAATAATCTACGCGCTTACCAAGTAAATTTTGTCGAAATCTTCCTTGTTTACCACTAATTACATCTGATAAGGATTTATATGGTCTATTATTACTATCTTTCATAGGTGGACCTCCTAAACCATTATCTATTAATGCATCTACAGCTTCTTGAACCAATCTTTTTTGAGATATCATTAATGAATGAGGAGCAGGCCATACACCTTGTTTTAATTCCCATAAGGTTTTATTGCGATAAAGAACTTTACGATATAAATCATTTAAGTCAGATGTGGCTAATGGACCATCATTAAGATGGATCATGGGTCTTAAATCAGGTGGAAGGACAGGAATTATAGAAAGAACCATCCATTGAGGCTTAATATTAGTTTGTTGAAAATAACTTGCTATTTTAATGCGACGTACTAATCTTTCCTTCTCTCTTTGTGCTTTTTGTGCTTCTTTTTCATCAAGAGGATCAAAATATGTTAGTTCTTCACATGCTCTACGACTTTGATCTATAATATTTTGTAAATCTAATTCACTTAATAATCTTTTTATGGCATCCCCACCAGTTCCAATTTCTCGATCTTCAAGTGCCTCAAATCCTTTAAACGAAAAAAAACATAATAGAATATGAAGAAGCCATGCAATAGATGAATATTGAAAATATTTTTTAATAAAAAGCAATGTTGGATAACTAGTAGTAGGATTGCCTAAACAATTATTATAATAAGCTAAAGATTCAATATCTTTCAATTTTTGACCAAGTAAATTTGCAATATGACTAGGAGTGCTTTTTAAATACCATACATGCGTAACTGAACATCCAAGACGGATATATCCCATTCTATATCTTCTAACTCTCGAATAAGTAAATTCAACCCAACATTTTTTACAAAATTTTTGTCCTTCTTTTTCTTCTGGAATACGTTCATATTTTCCACAAGCACATCTTCCACTTTTGGTAGGTCCAAAATTTTTTTCACAAAATAATCCATCTTTTTCCGGTTTTTGATTTCTATAATGTAGTGTATGAGGCTCTTTAACTTCTCCTACAATATCTCCGTTAGGTAACATTCTTTCTGCCCATTTACGAATTTGTTTGGGTGAAGCTAATCCAATTTGAAGAAACTGATAACCTTTTTGATGAATCATTATTAAATATATTTAAATATAAAATTTATATTGAATTAATTGGTAATTTATTAATAAAAAAGTTCTTATATAATATGTTTTTCTTAATAACATATGTTATTCTTAATAAAATCATATTCATACATATAATTAATTTCTTTTTTATTAATAAGATATATAAAGATATATATATATAATAAATAGTAATCCCATTGTTATGAATTACATTTATATTGTATTTTCTATATATTATTTGTTACATATTATATTCTATTCTTATATTATTCTATGTTTTATGTATTAGATATGTATTTATGTATTATAATATATATTAATGAGAAGATATATAGTAATTAATAAGATGATAAATAGTAGATATTATTGATGTTATACAATAAATAAATAATTAATATAAAAAACTATATACAATGATTACTATATGTATTACTATATATAGTTATTAATATTACTTGAGAATAAATAACAATATTCTTATTTATTCTCAAGTGTATTATGTATATATTTGTTATACGCATGGAATTTATACGTATATAATATTTATTACATATAATAATAACAATCTAAATATTACAATATAACATATGATGCTATAAATATTATTTACAATCAATAATATGCATAATATTACAATCAATAATATACATCATCAACAACAACATACTTTAATTTATTGAAAGAATATACAATTTTTATTCTAGTATACTTTCTATTCTTATTTTCTAGTAAAAAAATAATATTATAAGTACATAAATAGTATTTATAATATTATTTATAAGATAGTTTATCATTAATTCTATTAGAATTAGAAAATTCTAATAGAGAATATAAATATATTAATATAAATAAATTATAAACATAAATTCTTTTATATGCATAGATACATATCATTAGGTATGTGAGAATTATAATGTAAATGTTTATAAGGAAAATTTATAATAGAATATTATGATGTATAATTATTGTATATTCTAATTTATATAGTTAATCTATAATAGAATAGAAATAAAAAAAACTAAAGAAACTATAATTTATCCAAATATTTTTTTATTTAAATACTTAATAAAAAAATATTTGATATAAAGAAAATCTTTTAAAATTCCATACTATTTACATGGAGATTCTCTTGAAATAAACTACAATGTTCTATACTTAAACATAAGCAACGTAATTCTCTCATCAGAAGCTTAAAAGACTCTGGCGTAGTATTTGGCTCCGGAATTGAGTTGCCAGTTATAATTGCACCTAATGTTTCATTCCGTCCCTTCATATCGTCCGATTTGATAGTCAGTAATTCTTGTAATGTATAAGCAGCTCCAAAACCTTCTAAGGCCCAAACCTCCATTTCTCCCATTCGTTGTCCCCCACGTCTTGCTTTTCCACCAAGAGGTTGTTGAGTAACCATAGAATAAGGACCTGTCGAACGAGCATGTATTTTATCATCGACTTGATGAATAAGTTTTAAAATATATGCTTTGCCCACTGTAATTGAATTTTCAAAAGCTTCTCCGGTTCTACCGTCAAATAATTTACTTTTACCTGGTGTATCTGGTTCAAAAAGCCAATTATGACCAGTAAAATTTTTAGCTTGAAAAAGTTCTGAAAATACTAATTTTCTAGAGGCTTCTCGTTCATGTCTTTCATCGAATGGCATAATTCGATAATGTTTATTTAATGAATTTCCAGCTAGTCCTAACAAACATTCAAATATTTGTCCTAAATTCATTCTTGAAGGTACGCCTAAAGGACTTAATATCATATCTATAGGAGTACCATCTTGAAGATAAGGCATATCTTCCCTAGATAATATCCTAGATACTACACCTTTATTTCCGTGTCGACCAGCTACTTTGTCACCTACTTGAATTTTTCGTTTTTGTAAAATATATACGTTTACTGTTCTTATATGCTTTTTCGTGACTTTATCTTCATGCTCTATCCACCTTACATCAATTACTCTTCCTTCTCCACCTGCAACTACTTTTAGACATGTTTCATAAAAACTAGAAGCTTTAACTCCAAATATTGCGTGTAAAAGCCTTCCTTCTGGAAGACGTAAAGATTCTCCAGGTTCTCTAGGAGTTAATTTCCCTACTAGTACATCTCCGGTTTTCGTTAAAGAGCCTAACTTAATTAATCCATTAATATCTAAATTGCGAAGCAGATTTTCATTAAGATGGGGAATTTTTTTAGTAATTTTTTCGGGACCTAAATTAGTTATATGAGCTTCTATCTCATATTTCTCTATATGGATTGAAGTATATATATCTTCATAAATTAATCTTTCATTAATTAAAACTGCATCTTCAAAGTTATATCCTTCCCAAGGCATATAAGCTACTAAAATGTTTTTTCCTAAAGATATTTCTCCTCCTAAAGTAGATGAGCCATCTGCTAATAATTGTCCTTTTTTTATTAAATCATCTTTTTGAACTAGTGTTTTTTGGTGAATACATGTATTTTGATTGGATCTTTCATAGGTAATAAACTCTAAATGAAAAAATTTCTCAAGAGTGTTAGATATTTGAATTTTTATATTTTTTCCATCTACAAAATTTACCTTTCCTGTTGTTTTAGATATTACTAATACCCCTGAATCTAATGCTACTTGTGCTTCAAGTCCTGTTCCTACAATTGGTTTTTCAGGTTTAAGAAGAGGTACAGCTTGTCTTTGCATATTAGATCCCATAAGAGCACGATTAGCATCATCGTGTTCTAAAAATGGAATAAGAGAAGTTGCAATTGAAAAATATTGTATAGGCGATATGTCTCTGAAATGGATATTATTAAAAACTGTAGTAATAAATTCTTGTTTATATCGAACTGGAGTAAGCTTATTGTTTTTTTCTGAACTTTGTCTACTATGTTCTCCAGTGGCAATTCTATAATTTTCTTCTTCTTCTGAACATAAATACCTTGAGCCTGTTAATAAATTATTATATCTATGCTCACTTTTTTTTAATTTTAAAAAAGGGCTTTCAATAGATCCGTTTTTGTTAATATTTGCCAAAGTAGCTAATGAAGCCACAAGACCAGCATTGGGACCTTCTGGAGTTTCTATAGGACATATTTTTCCATAATGACTAGGATGAATATCTCGCACATTAAAAGTAGCTGTTTTTTGTGTTAATCCTCCAGGTCCTAATGAACTTATTCTTCGTTTATGAGTAATCTCTGCAAGAGGATTAGTTTGATCCATAAATTGACAAAGAGGATGAGATCCAAAGAATTCTTGAAATGTAGCTACTAATGGTTTAGGATTTACTAGACCTTGAGGGTTTGGTAAATTCTTTCTTTTATTTACTCCTCGCATAACTTCAGCAATCATCCGTTTTAATCGATGAAGGGCGATTTTGACCTGGCTTTGCAACATCTCTGCAACTAAGTGTACACGGCGGTTTTTCAAATGATCAATATCATCTAAATTGCCTACTTGAAATCTTATTTCAATTAAATAATTAATTGCTGCTACAATATCTTGAGGTAATAAAAATCTTTCTTCTTCTGGTATATCTAATTTTAGTTTTTTATTAATATTTAATCGTCCAATATTTCCAATTTCACATCTTATTCGAAAAAATTTATGATATAATTCCCTTCTTATATTTTCAGAAAATGATATTTCTCCACTAATGGAACAAGAATGACGATAAAGTTCTATCATGGCCTCTTCTGAAGAATATGGAGTTTCTTTCTCTTTACTTAAATATGATAATAAAATTGACGGCCTAGAAATATGTTTTTTTAAATCTTTCCAAGTTAACCCCATTGCAAGTAGCAAAAGTAAAACAGGTACCTTACGTTTTTTATTCAGACGTATCCAAATGCGTTTTTTATTATCCATTTCTAATTTGAGTCTTCCACCCCATTCAGAAATAATTGTACATGTATATATAAGATTAGCTTGTGCATCTAATTCTGATCCATAATAAATTCCCGGACTACGTAAAATTTGATTAACTATTACTCTATAAGCTCCATTAATAATAAATGCTCCTCTAGTAGTCATTATTGGAATGTTTCCAAGTAAAATTATTTCACTTTGACTTTTTCCTGAGCTTGTATTAGTTATCTCTGCTGGTACATATAATTCAGAGGAATAAGTGGATGCTTGATAAATTGCTTCATTCTCATTAAGATTTGGTTCTTGTAATCGGTATTTTTTTCCATAAATAAAATATTTAAGTTCTCCTGTAGAGTCTTGGATGACTGGAAATTTTTGAAATTCTTCAAGCAAACCTTTCTGTACAAATCGATGAAAACTTTTTAATTGAATTCTTATAAAATCAGGCAGTATAAAGATATCAGTATTTTTGTCGAATTTATTCATAATTTTCGAACTTTGTTTGCTACTACCGTTAACAATTACCGTATTTAATTTTTTTATATTTGAGTAAAGAAGTAATAGTTTGTTAATTGAAGTTTTTTTATTACTGTTTTATTACTATGTATTAGTATGACTATGTATGAATCTTTTAATTTATGAGATATATTACGTATTATTCAACATAATTAGATATACATGATATAATTTTTAGATACATATAATATAAAGTAAAATAATTCACTATATGTATATATAATTCACTATATGTATATGATATATGCGAATTATAGACAATATAGAATATTAATAAAATAACATTAATATTAATATATAAGTATGTATATTAAATAACATAATAATTAATATATAAAATAAAATAATATACAAATAATATAATATACAAATAATATACTATTATATATATACTATATATACTATATAGTATATTATATATATATCGTAACAATAATAATAGATTATATTAATAAATTCTATTTTTTATACATAACATAGTAAATTTAACATGTAAAGTAAATAATATGATATATGTATAATATTTTTCTTATTTTAATATCTTATTTATTATATAAAAATATGTATGTGTTAATAATAATATTAAATCTTCAATTATAGAATAATATAATATTAGAATGTAATCATTCTATCATATTATTTACATTCATATTATTATCTTCATATTATTCATATAGTATAAATTATAATATTTTAATATATTATAGCATATACTATTATACTAGGATTCTATTCTATGAATTTTAGTATTATGAATTTTAGTATAATGTATATTTTCAACTCTTAGTATTTAAATTTTCAACTCTTAGTATTTAATATTATTTAACATTTAATATTATTTAATATTAATACGATATAATAACAATATATGTTTCACATTTATTGAATATAACATTCTATTACATTAATAGCATTTAAATTATATGTTTATATAAAATATTTTCTTATGTATTAGATTAATTTAATAGATATCATAGATTAAATATCATTTATAGATTAGATGTTATCTTAATATTATGGATTGTAATTATATATTTATAGCTTGTATATTACATTATAGATTCTATATTATATATGTTATGGTAATATTTACATAGATTTTTATTATTAAAATATAAATTTACTAAAAAGAAACATAATTTTATATTTGATCTAATTGTATCTTATCTAAGATACTAAATCTTGAATATAGTTCATATAGTATTTTTCATTAATTGTTTATTTTTTATTAAATTTCATCAAATATAATAATGAGGTTATTTATCTAAAATTATAAGATTATTATATTCATAAAAATATTATATTTATAAGAATTATATTATTTATATTTAGATTATATTATAAACAAATATAATCTAAATATAAATAATATAATTCTTATAAATACAATATTAAATAGATCAGTTATAAACAAATATATGAAAATGATATATAAGAATAAATTATATCTATAAATTAGATCTATTATACAATAACTATAACGTAATATATGCGATCACAAAATAGATTTGATAAGAAAATTGTAAAAAAAAGATAATAAAAAATCAATATTGATTTTTTATTATCTTTTTTTTACAATTTTCTTATCAAATCTATTTTGTGATTAGCAATTGGGGCGACATGGCCAAGTGGTAAGGCAGAGGATTGCAAATCCCTGATCCCCAGTTCAAATCTGGGTGTCGCCTAAATAAAAAATAATTTTCATCTTTATTGGATTGTTTAGTATTTATTTTGATCTTTTTATAATGCTTTGCATGAATGTACAATCTGTTACAATAAAAAATCTTTTTTTATTACCAAACAATCCTATTCTCTATTATAAATAAAAAATAATAAAAAAACAAGTTAAAAAACAAATTTTTAAAATTTATTTTTTCTAAATATATAAATTTTTATTTGGTTTCTTTGCGTATAAATTTTTCAGTGCTATTATTTATTAAAAATATTATTAGTAAATTATTTGTTAATTTTTTCTTATTTTTATAATTAATTTGATATTTCAGTGGTAAAACTTTTTATTATGCATAGAAACAAAATGATAAATCTTCTTTTGATTTCTTATTTAATTTATCTAAAACTTAATATACATATCTATGTATATTAAGTTTTAGATAAATTAAATAACGTAAATAGAAATTTAAATAATAGAACATATGTTAATTTATATCATATTATTTATAAGATATGTTATTAGAAATACTTTCAAAAATTCTATTTTATAATATTTTAATTTTTCTTACAAAAAAGGGGTGAAATTTATGGATATTCTTAGTATTTGTTGGGCCTTTCTTATGGTAATATTTACCTTTTCATTGTCTCTTGTAGTTTGGGGACGCAGCGGTCTTTAATATATTTTCATTCAATTATTCTATTGAATATTTCTTTTTCACACCTTTAATATATTTGAGATTGAAATTACACTTTTTAATTAAGATGTCTTATTTTTAAGTCAAAAGATATAGAGAAGACTTTATATCTGTTATATCTAATTGTAATAAATATATTATTATCTATAATAGATAAATATGTTAGTAATATTATGTTAGTAATATATATATATATATATATATACTGTAATACAATATATGTTTTAATTAATTCTAATTATAATACAATAATATAATTACGATACAATAAAGAATGAATATTCTTTAAATGTTTGCACTATATCTTTAAAATATAGTTATTTTATACCTATATTTTATAAAAAATAACATAAAATATATCTAATATTATAAGTTAATAAGCAACATATTACTCTCTATTATCTATTATACGATACAATTTACATAATAATAGATGTAATTATTCATAAACAAATATATCGATTATTTCTATTAATTAGAACAAATGTTATAATATAACATCTATAATATAACATCATAACATGCTATTATGTTTATTATCATATCTTACATATATAACATGATATATAGTATTAATATATAGATTAATATATAGATAATAAAATAGAGTATATAAGTATAATGTTGGTTAATCTAATTAAGTGTTTTTATATTAAGTAGAATAATTGAATTTATGAGAAAATAACATAGTATTAACATAAATCAATTATTTATGTTAATATTATGTTATTTCTAAGAATTGAAGACTGAAATACTAATAAAAAATAATAAAACAATTTCATTAATGAAATTGTTTTATTATTTTTTATTAGTATTTCAGTCTTCAATCTTGGTTCATATTATTCAATGTATGATTTAATGAAATGCAATGTTATATATTAAATAGAATTATGTCACAAAAAAAATATTATAAAATAACATAAAAAATTAACATAATATTAAAATGAAATAAAATGTTATCATATAATAGAGATTTTTTATGTTTTATGAGATTATAACATCATGTTTTTATTAGAACATAATCTTCTTTTTAATATATTAATATTTATTAGTATTTATGATAAATCTATATGTGAACATATTAAGAAATATATTATTATTAATTATGGATTATTGCTAGTAAAATAACATCTTATTTAATTAAATAAGATGTTATTATTTACTAATTCTTAAAAAAATTCTAATATTAAATTAAATCTATTAATCTTAAAATATATAATTATATATATTGTTTTAATATGTCATATATTTGATTTTTAATTTTAATTATTTTATTATACATATTCATATATCATAAGATATTGATGTCATATAATATCAATGATTGTATAATTATGAGTATTGAACACATTATTATCTTATTTATTAATTATTATCTTATTTATTAGTACGAATATGATAATATATGTATATCATATGATATATATATATATCATATTGCTAATATATTGTAATGTTATCAGTTAAAATCTAGTGGATTATAATAATCTTTTTTTAATTCTTTATGTAAAAAATTTTTTTTTCTTACTATTTGATGAAAATGTAAACTTGGTTTTAAAAATGAAAAAGTAATTTTTTTTTTATTAAATTTATGAAAATTTTTACTCTGATTTTTTATTTTAAAAAAGGAATTAAAATTATCTGTATATTTACTTCTATTTTGTTTGCGAAGCTGAATAGCTTCCCATATAAAAAAAACACCCATAATATTTGATAAAATTTGAGAAAAAAGAAGAATTGGATCTAAACGCCATCCTTGAAAAATTAAAATTCCCCCACAAAGTACTCCCATAGATGAAAAAATTAAATCATAATCTTGTGAAATAGAAGGTGTCCATATTCTAATAAAATAGAGAGCAATTGCGACAATTAAGAGTATTATACCAATAAATACACTTGGGCTTAATTCAAAGTTTATCATATTTTATAGTTATTTTTAATATCCTAATTTATCTTAACATAATTTATCTTAATATACATACTAATTTTTATAAATTGAGAATAATCCTAATTCAAGAATTAGGATCATTCTCAATTTGTATCATGTTTTCTATATTTATAAATAATGAACATTTTTATTAATCTTTTAAAATAATTAATTTATTAAATATCTTTTAAAACAATATTTCTATGTGTAGTTATATTATTTATTCGATATTCCAAAAATATATTATATATAAATATGTTATATATATAACACATATTCTATTTATTCGACAAATATGCTATATTATTTATTCGATTTACTTTACATAAAAAATTGATATTATTAATGCTAATTGTTTGTAATATGTGTATATTTATAGATTTTTATATGTTTAATTAATAAAAAGACAAATAATCATTTTTTTATAATTATTTGTCTTTTTGCCGCTGTCCGGATTCGAACCGGAATGGATAAGCCGCAGGTACCTCATACCTGTATGTCTACCAAGTTTCATCACAGCGGCAGAATTATTTTTTTAAAAGATATTAATATGCATACATGAAATTAACTTTACCTACCGACATAAAAGAAATTTTCATCAAATAAAGAAATTATATCAATTACTAATATCAAATATTTAAAATTATTATCTCAATATATCTATATTTCTCTTATTTTAGAAAATAAGATTTAAAGATTCTATTTGTAATTAAAACTTATTTAGATTATTCTTTCTTTTTTACTATTTATATTTTTTTTTAATTTACTTTGTTTAATATACTCTAATTTAATAGTATTGCTATTTATATACTAATAATTATACTTTACTTATATAGTAATAGATTATTTACAATTATTTTTCAACTAATATAAAAAAGTATTTCGATTTGTCTTTTTTATATTATTATGTATTAAAAAAATACCAATTAAATTACATAATTCTTCTGTATTGTCTATTTTTTATTAGAGTCTATTTTTTATTATGAAAAATAAATTACAAATAAAATCAATATAATTAATTGATTATTATCTATTTAATAGAATTAATTAAATATTTATTGATTAGATATTTACATGATAAATAATTGACTTAATGGTATAATTTACTTGATAATAAAAAATATTATTAAATATTCTTTTTATCTATCTAGTAATTTTTTTATCTATCTAGAGTAAGAATATATCTATCTAATAATAATATGTATATAATCTATAGATATATGTGATATAATAGATACATGTATTCAGATAACATGTTTTCTGTATACAATAGAAAATAGTATTAGAGCATTGAGAAGTGATTTACTCAAAAAAGATTTTAAAATCTTTTTTGAGTAAATCACTTCTCAATCAAGTTAGAAACTATATTAAAAATCAAATATTAACCTATTCTATTTTTAGGATAAAGTTTAAAAATAGGATTTATATAGAAGAAAATATAAATAATAAATTCTCACAAATTTGGTTTTTAACAGACTTATTTCTTTACAAAAATCAACTAGGTAAATAAATATAAAAATTATTCGCTTTGACTAGCAGTTTTTACATACAATATTAATAAAAAGGCTGTTGGTATAATAATAAATAGTGCAGTTGCAATGAAAGCAAGAATATTAACTTCCATATATTTTCCAAATATTTTATTTTTAAAGATATAATAACTCAAGAATCTTTTTCTAGCAAGTCTTTTACATAAAAAACAATAAAGAAGACTTAATAAAAAAAATGTGTTTTTGAATTGTGGAAATCTAAAAAATATAAATATATACAATAGTGTGGAGTATTGGAATATATAATTTATAATTTAGATGGATAATTTATATAGTGTTATATGTTTATTTATAGAGTGTTATATATTGTTATATATATTTGATTTTTAATATACGTATTAATATATTGTATTATAATGTTATATATTGTATTATAATGTTATATTATATTACTATTATTAAAATTTTTTTATCATATTATTATTTATTATAATAATAATTCTTATATGGTATTATTATCTATTACTCTATTACATTAATATTATATTTATTATAATATATTAATAAAAATCTAAAATAATAAAAATATTAAAAATCTAAAATAATAATATAAATACATATAATCAACATTAAAATTTAAATATTTAATAATATAAAAAAATTTATATATCAAGAATTTCTATATCATAATAGGATAATGATAATATAAATAAAATATTCTCTAATAAAATACACACTATTATATAGCACTATTATATAACACTATTATATAAATATGATATTATATAATATTAATATATTAATTATATTACTTATATATTATTAGTAGTATATTAATTATTAGTATATTCTATATTAATCTATTAGTATATTAATTTTCGTGTATTAATTTGTTTATAATTTACAATATAGTTATTTTGTACTATAGTACTACATCCTAATATTTGATAATTTATATTTAATATATAATAATTTATACTATAGTATAAATTATTATAGTAATACTATGCTATAGGTATAGTAGTATAATTAGAATATAGTCAAATATAAAACATAGTCATTAATATAGTTAGATTATATAAAAATAATCAAATACATGTGATATATTATTCAATATATTATTTTATTTGTATATTATTATAAATGTAATAGTTTATAATAAATAAAACATTATTGTAATAATAGATTATTGTATTTGATTATTAGATTTGACTTCTTGATTATTTTTTATATTATAGTTAATATCATTTTAATAAATATCATTTATAAATTCTATCGCTTTAATACTGTTCATTAATATTATTATATGATATATTACGTAGTATTTTGTTTCTAATATAGTTTAATAAGATTCATCAAATATGAAAAATTATCATTAATATAGACATATATAATATGTTATATTATGAATATAATATTATGAATGTAATACAATATTATATATTCACAATTTATATTTTTTGATATATATTATACAATATATATGTTATTATATATTAATATTATACATATGTATATATATGGATTGAATTACCATATAATAATTATATAATATAATCAATCTTAATATAAGATATAATATATATAATATATACAATAATCTAAATATGATTTTGCCTTGGAGAGGATTCGAACCTCCATGCTTGTTAGCACAAAATTTTGAGTCTTACATGTCTACCATTTCATCACCAAGGCTTAATTTTTCATTAACTAAATATTATAATATAAAAATAGAATTTTAATCAATTTCCAAACAATTTTTTTCACTAAATACTTTAAAGTTTAAAAAAAACAAAATTTTGTTTTTTTTAAACTTTAAAGTATTTAGTGAAAAAAATTGTTTATCTTTTTACAAATATTTATACTCTTTATTTGAATTGTATTTTTTATGTTAATATGAGATATTCACTAAAATTTTTTTACTAGCATTTTAACTTAAATTGTTTTTTTTTATTTTTTTTAATTCAATATAGTTTCTTTTACAAAGAAAATAATAGGATCAATCACTATACCTATCAAACTTGATATTACTATACATACATTAATGCTAAATTGAATAAAATTGTGGAATATATAATTAAAATTATATTTATATTCTGAATACTGATATCCTGAATATTTTTTCACATAATATGATATATCTTTTTCTTTGAATACTACAAGAGCTTTTACAATTCGAATATAGTAGTATATAGAAACAATACTTGTAAAAATTCCTATTATAGTCAGGTGATATAAGCCAGATTTCCATGCAGACCAAAAAATAAAAGTTTTACTAAAGAAACCTGTTAATGGAGGCACCCCTGCTAATGACAGTAAACATAATGACAGAGATGCAGCTAACCAAGGGTCTTTGGTCCACAGTCCAGTATAATCTCTTATTTGATCAGTACCTGTACGTAAACCAAATAGAATTATACAAAAAAATGCACCTAAATTCATAAATAAATAAAACATTATATAAACTAATAAACTAGCATAGCCATTTTCCTTACCAACTGCAATCCCAATTAACAAATAACCAGCTTGACTAATAGAAGAATAGGCAAGCATCCGTTTCATGCTTGTTTCAACTATAGCTAATACGTTACCTATAACCATACTAAGTATGGCCAAAATTTGTACAAGAATATTGCCATATTCTTGTATAATAGGTGAAATTGTTTCTGATATTTGAATAGTTAAAGCTAATCCTGCTACTTTTGAAACAACGGATAAAAATGCAACAACTGGTGTAGGGGAGTTAGAGTCGAATAGAAATTTTTCTATTCTCTCATTAAAAACCGTGCATGAAATTTTGATTTCACACGGCTTGTAAAGACAAAAACTTATTTGAATTGATTCATTTGCTTTTCTCTCGTATTAGCACTCTTAATCAATTTCCAAATTATAAGATAATTAAGCTTTTCGAGAGATCCTCAGCAGACAATAAAGTAAAAAAGTAAAAATGATCATATATTATCTGTTGTTATTCGTTTTTAATAGAAAGATTTAGTAACCTTAGGATTAAGTTTTAATAGTATATTTGTAATATATACCTAATATATGTACCAGTTGGTCACTTAAGTCTCTTAAAGGATAAAGACTCACTCGCGAATTTCGTTTGTATAATTTTTATTTTATATCAATTTAATTTAGTTATATTGTTATATAAAATTACATATATTACATAACATATAATATTATATGTACTTATACATATAATATTATATATTTAAGTATACTTATCATATTATATTATATCATATATATTGTTAATATATTTAATATATTATTTGAAAATATTATTGATTTTTTTTTTTATTTTATTTTTGAGAATTAAACATTCTTTTGTTTATTAATACAATTTTCTTTATCAATACAATTTTTCAAAAATATTATTATAGCATATGATATATAATATATACACTATATTTTTATTATGATATGAAATTTATTATATAATACTCTATTATAGTTATATATTTACTTATATATTATAAATGTTTTTATTTATTGTTGGTTTTATCTATATACTCGGTTTTATTTTTCTAAATTTTGAAATACAAAATTATTAAATTTTTTAGGTTCTGCTATCCATAGTTACTTACAATATACGCATTTTCAATATTTTGCATTGAAGAAAAACATTTCATCCTGTTTAGCCGTATTAAATAAATTAAGAATATTTATTGTAATATAAAAATATTTATTGTAAAAATAGTTTAAAATAAATAAAAACTGATTAATTCTCTAATCAAATTCTTATAATAATATTAAAATATAAGATAATATTAAAATATAGTATATCATTTTAATTTCATAATATCTTATTCTCAATAAAGCTAATATAGGAAAACATTAACATTTGAGATATCTTTATTATAATCAATAATAAAATGATTTTAAATAAAAGAAAATTATTTTCTTTTATTTTTTTTTTTAGAAATATATTGATAAATACATATAAAATAAATACTTTAATCTTATATATATGTTAGAAATTATTAATTATAATTGATTATTTCAGATAAGACCTATAAAAATGAATTATTTATTATAATATCTATGATATATCTATATTCTATTATTCTTATAATAATAGTATAAAATATTAATATAAAATATAAGAATATCAAATATCATCTATTTATTAATTATTAATATAATTTAGAAAGAAAATATTTTATTAAGATTTGATTATCAAGATTTGAAAAAAAAATTACTTGAAGATATAGTACATTCTATAAATATATAATATAGTATACATAGCATAGAACATGTTATATGTATGTTATATTGTTATATATATGTCATATATCATATATTTCTATAAATAAGCAAATGATTAAGTTAATTAAATATATCTATCATATATAGTATGTCTATCATATATACTATATATCATACTACTATATATCATAACATAGTATCGTATTTAACTAATAATTATTAAATATAAATATTTAATAATTATTAATAGAGAATAATATTAATATAAATATATCATATCATTTAATGATAACATTCTATGATCTAATAATAAATCATCTAATAATAAATTATCATATATATGATAATTTATGAGATATAAAATAAAAGATAGAATGAAATATCAAATAAAATAGAATAATAAATAATTATGTTGAAAAAGAAATACATATAAGATTTTCAGTTTTATTATTAAAGAACTGTTATTAAATAAATAGTTATATAATTCATATTTGTAATACTATTTAGTATTTATTGTATTATTTATTAAAATGAAAATAATAAAAATATTCTCTATATACAATTAATATTTTTATAATACTTATAATTTATAACCTACTAATATAATTCTTATTATAATACTTATGATATTTATATAAAAATACAAATAAATTTAATAACTTTTTACATAATCTAATTATAAAAAAAATTAGATTACATACAAATTGTATATGTATATTATATCAATAATAATAGAATAATATTTAATATCATATTTAATATCATATAAATATAGTTTAATATCATATAGTTTGCAACAAATATAAACAAGATATTATACTATTAAAAAATATTAGATAAAAAGAAGAATGAATCCCATTTATGTAGAACATTTTTATTTCTTTTTTACAATAGAATATTCACACATTGTTTATTTAGACTAGGATACAATTTTAAATCTAAGTGATGACTTTAGTTTATTAAACTAATATATCTATTAATTTTAGAATTTTTTGAAGTTAATTTTCTTAAATGAATTAAAAGTCAAAAAAAAACGAATCACACTCCTTCGTAAACATCAGGGCTCCATCGGTGAAAGGGAACTAATGAAAGCTTAAATCCAATTCCAACAATAATAAAAACATAAGCAATCCAACTGATTAAATTAAAAGAAAAGTCAAGAGATGTAAAGTTATTTGCTATATTTTTTAACTCAATGTTTCCTCCAGATAGGCCATACAACCAAGATAATCCATAGACAAAAATGGAAGAACTAACTCCTCCAATAATTAAATATTTAATAGCTGCTTCATTGGAACGTATATCTTGCTTCATATATCCAGTTAATAGGTAAGAACCTAATCCTAGTGATTCTAAAGCAATAAAAATGGTTATTAAGTCATTTGCACCACATAATATCATAGCTGCTAAAGTGCTAAATAACATAAAAATTAAAAATTCTGTTAAACGTGTTCCTGAACATTCTATATACTCTAATGATAACGGAATACTTAAAGCAGAGCATAAGATAATGATTAAGCAGAATAATGTAGTAAAATGATTAACTTTAAAATTTCCTAAAAAAGCTATTGTGGGTTCTTGATCTAACTGTTGAAGCAATGTTGCTATGCTTAGCAAAAGTCCTATTGATGTAATCATTATCAATATTTTTTTATTCTCTTTTTGTGATAATAGATCTATAACTAATACTAATAATAGATTAAAAATCAGAATCCCTTCCGGTATAAAACAACTAATATTTAAAGAGGAAAACTGATGTTGAAAATACATAAAAACCTTCTTTGAAATAATTAATATTCTTTGTCTGTATAAAGAATTTAGTAGAATTTTTTGATAAGATGCTTTTTTTATAATAAGAAAGTTTCTATTTAATTGAAATTCAAATAAAAACATTAATCTTCAAATTTACATCTTCAATAATAATAAATGGAATAATATCTAATTATTCTATTTATGTAATATATAACTATTATCTAATTATTCTATTTATAAATACATGAGATATATATAATGATACATATAGATACATATAATGTATAGGATATATGTTATACCATAATTATCTTGTATATTTTTAATAGTATAATTCCAATATAATTTAGAATGTAATTTTAGTATTAGAGTATTTATTTAATACAATATTAATACAATATATTAAATATATAAATTATTCTATAATTTCAATATTTATTTATTATAATATTCAATTATTTTCAAATATTTATATATTAATTAATATAAATATTAATTAAATAAATATATTAATATATAAATATTAATTAACTAATATAATACTAATATAATTATCTCATAAATACTATTTTTAAATAATATTTAAAAACTTTTTTATTTAATATAAAAAAGAATTATTTATGTTTTTTCTAATAAAAAAAAATATATTTTATATAATAATACTGTAGCATACTATATAATAACATATAATAGTTATTATATTCTAAATTATAAAATAATAATTTAGAATAGAAAAAATAAGAATATGTAATAGAATAGACAATATAGATAAAAGATCTATACAATAATAGATATCACTCTAATAATTCTTATAATTCAAAGATAAAAGATTTATATAATAATAAAATAGATACGATTATAAGAATTATTAGAATTAATTGAATATTAATAATGCAATATAAAATTAATATGTTTTTTATGTACATATTTCATATTCAATTCAATATGTTTATAAAATATATGTTTCTTAATTTTGATATATTCATTTTTGTTTATTTATTGTTTTTTATTTATTGTTATTCTATTTTTCTTTTTCGTTCTTATATTCAATTTCAATAAATATTGTTTTCAATTAAATACATATTAATGAAATTAATTATTATATATTATTATATTATTATATATTTAGTAGATTAGAATCTAAAATGTGCAAAAGCTCTATTTGCTTCAGCCATTCGATGAGTTTCTTCTTTTTTACGAATAGCTCCTCCTGTATCTTTAGCAGCATCTAATAATTCATTTGATAGTTTAAAAATTATATTTTTACCTGTTCGTTTTCGAGAAGCACTAAGTAGCCATCGAATGGCTAATGAATGTCCTTTTTCTGGTTTTATCTCTATAGGAACTTGATAATTTGAACCTCCTATTCTACGTGCTTTAATCGTAATTTTAGGAGTCGCTCGTACTACAGCTTGTCTAAGTATTAAAGAAGGATTCTTCTTTGTTTTATATTTAATTTGTTTCATTGCTTTATATAAAATCCGAGAAGCTAATGATTTTTTACCATTTTTTAAAATTCGGTTAATCATCATATTAACTAGACGACTTCGGTAAACTGGATCGGGTTTAGGAGAACGTTTTAAAGGAGTTTTTCGACGAGACATAGTAGGTTATAAGAAAATAATGAGTAAAAATGACAATTCAAAAGATGTAATTTTTTAATAATTTGTAGAATACATAATATAATATGTAGGATAAATAATACATATAAAGTATTTTATTTAAATGTATTGTATGTTCTATAATAAAACATATACTATATTCTTATAATATCGTATCATGTTATATGTCTGATATATTGTAACATAAAAATATAGTAAATTACCTTATCATAAAACATATATTTGAGATAATACATAATATTTTTTTATCATATTATAATAATAATTATAATATATAATCTATAATATGAATGTTATTAATTAAACATATTATCAAATCTTAGTTGTACTATAATAGCAATTTATTATAGTATTATTTACTATAGCTATAGTATTATTTACTATAGAATTAATCATACTAAACTATAGATACTATCAATTATATTAAATAAATAATTATCATATGAAATAAATAAAACATGTAAATATGTTAATATGTCAAATATAATAATATTGAAATTAAATAATATGTAAAGAAAGATATATCTTTTAACCTAGTAAGAAAATTTTCTTATAATTCATCATTGATAATTTAATTCAAATTTCATATTCTATAATAGAAATTAATATATAATAGAAATTAATAATAATATTAGAATATATCTTATATTACTTATATAAAAAAAATAATAATAATAAATAAAAAAAATATTTTTATTACTTATTATTATTATTTTTTCTCGATTACATTTATTATTTAATTAAATTATGCTATAAAATAATATAATTAATAATTTTATCATATAAATGTGAAATTATTATATTATGTCTATCTTTAATTATAAAATAATTGAATTTTAATTAATATTAATTAAAATTCAATTATTTTATTAAATCATTCTATTTATTAAATATTGATTGATTGAATATTTAAGTATTTTTATACAGTTTCTTCTTATATTTTCTATGTCTATAAATATGTCTATAAATACATACTAGATTTTATAAACGATATATTATATACTTTATATTAATTATTTTATATTAATAATATATCTTATATTATGATATAATAGATTATAGTATAATCAATTCTATGTTTATAATACAATCAATTCTATGTTTATGAGAAACTGTATATTTAAATTCTATATTCTCTATATATATTTAATATTTAAATATATATAATATTTAAATCATTGAATCATATTAAATATTATTTTAATTTTTATTCAAGATCTATCTATATTATCAATCTATTTATGTTAATTAATAATATATGTAAGTATTTAAGATTTATTATTGTTTATAAATAATGAATCTTTATTTAAAGTATATATATTTATACTATATAGCTTAATATATTATTAATATATTAACTATCTAGTACAATATATCGAGTAATTAGTATAAAATCATTAGTGTTATATAATCATATGTTCTATCTTAAAATATACTATATTAGTATTATATTTATTTAGTATTATATTTATATAATATTGTATGATGTATAATAAAATTTATTAACTATTATTAAGTATAATTAAATCTAATATGCAATATATATTAAATTATATATTTGTTATGTAAATACTCTCTATTTATCATGTATATCTATATATAGTTTAAATATATAGTTTAAATTATTAGATTAATAAATTAAATATAGAATAATAGAATAGTTGAATTTGTTTAAATTTATTATATGAAATTTAACTATTCTAATTTTATTACATCAATTAAATTATGATTAATTAAAAAATAAAGAAAAAATAAAATTTATATTTTTTTTTCACATTAATTTAACTATTAGAGAATTTATTTAGACTGCTTGGTTCCATACTTAGAACGGCCTTGATGACGGTCTTTTACCCCTACTGTATCTAAAGTACCTCTTATTATATGATATCGTACTCCTGGTAAATCTTTTACTCTACCACCACGTACTAATACTACAGAATGTTCTTGTAAGTTATGCCCAATTCCAGGAATATAAGCAGTAATTTCAAAACCTGAAGTAAGACGTACTCTAGCTACTTTTCTTAATGCGGAGTTTGGTTTTTTAGGTGTAGTGGTGGGAAAGTTGATAAATTAGTCTTCTGATATATCACTTTACAGAACCGTACTTGAGATTTTTTTCTCATACGGCTCCTCGTGCAGATTATTTATGATAAATACAATTTAAAAATAATAAACTAATAAATTTAATTATATCTATTACATAATTACATATATCTGTTATATCACATAATGGTATATTTATTGTAATTATAAGTGTAATATAATCAAATAATAATATGATTTAAATTAAAAATCATATATTTTATTATTCAAATTTGTCAATAATGTTGAACATTATTATATAAATATTCAATATTATAATTTGATAAAAAAATACTATTTTTTTTAAGTATTTTTCTTAATTATTAGAGTTTTACATCAATACATTATCATTCAACTAATATGTTATCATAAGACAAATTATCCTAAAAATATTGATCTTATTAATTCTATAATTTAACTTTTATAAATTAATATTATATTCTATTATACTCTAAATTAATATTATATATAGATTATATTAACATAGAATCATAGAATTGATAAATTCTATATTAAATCAAATATATTAAAACAAATATATTTATTAATTAAAGTATTTTAAATTAAAAGAAATATAATTCAGAATAAAAAATATAAGAATAATCTATAATATAAAAATAATCTCTAATAACTTATGATATATCTAATAAATTATTTTATCATAAATTATATGCAATAAATTATTGAATTATTATTTCCTATAAATCTCACGGGTTAATGTTAGCTTATCCATTCTATTAAGTAATATAATTTTCAAAAAAATATTATTTATTATTTTCATTCTTTGTAATTTCAACTTTTTTTTAATTTGTGGAAAGTATTACCTACTTATTTTTTAGAAATTGTTTTAATATAAGTTTGTTTTTAGTAATAATATTATACTTCTTAAACTTAATGTATAAATTTAATAAATACAATTTCAACATAATTATACTTATATTATTTTTTTATTTTTTAAAAATATTGATGATTTAATAATTATTTTAGAATTTAAAATTCAGTGAAGATTAAATAATATTTAATTTAACATAATATAATGATTTATTAATTGAAGTTTTTCTAAAATTAAAAATAAGAATGAAAAATAAATATTATTGATTATTGAAGTAGATATTATTTTTATTAATTTTTATATGATATCATATTAATATATGTTATACTTTAATATAACACACTAATATATGATGAAATTCTTATAGTGAATTCAATAATAATACATAATAATACATGTCATATGTACATATATATATATATGACATATGTATATAATATGATAAATACATTATATAATATGTATTTATTAATATACATTATATATTAAACAATGTGTATTATATATTAAAAATAAGAAATACCAAATATAATAAAAATATATTTTGATATTATTTATTTTACATATATCTTACATATATTTTACATTATATGTATTAATATAAATTAAAAATATGGCAATATTATGTATTAATAAATATTAATAGTTATCCTAAGTAATATTAATGATATAGTAAAGTAATATTAATGATTAATATTAATGATATATAGTAATAAAATATGTTAATCAAACAAGATAGAATAAATACACATAATTAGATATATAATTAGATACATAATTAGATATAATTTTATATTATTAATTATTAATATGTATTATATAGCTACTATTATACAAAATATGTAAATAAGTTAACTTAAAAATTCATTTTCAATTTATTATTGTATGTGTATGAATTAACGTATTATAACATCATATTGTATGTTCATATACTACTGTAATTACATGTCTATATCATTTGTATTTCTATTTTTTAATATTTCTATATTAATAGATAACAGAACATATCTATAATATTAATATATAGAATACAAAATGTAAATCTAATAAAATATATTATTATATGTAGTATGCTAGATTGTTAAGTATATTAGTATAAGTATTATGTTTAGTATAAAGATATAAAGATAATATAACATATAAGTATATTAGTGTATATTAGAATATATAATTACTTTATAAATTTAATATAAGTATACAATTCAAAGATATAGCATAAATACTTTATCAAAAATTTTGTTATTTATTATAATATTCATTTTATGTCTCTAATACATATATCATATAATATGATAGGTATTAACTTATAATTGTATATTTAACATATATTAATATAAATATTGTATATAAAAAAGAATAAAATCCTTTTTTATATACAATATTAAGTATGTTCTTTTTAAAATTTTTCATTATATTAATTATATGAATTTAAACAATCTATTTCAAAAATCTCTTCCAATCCTTTAGGATTTATCAAATTTTAGTATTCTTAAAAAGAAGAAATAATC